GACACCTATGAGAAGGGAGCCGGAGACATAAAAGAGGGGACTCAATCAACTACGAGAGAAGAACACTACATGTTTTACCAGCCGAAACTCTCATATAAGTATTACATCCCAAGCCTATCCTGTTTACATACCCCTAGCTATAGAGGAGATGAGCTCACTATGAATGCCACCCCATAAGGAATGACTCTACTCCAGCAGCTCCATAAGGAATGAAACAAAGGTGGTACCATTCCATCCATAAAAAATGATTCAAAGCTTTACGATTCTGAACGAGAACACACGAAAAACAACTGACGTGTTTACCTATCGAAGGAATTTACTTACCATGCCTTCCTATTCCTTTCAAATGGCCTACGAATCGTCGCTTTACCTCATAGATTCGTCCTGCCCCGCACCACCCATCAAAGAAGTTTTCCTCTACCTCATCTGAAAGGAGGAGTCTCTATCTCATTTGGAAGGGCAATACTTCGTCGGGAGACGGTCCGGACTGCTTCGGAACTGAGCGAACTGAGGAATGAAACTGAGCTACCTTCCCCTTACTAAGCTTAGCTTACGAACTGCAGAGCTGAGTACCTAAAGACTGGAGAGCGGCGATACTACATACCCTACCAGATTGCCGTAGTGGAAGGAACAACATACCTCTTGATAGAAAATACCACTTGATAGAAAGAGAGCTTTAAACAATTGAAAGAAAGGAAAGACTTAAAATGCATTAGATCCCTTAGGTGCTTACTAGGCAAGAGGGACAGCAGAAGTATGCCCTTTTGAAAACGGACCTTTTTCAATTCAACAGTCCTGAGGGCATCGCCTTTAAGGTCAGATGAATTATCACGAGCGAGGAGAGAGAAAGTGCTCTATTGATTTGATAGGTAGAGGCGCTAGGGAAGAAAACTAGACTCACTCTACTCTCTCGAGAGATTGACTTGCGATCATATTTGGAGTTATCTTTAAGCCGGTTGGTGAATCCATTGGAAGTTCCCTGACATATAGAGGTCCAGCGTCTCCAAGCTACTTCGCTTCCTATTGATAGTTTAGTTGGAGTGCTAAGCCCGTAGAGAAAAAGTTCTGATCCGTGTAAATCCAGATGAAAAACCTGCAATTGCAGGAGCCGGGGCCTCGTAAGTTATATTCCAGTGGTGTAAGCGAGTGAGCAAGCAAGACTTCTTTTAAAAGGTTTTCTCGGTCCTATTATTGATGACTGAGCGAATGATCTTCGGGTGACCTGCTCACGATAGATGGAGAGGCTGGAGAGACCTTAGCCGAAAGAAAGGGCGCAGCATAGCAGTGAAATCCCCCTATCTTTTACTTCTGATCAATGACCTCCCAAATCAGAGTGAGATAGGACTTCCACAAAAGGAAATCCACAGATTCGGTCCATACTGGTTCTTTGACTTATGATCCACTTGGAACTGCTGAACTCTTCTTTTGATCAAAGTTTGGAGGATGCTTGCAGCGTATGTTGATGATATGATAATAACCTGTTATGATGAGAAAGAGATTGCTCAGTTGAAAATGAGATTGGCCAAGGCGGATTTAGGGTTGCTTAGATACTTTCTTGGGATTTAAGTGTCACATGGAGAGAAAGGGATTCTCCTATCTCCAAGATAGTATGTGCTAGATTTGCTCACAGAGACTGGCATGTTGGGGTGTAGACCCGCGGCTTGTCCAATTGATCAGAGGCACAAGTTGGGTAAAGATGCTGGAGAACCAGTTGCTCGGGAGAGATATCAGAGGTTGATGGGTCGGATGATCTATCTCAGTCATACTCGTCCAGATATCTCATATGCAGTGAGCGTAGTGAGTCGCTACATGCATGATCCAAGGAAAAGGTCACATGGATGCAGTCTATCAGATTTTTATATACCTGAAAAGTGCTCCAGGAAAAGGGTTGTTGTTCAAACAGAATGGTCACTTAAACATTGATGAAACAAGAAAAAGTCGATTGCCAAAGATCAATATTAAAAGATTCAGATTGGTGTCTTGCGGCTTTTAATGCTTCATTAACAACAGATTGATGACTTTCTTTGGCTTCCTGGACGTGTGCTTTATTTAGTAGGGTAGTCAGAATGAACTACTTAGAATGATACGCTCCACACTGATTAATCCACCACTCAACTACTTATCGTACAGAATGATAGAGCAGCACTACTAAACTCCAAATAGGAGTTCTTACATAAGTCAGAACTCTTTCCTCGTAAGTGAATGTTGGAGATCCCTAAGGCGCGCAGCGAGGTGCTTCATCTATTTTTTCGGTAGACGATCTGGACTTTCCTCTTCTGGGCTAGAGATTCACCAGAACTTGAACTAGGCAGGACGGACCCTGTCAGTCTTCTTTACTTACTGAGTTTTGCCTTTAGCAGCACTTCATCAATAAGCCCCCCATGTTGTAATAGTTGTGCCTCCTTAGAGAACTCTATCCAGATACCCCCCTATTTCTACATCCACCCACATACTAGGGCTACCCAAATCCAATACTTTGATTGGCTCCGCCCCTATCTATGATGGACCATCTCTTCCCTATGAGACTTATTTTGCTGCTACTGTTGTTGGTGATTGGGTGTACCTTTACCGAGTCTGTATAAGTATAAGAAAAAATCTTCTCTGCTTAGGAAAGGATACATATAGATTCTAGCGGAGGCAGTAATAGCGGCTGATATTTTAACAGCAGAGTTTTGAATCTGTTTCCGAGTTACATCCATTATGTCTAAAGCATCGCTAACATAAGATACAATCCATTATCATCACTAAGTTCCTGACCATGAATCCATCACTCTTTAAGAGATCTTTTTTTATCTGCTCAGAAAAAATATCTGTGATAGTACATTGTGGATTGATACCGCCCATATAAACTATTCATTAAGATTCTATATATATGATAGGGATTTTTTATCTTCCTTCTTAGCTTTCAACCTATTACGTAATAGGGTACTCTATCAATATTTGAATCGTTTTTTATCCTATATACTCCTAAACTAAGTGAGCACTTCTCCTACTTTTATATTGCTAGTGCTACGACTCTTAGTCCTTCTGCTGATCCTGATGATAGCCTTTCTTTATGGAAAGTCAGTCCAACAAAAGAATTCGAGGCAGACAGGGTTTCCTTCACGCAGAGGACATCCCATCTCAATCAAGTTAGCGTGGTGACTCAGAAGCAGCGGAGTTTTGACGATAGGGCAATGTGTAAGCTTCCCAAAGCAAAGAAAGAATAAAGTGTATTTCATTTTCATTTATTATTCAGATGTATATTTAGAAGACCCTGTGCAAAGCGAATCCAGTTGCCCTTACACGTGCCGGGCTTACTATCTTGCTTTGGGAGGAATTGAGTCCTATTCGAGATTGGAAAGAATCTGAAAAGGTAGTACATTTCCCACTCGTTTTTCTCTTTAAGAAAGACCGGTTGATTTCTTTTGACCACCAGGGGGGGCGCAGCGAAGAGCGTATGTAAAATATTATATTATAGACACTCTCGTTATGTGGAGTCTAAATTTCATCATATAAAAAAGGCTTCATTTAACTTTAGGGAGACCCAATTTGAAGGATTACCATTGCAATTGAATCGTTATGATTTTCAGCAGCTGGGTAGAGCAAGTTGAAGCATTATAGTGGCAACTAACATCTTGATGGCAAGCAACTCCAATGATTTTTTCAACAGGAATGTAAATAAGCAAGCACATCTACAACTGTTGTATCACATATTTTGGCAAGTAAAATGTTTAAGCTCGCAATACTCAAATATGAGAAAAAATACACTTAGGATGAGAGATTAATTAATCCGACGAACCTAGTGGCCTAACTTCAATAAAATAAAAATGAAGCCGGCCACAATATCCCGACACAACAGCAGAGTCATTAGAACAGTAAAACTTCAAAAAGACTACAATATCCCGACACGACAACAGAGACCAAGCGAGTGATTGCCCTTACTTACTTAAATTGCCAGCAAGCGGCCTTACTTAAATACGAGACGTAGCAGGAAGGCTAGAAGGCTCAACAGCAAGTAGATATGAAAGAGGAAGTGGGTCCCTCTTCTGTGCACTAAACTAAGCCGCCACTACTGAGAGCGAGGAGGACAAGTATGTATTGCTTAAGAGAGTCTGGACTAGAAGGCTATTTCTGGTTAGTAGGGATGGAGGGACTCTTGGCTATAAATTGGTCTATCAACTTAGCTTTAATGATTTCCGATTCGTATTGAACAAATAGAGGCAATGCAATTCCTATAAGTCTAAGTTGTGGTACCAGCTCCTCCCCACTTATTCCCTTAGAGCGAGCGAGCGCCTTCTTGCAGATTTTATCGCCTGGACGGGAAATCCCTTCCGGCTTTCTACGGTCTAGAGCCTTCCGTTTTCTGATCTGAGTTCGGCCTTTCTGTTGAAGAATGAATCAAAGATAAGAACCTAAAAGAAAGAACTTTCGTTTGACATAAGCTTTACTTCGCCGCTGCGCGCCTAGCTTTGGATTTGTATGAAAGGGAGTCGAACTTGAGAAAAGACAAAAAGAGAACTCCTCGTTTGACTACTTCCCGTGGGTCGCTTTTCTTACTGCTTTCTTTTCCGGAGTGAATCTCATAGATAATTTAATCCCCGGATAAGAGCAAAAAAGACTAATTGAAGTGTGTACGACTTCTTTCATTGATAGACTTGTGCATTGTCATTTCTTTGTTTGACTCAGTTCATCTGAGGAAGGATTGGACTGCTGCTGAGTGGATATAGTTCATTTACAGGATCAGATGATTGAATTCCCTCTATCTACTCGAGGAAAGCAGAGAAGAGTCTATTTCCGGTAAAGCATAGATAGGTTGGGCCTTTTGCTAGCTTCCTTTTATATACTTTCAACCCCTCTTTCTATTTGATTGAAACGTCTTCATCCACGCCGACCTCCATCCGTAGCCTGAGATATAGGAATATTTACCCCTCGCCTTTAAAACATATAATAGCTGACCTTGTCATATTCTTAACCAACTTCTACCTACTTTCTTATACCTCTTGATAGATGGAAAGAGGCAGGTCCTGCTTAATTAATGACGGATAAACGTATTTCATAATTCTATTCACGAAATTCTTGCCATTAGAAAGAAATAGTCATTTAATGAAAGCTATAGGTAGCTGAACAAAGTCATTGTTCATCGAAGATGCTATCTGTAGATTGGAATACTTTTCTTCGGGAGTAGAGAAAGACTGAGGGTTGTGGCATGTCAATTCATTCATGGTGGTTGTAACCATTTCTCCTACTAATAAATTAGATAGTCTTGAACAGCTTGCCAATAAAGTAAAGTAATTGCAGATATTTTACATACAGAGAAGCAATGCCCTGTTCTAGCTTTGATAGCCGCTGTGTCTTAAATCACTTCATAGTGCCAATCTGACACAAAGAGAAGATTAGAAGTAATCCCCCCCTTCTTATCAAAGAAGTTATAGCATGCCATGCTTGCCCCTTTCCTACTAGTTCCCAATGCTAGTGCTATGCTAAGTCCTATCTTTCCTTTCTTGCCTGAATCAAATACCCTAGCTAAGCTTCCTTTAAATAAACTCACTCAGATAACAAGAGTAATCAGTCCCAGGGAATAATAAATACATCCCCATTCAATGATAGATTCGAGTAAGCATAGGTAGCTTACCTGTTTGACCAATCAAAGACAAGAGATATGATAAGCCTATTAAAACACATATCTAAACTCACTCTTTACATCAACACTCTGACCTAGAGGCCGCTAAGGACTGAGTAACAATAAATAATTTCCTAGCTTCTTTATTTACTCCATGAACATACATCAACTACTATATAGGGAGCACTTTCCCTATTGCATTTTTTCCTTTCAATACTACTTGCTCTACTCCCTATGTTCCCTATTCTCTTTGTCTACGAGCTGTGACTTGACTACGCCGAACTGATAGATAGAACAAATAGTACGAGTTGTAGACTAGCAAATAGTATAGATAGCACGTTGTAGAAGACAGTAAGTAGACACTTTCCTGAGAGAGGCACTTCGCTCCAATCACCATGAGCGTTCAGTCATAGTCATAAGTGGTGGGCCGCAGGTCAGTGATCCTTCCTGAATAAACTAATAACGTAGGTACTGATGTTATTGTGTAAATAGCACACTTCCATCGATGATCTGTCTCCGGTTGAGTGCTTATCAATAGCACATCCTTCGGTTCACCATCCTTCATTATAGATAGTCATCGCCGACACTGCTCATTTGGAATGTATATCTTTATGCCTTTGAGATTGTATAGGTAGCGAAACGTTCTGTGGGGCGGCAAGGTGGAAGGCAGAGGTTGAAACCACTAAATCTCTTCTGACGATATTCCAGTACGCTTAGAGAGCATATGCACGAGAGCAGAAGCAGGCTTCAAAGGCGGATGCTTAAGTTCGAGATCAATAGCCCTTTTTGTGAAACCCATCGATCCAGGGTAGCATCCCAGCTTCCTTACAAACCACTTTTTCAGGCTTAAAGATTGGAGTAACTTTGTAGGGTCCTAATTGGGTGCTCTCTTTTCCCTTTTCCTTCAATCTAGACCATTGCTTACCTTGTTTGGCTACTTTATCTATATATCTATTTATTGCATATCCCGTTATAACTATTCACAAACACCTATTACTTACACATACCTTGGTTCCACCTTAGCGGCCAGCGAGTAACTACTAACGTTACGAGCGATAAAAGCCTACTAAACTCGAGAGATGCACTACTAATGTTACGCTCTAAAGGGCCCGCCCATCTTAATCCATTCATTACGCCAGGAAAACTCCGGGGAGCTCGGCATGCATCTGTTGTTAAAGCAAAGCCCAAGACTTGTAGTCTGTGCTTGTTGGTCTAAGCGCACATTGGAGACGAACTTATTCAACTCCAAGCAATTCTAAGGGACAGTCCTCAGATTCTCTTTCATCCATTCCTCTAGAAGATCAGTCTTTTTTACATTCTCTTTGAGTATTTTTCTACCAAACAAGCACACGCCCGGTCGTACAGCTTTTTATAGGCAGCTCGCTTTTAGAGTAAATTGGCCGGGTCCCATCTCTAGGATTAGACGATCGAACATCATCCTTGTTTTTGAAAAGTAGAACAAAGATTCTCATATAAACACCATTCTGGATGTGCTTGTGAAGTGGGAGGAAGGAGAACCCCATCAAAGACACCATACCTAGATTTATCCATGCCAGAGAGAACAGAGATACATGGTTTTTTACAAAGGGGGTAAAGAAAAAACTAGGCAATCTCTAATCAAGGAGATTTTGGTTGCCCTTCCTTCAATTGAATTGTCTTTCATTGTTTAGTTGAAACATGATAAAGTGAGATAAATTTCACCTAATTGCACACAACAAGTTGCCTGCCCTGGGTGGGTAAATGACAGGGAAGCTGGTGATGGCTCCGTTTTTTGTTACCTAAATGGACTCTTTTTTCACTAGAACAGTCCGCAGTGCCAACATCCATTTTGCAAACAGGGATCTACCTAAACCACCGGTACACTTGTAGGAAGGAGCAAATCCCAATTGCCTATACTCACCCCCCTGGGTTTCAACACCTACCTAGAGGTAATTTTTAGAATTAGGTCTATGTGCTTTAGTGTTTGGTAATTCATAAAACACAAAGAGAGTTTCAAGGAAAGGCTGACCTCCTTAATACATACAAGCGAAAACATTAACGTTTAGCACATAAAAGTATTTGATTCTTTCACTGAGAAAGACGCGCGCGCAACCATGAACCATCAACGCATACAAACTCTTGACAATCTTTCTCTCTTTTGTTGGCTCTTCAACAGCTGCAGTAGGCTCGTCGAATATCCGAGCTACACTAGCATAAAGTTCCGCATAATCGTCATCCTCTAAGTCGTAGACTCCAAGACCATCATCTATCCCCAACCTTCTGAGATTCTCTCATGCTACGGATGTCTTCCGCTTCCTATGCTTCAGAAGTCATCGTCCCATCTCTTTCATGATCAGCACTTTACTTTCATTAACACAAGCAAGCACGAAGATCACATTATGACTATTGTTGTTGGCGATTCCAATCTTCTTTGTTTTTGTGTTTTCTACTTATTTCTTTATTGAGAACAAAGCTTACAGACAGAGAAGATTCTCGCCCGCAATAAATCTGGATATGTGCCTAAACGTAGGAATAATTCCAAGCAAGAGGGAGTTGCTGATTCAACAAAAGAAGCCGAGTGAGTCAAAATCCAGTTCAAGAAAGCAAACAAAGAGAATAAGAAAACGACTTGGTCACTAGCATTTCAAGTCCAGTGGATCTCTTTACAATAATGGAGCCAGGCTTTCTTTGCACAGGCTAAGGAGCCGAGATCACACCTCCAAGCACATACTCCGGCTTCGATAGATCGTGAATAGAGATGATGTGAAGATATGCATGCAAGAAAGATAGCACTAGCTTATCCCTTCAACCTCTCCCGCGTTGGATGAGGCGCATATTAGAGCAATTGTTATGAAATAAATGAATGATGGGCTCTAGCGCAAGTGGTAGATTGTTAGGCCACTCCTACCGCGAATGAATCCGCGGTCCCACCTGTCTTTTGCTCCGTACGCAAGCAATATCCAAATATTCAGTACCAAAGCAATAAAGAAAGGAAACGTCATAGTACGAAAGAATAGCGCCAATCCCGAGTTTATAGTTTCTATAGTAGTTTGTAGTATCCCTAGTTTTACCAAGTAGAAAGCCAGCGAGAAGACTTTAAATAGAAAATAAGACTCCAAGTAAGCTGTTGTATCTACTGTATTTTCCAGATAGACTGAAAGTCAAAAATCAGAATTGAGTAGGCGTTTCGATAGCTTTAATAGTAGGGTTTAATTATGGCAAGCCGGATATAAGGTTTATAGTTAGCATACCTAGTCGTTTACAGAGTATTAATAGTTTCTATCAGCTTCTCGTGTAGCAGGTAGTTTCTAGTGTTAAAGCCGTTAGAAGATTCCAAGTATTCTCTAAGAATAACAGTCTGTTTGAAAGCGAGCTTTTAGCTCGGTAGTTTATACAGTTTGAGCTAAGAAGATTAAAAGTCAGTCAGCCATAAGATTAAAAGGAGGATATGAGTGAGAAAGTCGTAAATCGCCTTGCTTCTCGTGATTCTTGTTATCGTATCCATGGGCTTAGAAAGCAGTTGTTGTTAAGATTGCTTGTTGTATTCGATCTGTCTTATCAGGTTTCGTATGCGGAGTTTTACCAGGGAAAGAATGCAACCTACAAATAATAAAGTGTGGTAGTGGTATCTACTGTTTTACCAGCTCAAACAAGACTCAGAGATAGAAATAAGATTGCTTACGAGTTTCCATAGTATTCGCCAGGAGGAGCATCCCTTTTATTAGGAAGTGCTGCTGTCGGTTACCGTGTATTAGTTTGCTTTTTCCTGGTTGTTTGCTATTATTAGATTTCAAGAGTTAATTGACTTGCCGCTCCGAGCTCCGCCCTTATCTGACCAGTACGAGCATAAATATATGTTATCGGCCAATTGGTCGGCTGAAACCCCTCACGCCTTATAAGCCTATTGTAACCTTCCCAGTCACAGATTTCGGTGATACTGCTCCTCGGGTTAATGCCAAACCTACCATACAAACTCTGAATCAGTATCTTGTACACATAGGACAGTCCTTCATTACCATCTAGCTTAGCTCTTAGCCTTTGTTATAAAGCGAGACTACAAAGCTATCAAACAACCCGGATCCTTTTAATATAGATATCCCCTTCGCGTTACTACTTCATAACCAACCTTTTGAGCATATTTTCACTCTTCGCTATAGTAGACACCAAAGAACTTACCCGTTGGAAAGAGAAGTACCTTACTTTTATCGTCACGATAAGGAGGAAAAGTTCTCTTCATTTACTCTGGGCATACCACATAGGCCCCTATAAACCCGTATATTTGATCTCAATCTCTCCCTTGTAAATAACCATTCCACTTAGGTTTGCCTATAGGCATAGGACCTTCTTTCATTAAAGAAGGATACAGGGAATTTCTATCGTAATAGAAGAGATTCTCACCACGAGGTTTATACACGTCGGCATGCCCTCCAAAGTATCCACGACGAATGAATGAATCTTCATTTGGATTGGGTATATATATATAGGAGTGGAATTCTCATAAGAGAATACCTTACGTAAGATTGTAAGAGCTAGTGCAGAGAGGGTTATCTTTTTTACTATGTCTACTCCATATTCTTTCCAGTTAATTTCTGGAGCTTTATGCATAACACCAGCCAGCAAGCGGATATCTTGCTTCATATACTCAACCAATTCTCTCTTTCTTTCCATTAGATTATGAACAGACACTGGTTCATGATCCACTTATCCCCCCTAGCATTCCACCTAGCTCTGGGCATAGACTACGAGCTAGATTATTAAGGCTTCCGGGAAGAAGAAAAAATGAATCACGGAATATCCATCGATGTCTCTTAGAATAGTATACTGCGAATTCATAAAGAACTCCATTCCTCATTAACGGTTGAAACTTGTAGTTGTGATTCCTTGCGAGATGTTTTGTTAATAGAATTCCATCAACCCTATAGAAGTTCTGAAAGTACACTATGCAAGTCTTTCTATCCTTCCTAACTTTACCTTCCAGGTATTTCACGAATGAACTAAGCATTTTAGTACTTATATCTTCAAAGCGAGTCAATTGAAAGTAATCTTCGCTATACCACGTCGCAATTTCCTCAAGGGTTGGAACTGAGTGTGGGATTGTCCGGGTTTAGTTGGAAAAGTGAACTAAAGCATTGGTGTATTAAGAATCTGACAAGAGCGTGAATTGCTGTGTCGTTTTTAGCTTATGCTTAAAAAAGAATGTAGGCGACCCGCAGATGTACTTCAGTTCCTTGAAGTTTCACAGAGTTGGTAGGAAGGAAAAAAATTGCCCTTTTCTTGTTAGGTTATACTTCAATCCCTCGATATCGGACAATAAACTCCAAGAATTTCCCTGAAGTAAAACTTCAATAGAGCTACATACGGAATTGCCTTCGACATTCATGGCTATCAGGAAACGACTTGTTCCTAGGTTGGCAAAATAAGAGAGCCTAGTTTACTACCCAGTAAAGACTGGATTCTTCTCCTAAGCGCGGATATAGCTCCCCAGGACCTGTCAGTACAAGAAGTCTGGCATTAGAGGCGGTGAGCTTATTTAAGTTCCGGCGCAACAACCAGGTCAAGTATTAAAAATAGAAGTCTGACTGAGAATTTCAAGGATCATAAGGGCGTAGCTCCGAACTTATTTTTAATATTCTTTATTTGCCACGTACAATGAAGTCGGATTAACCACTCCTGCTGAGGGCATTCTATATTTTACCTGCTTTTTCCGAACCGAGCTAAGCCAACACACAGGAACGAATAGATTCCCAACTGGGCACGTACTTTATCATCAGAAGTGTGACGAAGATTGTGACTTAATAAGAACTTCCTTCAGCGATCGCTGTCGATGAAGACCTCGTCCCTTCCCCGTCCTCCCTTCCCTAGGCTTGGGCCATTATTTTATATGAATGGGACAGCTTCTTTTAAAATGTACTTTTAGTAGTGAAATGCGCCAGCAGAATTGGAATAAGAAAAGCGTTCTACATAAAGTAAACTTAGAGCTATAGCCCGCCTCATTCTGCACTTTCGCTAGGTCGATAAAAAGATGAATATTTTTTATATGGTAAAAATAAAGCACCCACATTTTGACTAGTAATAGGACTTACAATTCAGATCAAGGTGGATTTTCACTAGACTTCGTGCATAAAAAGAATAAGCCCTCCCCTCTTGTGCATCCGCCTGTCTTCTTCGATCCAGGGTAAATAGTCTAAGTAGTATGTTCTAAGTTTTACCAACGAAGGCGGCTAGGTGCTTCGTCTCATTCATGTGTGTGGGCATATTCTGATGCTGAATCAGGGTATCCGATAGCAGTGTCTGAGTTGGGTCTTAGTCGTCCTGCCGATTGCATCCAAAAGTGTGTAAGTGCTTCGATGAATAATCTAGCAGAGAGCACCTAAGGATGTGAGGGTGTGTCGTAGGCTCCTCGTAGGGTCCCAAGGCTGGTGTCGTCATTTCCTTTCTTTGCCTTAACGGTATTACTCTCAAAATGCAAAATGGCCATGGTGAGGGGAGTGTTACCAGTGTAAAAAATGCCTCGGTCTAGGCCAGAGAAAACAAAAAGGGAAAAAAAAAAAAGCTGTTAAGACACCAATAGATCTTCCAACTAGAATGCTTTTAGGCGTTATGGTTTTGCTTATGCACACCGGGCTGCTTAGTCGCGAAATAGGCAAGTGGTGTGCTGGAGTGATGGATATCAGAATTGTATATGAAACGTAAGCAGGGCATTTACCAGGTCGCAGTTTGATCCAACCGGTCCCACTCGTTATTCACCCAGCGATTGGATTAGGATTTCCTTTCCCCACCATCTGGGCTTGCTCCTCCCAAGCTTTCTCTACGAAAGAAAGATTTGAATAAATAAAATGCATCGAGTCAGACTACCTCTTTGAATATGATTGATAACAAAGAAACGATTTCACCCGCCGCAACAAATGATTTCACTTACCAGATATAGCGCATGCTAGAAAAGGGAGCGCGGCAACAAATGGCAGTTGCAGCTGAAGCTTTATAGGTGCTGATTAGAGATGCCCATTTGCAGTCTCTGGTACCGAAAGAATGCAGGTTTTTAGCTAAATGGAGTACCTACCTATCCGTCCGTCCAAGCCGTAGCCTAGGTCTTCCAACGATCATATCGAAGCAAAAAGTGCTGCTCTTTTATTCAACACGAAGGCCAGGGGCACTCTTTAAATAGGAATCTAGTTCGGTTTCCACAAGAAGACCCGGGAATCAGAATCAGCCTCTCTGGATTCTCAAAAAAGCAAGAAAGGAAGAAGCAAGAAAAGGGAGTCAAGTAGAAAATAAAAAAAGGAGTATATATAACTAAAGCCAAATTTATCCTTGTAGAATAGTCAAAGAGCAGTATCTAAAAGTTGAAGTGTCGTATCCCTATAGTTTTTTGCTTCATCGACCACCAAAAAATAGTGAAATGCCTAGTTCATCAGTTCGTAGTTCATTCAATTCACACCCGATAATCTCCACTAGTTTAAAAAGAATAGAATCTTACTCACTTCTTGGCTCCATGCATATCTGAAGACTGGTCCAACTCGGTTGTCAAGATAGCTTCTTTGGCTGCCTAAGTAACTGACTTAGTATGTCACACTTGATGCTTATTTGTTTGAGTTTCCAAAACACCTTTCATAATAAGGACGAAGCGTGAAGCTGGGTCTCCCCTTGCTAGATGTGACGTGAAAGAATTATTGGAATAAAGATAGCGGAATCATAGCTAACAGTATCCTATCTCTTGATCTCCTAGTGCTGTCCGTTCGTTAGCTCATAAATAAAGTTTCCTTTTCAACTATACCACAGGTGCTTTATTTCACCATTCCGAGAGCCGGTCATCTCAACAGAGGCCCGAAAAAAAAGCGGGAGCATGTTGGTCACACTCTTACCTTGATCATGAGTGAAGGGTTTTACACTCTTCTTATACACTATTCTATTATCTAGAAAAGGTACCATTACTTAAGCACCCACCATTGGATGAAACATCGGTGCATGCCTTTATCCTAAAACCTACCCATTGTACAAATCCCAAAAGAACTAGTGACCGGACGCAGGCAGAGTCCAAGAATAAAGACCTACAGCACAAGAATAAAAGCATCCATCCGGGATTGATTACAAAGATCCGTCCGATTCCGAGTGCGATAATTACGCACAAGATTCCAATTGAACGAGTCCCTGTCTGTAGGGCACTTCAAAGACCCGGGTAAAAAAAAATACAATAGATTAGTGGATTTCCATCAACTTGGTGGGTACTTCAGGAGACTTGACTTCCAAGGTGGGTTAATAGTTAAATAATCCTTTTTCTGCCTGCCTGAAGCTTTGTTCTAGTCACTGTGACAAAGAGGAATGCACAATATAAAATATATCATCAGATCGTTCTACACGAGCACGAGACTTTCTTGACTATACTGGACTTTATGGACTTTACTAGACTAGATATCTGCTTGGTTAACCAATCCACCACTATCAATGGAGCATTCTACTCTACACTGGTAGAATGAAAAAGGCTTATGAACAAAGAAGTTCTGGGCTAGAGTTTCGAAATGCAGTAAAGACAGGGAGGCCGGAAAAAGCAAGTCCCGATAACTGGAAGAAATGACTACCTAATCCGTACCAAGACTAAAATAGGACTACACCTTTTCTCTTGGGCTCGTTCCGAGTAAGGATTCTTTTGCCTACCTCGATTCAAGTTCCGACAAAGACAGGGAGGGGCTCCGCTAGTTCTTCCAAGGATGGATATGCACACCGTACCGACTTGTGATAAAAACATTCTATAGGAGAAATCTCACTCCAGCTACAGCCCGAGTAACGGACTTTCTTTCTCTCAAGCCTACTTTAAGCACATGAAAGGTATGTGTTCACACTCACAGAATAAAGATGCCTTCTTATCGACTGTTAAAGCGCTTATTTTTTCAGATCATAACCTATAAAGCCCATTTGAATGCAACCAGGACCTAGCCCTATCTATCCCTTAACGAAAATGGAAACAATCTCGGCCTAATGGCATCTGCGGAGACGCCGTTCCACTTAAGAGTGTAACAATACTCCAGGAAAATGGACAGGTTAAGGTTCGGATCCTCGGTCGGAGAACCACCAAACTGATTCTGCTGGACCATGTTCAAGAGTGCCGGGTTGAGTTAGAAATTGTTCGCCCTGGGTGGGCGGCAATGCTGAACACAATCCCTAAAGCTATTTCTCCCAATAGTAAAAGTTCCCGCTTAGTGTATTCTTCAGCTTCAGAATAAAAGCGATCATCAAAGGGATCTGCAATTAGCAGCAACCCATCCCCCATTCGTGAGAGAGGACGGCAGGTCTTCACATACATATTAGGAGTATGATGGGGCTCTTTTCCATAAGACCGAAATACCGCGCTTAGCTAACTCAGCACAGCCGCAACGTTTTCTGATAAGAAAGAGAGAAAAAGCCATCATTTTGCTAAGCTATCTTCAGGGCAACCTTCTCATCGGAAATGACAACCCCACCCCCATCTCCAGTGCCTCAACATCCCATGTACAAACGTACAATATAAAATACCCACCGAGATCAAAAACCTTCAGTGTGTAAGAAGAAGAGCTTAATCGGGATGTAGATCGAGCGCAATAAGCTACAGGAGTTATTATTTCGTTTTGGAATAAAAATAGCATTTACTAGATTGAACTTAAATAGAGCAGTAGTTGTTGAGAAGTACTTGGATCCGCCCTTGCCAGCCAGCCTAGGAGCTGCTTCACCGAAAGAAAGTCTTTGTGGAGCTAAATGAAGGCTAGAGAGATTACTTTCCTTTTCAATTGACTCTCTGTACTCCCTCGGCTGTAGCCTTTCCTTTGGGTTGCTTGAAAAGAGAGAGAGCCCGAGAGCTGACAATGAGGAGTGTCTTTTACTGTTATAGCTTTCCAAAGACCATTCCTCTGAGTGCACTTAACCAGCCTGCTTAGTAGGGTTTGTTACCAGCCAGCTTAGGGTTTGTTCTTTCTTTCCTTAATCCCTTGAGCTTTATGTCTTCTAGGTTAGATAAGGAAGGGTTGGTTGCTATAATCAAAGAGAGTAGGTCGCTAGAATCCAAAAGAAAGGAGTGAGGCAAAAGAAGGAGTGAGGCTCGAGTTGGGTAACGAGTTGGGTTATAGTTGAGCTAGCTAGGTATTCTACAGCACAGCCTCTGCAGAGAAAAAGCATTTGGAAAATAGCTCCGTTTAGTCCCATGTCAGTTATAGAACCAATTCCTATAGCTATGAAACCCATATGAGATACGGAAGAATATGCTATTCTCTTTTGAAAATTGCGTTGACCAAGAAGTTGAAGCTCCATAAATGATTTGTATCGTTCCTATTATTACCAACCAAGGATAAAATATAGAATGGGCGTGGGGTAAAAGTGACCCCATTTATTCTGCCGATTACATCTCGAGTACTTTCTTTATTGTTGTCTAAGTAAGTAGCGTGGAGAAGTTCTTTGAAGAAAAAGAGCTATACGAGGCCCTGGTCGTCATACCTCCATTTGGTGGGATAAAGTCGGTCCGTTCAAGCAAGGCGTGAGCGTGGTTGCAAGAGCAATTTCGACCAGACCAAATGTATGTAGCTTGCTTTCACTGCGCTTTAAAAGGGGGCGGGCAAGAAAGCTCCTACTACTAACAAACAAGTAGCGGCTGGCTACCAATTGTTTATTCGCAATAGCTTGAACGGGAGAAGAATCCCCGGAAGAAAGCTTTATTTTTAAGGTTTTGCGGAAGATCAGTGGAGTGGGACAAGGATATTTTCAGATAGATGCTTTTTGACTTTCAAGTCAGTCTCATAGCAGGATAAAAGCTACGTGGGTCGAACCACTTAACTAGGGGAATAATATCTTAGAGCTCTTGGAGACTCGGGACGAATGGTAGCATGGCATGCTTCAAGATATAGATGATGAGTATGGCCGGAAAGAAAAGCATTTCCCTTCGTCTTCAAAGAAGGCGGCTAATTAACGTCGCTGCATAAAGAAGATCAATTCACTCATATTCAATTTAGCTAGGACGGACTATCTATATATTGGAGTAAGTAAAAGCTCACTAGGCGAGAGAAGAGTACTACCTTTGCGTTTGCTGCCAAGCATTAGGGCGGGCATTGTTATTTCGAATTAAGAAAAAAGGCCCTTCTTTCTTGAAAGCCGAGAGTGAGAACTTCAATGGAATTTCTTGAGACAGTAGCGAACAGAAGGCAAACTGTGCTTACAAAAAAGCGCTGGTTCGAGTCCAGCTCGCTGCTAAAAAGAGGGGATACCCCACCAGATACGGTGCGCCGACTTTAACCCAGTGAGTTACTTACTTCTGAATCAACACGAGCCGAGTTCTAGCTTTGGTCTTGACGGAGGTCTAGCCAGTAGATAGAGGTCTTTATAGCATTCATTGGACGTAGCACCCGGAAGTGTTCGGTAGGGGAAAGACTCTTATCCCTTCATTATTCACATCCGGTGCATTTCCAACAATTAACGCCGCGATGAAAAACATTGTGGAAAGACAAGTCGACATGGAGGAGGTGAAAACAGCAAGATTCGACATCGGTGCTTACAAGGCACCAGGACCTGACGGCATTCATGGTATCTTCTATCTGGGATAAATTTCGGGTGCGAGGAAGGAGAATATCTCATAGAAGAGGCGAATTCCACACTAGCAGAGCAGTAAGTCAGTCAGGTCTCTAACCAGTCCGAAAGCAAGAATTCAATATGCCCGAGCTACGAGTGAGGGGGTTTACGGAATGGTAGAGCCATACCTTTTTGTTTACATTTATTTACTTTCTTTCTTTGATTTCTAAGCAATAAAGTAGTAACTTGGCTTAGAGACAGCAGGGGTATGCCCGAGAAAAAGCTCTTTCTTCAGTAGCTTAGTCGTAAGTCTTTTTTAAGCCAGACTGACCTCCGTCAATAAAGCCCTCCCTGTATAAGATTTCTCAGATTGTTGATTAAACAGATTAAATAGTCAAAAGGAAAGACTGCAAGCTCATTAGTGGAAGACAGGCAGGCGGTAAGATAGCCTGAAAGAAAGGCAAGCGGAGCACTATTTTGGAAATCAAAAGCTAAGGAAGCATAATCCGGAGAAGAAGCAAAGGAATCCGAATCCAAGCCTGCCGAAACTGTGCCAGCGTCAGAATAGTTTGTATAAGACCTAATTTTCCTTGATATTGTAAGTCAGGCTTAAGAATCTAGCATGTTGGAGACCAGATGATGCTATGCCAGATAACGAGGTAGCTTATTCCACTTTGTCAGAATTCACCTGGTTCAACTGCGTTATAATATTTCGGGTCACGAGCCAATTAAAATCAAAGAGCTTTTTACCACCATGGTAAAGTTGATTGAGCGACTTTAGTAACCGATTCCACTGACTAACTGGACAAGCTCGTTACTAGGTCCAACTTGCAAAAAGGGAGAACTAGGCCTCTTTTGGAGATACACGTTAGTAGTGTATCTCTCCAAAAGAAGTAGTGTATCGTCTGTGTAGAACGAAAAGCCCAAATCTACAGATTAGAGTGAACATATTATTACGATCTGACTGAGATCTTTTCTCTTCCCTCGGATATTATCGCTAACAAGCCTACCAAGATTGAGTGGAATTACCAGAAAAATTACATTTTTATTACAAAAGGTTATGAAATCGGCATAGTGACATCCGATATAATTAGGATCCAAAATGGAGATATCTGATATTTCAAAATCTCATCAATAGTATGTAGAAGTAATTGCCTAAATTTTGGTTTCAGTATATAGGTTGAAAAAACCATGAGAGTTACACGTAAGCAAGTGTCTTACCCCTCAGAAATACTAATATAAGGCGGGGGGGCGGAAGTATTAGAGCAAAAAGATCATACTCTAACTTTTAGCTGTATTTCCAATAAATAATAAAAATGCACTTCATCCACCCGGGTTAGGAATTTCCGTTTTAGATAGATGATGTTTGAATTGGTGGGGTTGCGCCCAAGTATTTAGCTCTGGTTTCAGTTTGAAACTCAAATTGTATTGTATGAAATGAATTTCTAAGTCCATAAATTGATTAACATCAAATTAGTAGATTTATTGCCGGCTTTTCCTTAGGGCAGGCGAATTTCTTTCCTCTACTTGGGTGGGGTAATTTCATCCATCCCCATTGCTTCAACTCTTTAATGGTATTAAATTGAAAGCACCATTAAGTGCAGAGGAATTGGTAGAGCTGCAGCTCCAAATAGAGAATTAGACTCTAAAGTATGATCATGAGTCCGTGTTTAATACATCTTCGATTGTTGTTGGCCAAGGTAATGCGGGCTAGCTAGGTTGTGATAAAGATATTGCTTTAATATCTGAGCTTGGTCACTATACCATAGAAGGATTAAGAGTTTGTGAACTAGGTAGTATTTTGCAATCATCCAAGAAATCCTTAATGATTCGTGTTTAAACTCTGGTTGCTGTTTCTATGCTAAGTTCTTGAGTGTAGTGTGCGTTACTATGCTAAGTTCTCGGAAAGCAGTAGTTAGTTCAGTAGAGAATGCAATCCCGGGACTAGGTGATCGAGCAGTACTAGTGTAACGAATAGTTAGCTATGTTTCTTAGTTAGATGCTGCAGCCGGAAAGTCTTTTCCAGCCACTGGTAGAGCAGGACAGTTTGGACCAGTAGGACAGGCAGCCCCAGCTCGAGTCGTCCAGGTTGCTGTACCCTTTTCGCTCGCAACATTAGTAGTTACTCACTGGGTAGTTGAGCAGACAGTTTCAACGTTAGCTACTGGATACTTGAGATTTTGCAAATAAAGAGGGCACCAAATATAGTTTTGAAAGAGGGAGATCCCCAGCAATCTAGTTACGGTATCCAAGTTGTTGCGTATCGTAAATGATTAAATACGGTTGAATCAATCAAGAGTTCCAGTCTTTGCCAGGTTACCGGCATTTTTTTAGAGTTTGAAAGGATACCAGCCAGTCAACTCACAATCGAAGACGTCTTTGACCCATGATACCACCACGAGCGCATTCCCTCTCTATTTTGCTAGTAGTCGTATGAGTGGCGCAAGACTTCTTATTAAGAGTCAAAGAGTAGTCGTGAGTAGGTAGGAATATTACTATCAAGAGTCTAGGTAAGTGCAGTAGGTTGGCGCGGTAAGGAGTATGTTTATAAGCGGATAGCCGAGCTTCTAGGTTAATTCAAGGAAAAGAGAGGGAAGCAATTAGCCCTGGTAGCCAAAGCCGAGTTACTAGGATCAAGCGCAGCTAGAACAATTACAGTAAGCGTTTCTATCGTATTAGCTAGCAGAAAGGAAGCTCGAACGAAGATTGTAGTATGGGGCTGTAGTTTGTGGGTTTTAGTAAGAAGTGAGGATTACCGGTTGCATTCTAGTTTTTGCTTATCAGATTCAGAGTAAGCGGACTCTAGTTAGAAGTTTGTAAGTCGCCTATCAGAATACTAGGAAGTAGGTGTCGTATCCACAGACTATAAGTTTGATTTGTAGCTTTCAGATTGCTAAGTTGATCTTCTCTTTTCTGCTTTCGTATCAATGGTATTAGCAGCTCACTTATAGGCTTGGTTACTCGGGTTTAAAAGTAGAATTGCTTGCCAGGAATATAGTAAGCAGTTGGCGTTTCACTCTAGTTATAGCTCGTAGTTGACCTAGTTTGATTAGTTGCTCGATCTGTAGAAGCAGTAGTGCCTTATAGAATGCAAGGAAGGAGTTGAGTTTGTAAGTGCAGCTTTCGTTTCCCTAGTTTTACCACGGGCTAGCAGTTTGATCTGTGGATCTCAGATTTGCAAGTGGTATTTCTTTTTTCAGAATAAAAGATAGAGTAGTAATATCTAGTATCCCTTTCGTATACAAGGTATTAGCAGGTCAAGTAAGGAGGAAGGATTAGTTGCTTTCCTCCGGTTTTTCTGGTTTCGCTTTCTGCTTGCCTTTCGTATACATAGTATTAGCAAGATAGATAGAAGAAAGGCTGCCGTTTGCCTTGGCTTTTGCTGTTAGTAGTTTCTCTGGTATTGAGCTGTCGTACCGCAAGTCGATTATAAAGTTGAAAGCTTGCGATTAAGTAGTCGTAGTAGCTAAAGTAAGAGTGTAAGTCGATTATGAAGTTGAAACTCGCCTATCAGAACCCAAGCTAGCTATCCGTTTTCCTTCTGGTAATAAGAATGCAAAGCCAGCTACAGGTTGCAAGTTTCCTATCAGATTAAAAGCCGTAAGTGAAGTTGTTAATTCTTGCTTTTGCTTTTCATATTTCTTTTATTGCCTAGCCGTTTACGGAGCATTAATAGCAGTTCCAACAATGAAAGCAGGAAATAAGCTTTGTAGGCTTGGCATAAGATTGCAGGCCAGCTAGGACCCGGTATAAGAGTTGCTAAGCAGTGATGGCGCCTCGAGAGATATACGGAAAAACCCAAGCAAATAGAATCGGTTAAGTTGTTGTTGACATCCTTTTAGTCAGATTAAGAGTCAGCTACAAGGTTTGTTTCAAGCCACAAATAATATTGCATTCTCCTTATCAGATTCCTTACTTGCTTTGTAGTTTTCGTATCGAGCTTTTAATTATCTCTCTCGTATCCATAAGTGAATTAGCAGTTTGAGAGCCAGCTATCAGATAAAAAGATGGAAATCCGTTTGCCAGCTTTACATGTAGTTTCGTATGTTTTAGTAAGTGGAAGAATACGAAGTAAGTGAATAAGCTTCTAGTTTCCATACTTATAATAGGGATTTCGAGAATTCAACTCTGGTTTAAAGTCGAAAGTGAAGTTGTTAATTCTTGCCTTTTAGGCTGGCTCTCTAGTTTCTCTAGATGCAGTTAATTACCATTACCTTCTCTAAGATTTCTAATACAAAATAAGAGTGGAAGGCCGTGGAGGAGTTGTCGTTTCTACTCTTTTACCTAGATATAAAGGTCGTGATATTAGGTTTCAAACCAACTATAAGAATTTCAAGTTGGAAGTGCAGCCATAAGACTAAAAGGAGCAAATAAGAATTACAGTTATGAGATTGCAGGCAGGTAGCATTAAGAGCACATATCAGATTGTACGCCAAGAATAAGAGTAGGCTAGAAAAATGAAAGCAGGCTAGAAGAATACCACTCATAAGGCTGTTTTAGGGCGGAATAAGAGTTTCAGTTAAAGGTCATAATTGCTATGTTGTTTACTACGTTTTAGTAGCTCGCATATAAGATTAAAAGGTAGTAATAAGGTGGGAAATGGGGTATTCGGATTATAAGCAGGATATCAGGAGCTAGCTAGAAGAGTGAAAGTACGACATCAGGGCGTAGCGTTAGACCGGCTATCAGATTGACAGCCAGCTCCTCGTTATGAGTTAGAAGTTTCTCAGCGAGTTCTCAGAATACCCGTAAGAGATAAGGAGTGAGTAACATATAATGTGTAGAACACTGGGGCAAGGTAGCTATCAGAATACAGGTCAGCTCTAAGAATTGTTGTTAAGATGGCTTATCGTTTCTCTTGTTTTACCAAGTAAGGAAGTGAATTAGAAGATTGAAAGTAGGAATACAAGGCTTGCTTCTCTTTTCCAGAGTATTAGTAAGCTACCCGGCTCTCGCTTATAAGAGTGATAACTACAAATCAGAATAGCAAGTCGTAAGCGGATCTGTCATTTCAAGAGTCTTAATTCTAGGCTTGCTTTGTAGGCTTGGCAGTTTAATTAGCCTTTTTCTTTTATTCTCCCCTAATCTACGACTTCAAAGCAGCGTTTCCGCAGTGTTCCTAAGACAGAAAGAACTCAGAGCTATGTCTGGTTTAGTGGCAACTTCTCCTTGACCCTTTGATGGTAGAGGGGAGTAACTCGCTTTTAGCCCTCTACTTGCACGTCGAAAAAGAGTACCCTTAGGCACAATAGCTTAATTAGCAGATATCTATATATGTGTAGAAACCGGTAAAGAACAAATATGCGCTTCCTTTTCCTTCTGTTTATCTATCTGGTTCTTCCATAAAATCTTTCAAGAAATGAATCACTTCATAATTCACTGAGAGGAAAAAACACATCATTCGAGCCATTTTTATACAGTGATCCACGTGACCGATGTAAGCCGGCAAGTCGAGCATACAGATTTCGCAGCCCCTCGGCCAATTCCTTGCATCAATTTAGAATTAATATGGGAAAACCTCCTTTGATCATCAATTCTCGCACGAAGAAATAGGTATTCAAAAAAGCGGTGATGGAAAGTCCAAAATGGACCTTGCGATGGTCTTGAAATGCCTCCACCTTTGTTTTGTACAGCAGTGGGCAACGCTCATAATTCTTTTTCATAGGTAGGTTGGTGGATAAAGCTTATGTTTTCACCCCTAGAGCTTTGCTCATGAATGCTATGGCTCTTTCCCCTTTGCTTGCCCTCGTTCTAGCTAGCCCCAAAAAAGGACAGGACCCACAGGGCAATAAATAGTAGATCATGTCCTAACCAACCAACATAACATAAAGAAAGAATAAAGCGGTCGAGAAGTGATCGAAGCATCGGTGAAAGGAATCTACCCACTTAACACACGCGATTTAGAGATTGAACCCTTGCCGCTCAAAACTTCCCAATCAAACGCTCCGCGCCTGGCTAGCAATCTCACCGGTGAAGTTAGAGCTCTATAACAAGCGATGAGGTTGCTCGGAACGGATCAAAGGCAGTATTAAACGTTGCCACCTTAAACTACGAAATAGGCTAGATGACCAGAAATTGAAGATGAAATAGCTGGTCCAGCAATTACATTTCTGAGGTCTGGCACCACATTGCTTTAGAGGAATATAAGGAGCCTGCCTAACGTTCCATAAGAGGAAAGGCATCTAAACAAACAACACATACATAGGATGAAATTACATAGAGTCAACAAAAAAATAATTAATAAGTGAAATCTAAAAAGCAAACAGTAAGCGTTAAATCAACAAAACAAGCAAAGGCATCGCAGCGTATCAACACCAGGTTGACTAGTTGCTGATTCAATAGCTGACTTCCTACTACGTAAACGAGAACTCCTTCTTCGCCGCTGGCTTATTAGACTTATAGCAGGCTTTAAACCGGATAGCAGGAATTAAGGTATCGAAACGACATACTTATTACTGCATTTACAATCCGATAAGTGACTTGAGTTCTTATAGCTAACACCAAACCTGGTAAGCGAAAGAGGGATTTCACAGCTATAGACCAAAGGCTTATTTGTCCAATTCTTACCTTCACGGCTCAAACAATAGATACTACTGCTTCACAACAAGAGATACGAAACCTAAAAGCTATTTCGCCACTAGTTTATACATCATGCCCCATCCAAGACCCCCGCTTCTTTCCCATCAAAATAGTTGTAGGCTAAGTGCTCGCTTCAACCGCATCTTGCCCTTATATATATATTGCCCCTGGTCATTCATATTTATTTGAAGCTCAGCTCAAATCTATCTCATGTTCGTCTTCCTTAACTAGTAAGCTAACTAACTGAAATGGAAGTAGTTAATGCAGTTTGAGTAAGCAAGTGTAACTCGATAAGATATATGGCCCCTAATATGATAAGTAGGGGCAATGGCCTATTGAAGAGAGCTAACACACATGGGAATAGGCCTTTTTGAGTTCGGAATAGATAGGCCAGTCACAAGGAGGTTTTTCCAAAAGGGAAGATAGGTTTGTATAGAAAAAGGGCTGCTAGCAAACTCATAAAGTATGAGTTTTTTCGAAATCTGAACGGGATATTCATTCGATGTCTTAAGTATAGTTCCAGGTGCAATAAGTATGCCCATTTCAAGCCCGATCAATGATCAAAAAGTCTGATTCGCCTATGGGCAAAAACACTACTTTTGTCTCAAGGCAAAATCAATGAAAAAATACGGTGTTTCGTACTTTGGTGGTTTTTCTCGTCTCATGACTTTTTCCCATCCTGACGAACTCCCTATTTGTCAAAACCTAGACTTATTACTACTACGAAGCTTCTTTCTCAATACAATAAGAAGACCTAGCCCTATGACTGCCATTAAGACTACTGCCTATTCCAGTGGACAACAAAAAAAGAAATGACGCCTATTCTAGACCTTACACTTGTGACAAGGCTAGTACAATGTTATGAGTGATTGCTTCTTGTCCTTCCCTTGCTTCAGTTTATGCCTCTACTAAACCTGTTACCGTCTCTACGTTACCTGGAACTAAACCTTCTCTTGTCTATCTATAAAAACGGGTTACCTGCCTTTCCAACTGCTACGGGTCCTTGACTACTAGCCTTTGCACAATACTTGGCTTCAGCAGAGGAAGGAGGCAAGACACGAAATTCCTAATTTCACTCGATTTTGGCAATTACTAAGCTTGAAAAAAACGCAAAATATTATTTATCTACAGTTCATTAAAAAATACGTCTCTATATACCTTGCATAAAACCTTTTCTTTCCATCCCTTGCCCATGCATCAAGCTACAAACTTACTCTCTTGCATCCAGTGAGTAACTACTCAGTTACAAGGTTAGGAAAACAAGCAAGAACAGCCTTTTTGGGACAATTCTCGTTATTAAATAGCTGTGTTTTTTCATCCTATATCAGATTTCCAGCATCTTAGTAAATAGCTGCTCCTTAGCGAGTAACTACTAATTAATGTTACGAACCAAAAGCTTTCTGACTTCAGTCAATACTTGGTGTCCTTCCTACTAGAATGCATGCAGACCTAAAAGCCTATCTTTCTCAACCTTTGAATTGAGGTTCTACTGACGCCAATTCATCTGCCCCTTACTACTGATTTACCCTAATACTTTAGGTAGGAACTATGGTTTACCCTTTCTAAGTAGCTTTCCCGTGCGTGTGAAACCCTACTTTAAAAACAGTAAGCTAGAAAATAAATCTCTTTGGAATAAACATTTATTCTCGCACTATTCGCACTATTCTGATTTCTCACAAGCTTCTTCCGAGTAGTTTGCAAATCGAACCTTAGCGGCCTCGTCTCGTGGGAGAGCTTTTGCTGGGAATAAATTAGGAAAAAAAGGAATCTCATTCATTTTTTACCCCCTGTAGGAACTTTAGCTTTCCAATTGCTTAATGGCTTTCAATGAGGAAGAATGAGGGATGACGGAATGCATGATCGATCTAGACCTTCCATGGTTTCGGTGGAATAAGGGATGGATTATGGGGAAGAGTGGAAAGTACACAGAGGCCCCTAATAAAGAAGGAAGGCTAGGATTCAGAGCAGCATCAGGTGCTCTCTCGCCTATAAAGAATTTGGCGATACTTTATTAGATCTTCTCGCTGGAACCTGGAGCTCCTCGGTTGAGAGAAAGGATAGGGTAGGGCCCTTGACTTTAAGTTACCTACCCGCTCTTATATATAAATCAGCGGTGCGAACAAGAGCAATTGCACCTTCGAAAGCAGGCCTAGCAGAGAAAGATGTGCATTGATTTGATTCAAGCTCCATCAAGAGATTTATGGATTCCAGCACTTGCATAGATTAATTGATGGGCCCGCGCCTGGGCTTGCTACTAAAGCTTTTCCCGGCTACTTAGACCAACCCGCCTACTTAGACTTGGGATCTCCTGGCTGCTTTGACTCCTTAATGCCCACAAGCGCAGCTGCGTACCTTGGCAAAGAAACTTCTACGCGGAGCTTACTCATTTCATCTTTCCTGGGCACGCTATGCTTTGTTTCCTTATAAGGGGGCATGATAAAATAGGTCAACCTTGCCAACTCACTACCTGTTTCAGATTAGCCAGCCTATTAACGAGTGAGTCTTACACCAAAAGAATTGACAAGCGGAAGAGTTTCAAGTAGGGAGGGTCAGTTTTAGAATCACCGTATGGGCCGAAGAAAGAAAGATTTTACCAATAATATGGCCGAATATGCAGCGTGTATACTCGGTATAGAAAAGGCCCTATAAAAAAAAAAGTCAGCCACATCCTCATTATAAGCCAAATTAAAGGGGAGTGGAAAACCTAGGAGGAAAATAGGATTCCCAACTTTGAATACCTAGAAAAACTAATAGTGGACTTTGATGAAATTCAGTTCACCTACCTATCCCGCAACCGAAACTCATACGTGGATGCCCTTGCCACATTAGCAGCCTGGATAGAGTTCACTGATGCTATCTATATGATGTTACCCCGATGCCCGTACTCTGCGGGTCTATCATCTACTACTGTTTCTGGAAGATATAGTGATCAATAGCTTTCTTTATCCACAATTGATGAATTCCCCGGAGTACTCCTCTTTTCAAGTTAAAGATGACTCAAGCTTCTTCGCTACTAGCTTACCAATTTGCGGCTTTGTCAACAGACTTAGTTCCCTTCTGACTGAGTCCTCATACACTGGATAAAATTATCTTATCATTATGTCACAAGAGCACTGAATTCTTAATCTTCTCTCTTTGAGTGGTCCATTCCTCTGCATCCATGAGGGTTCTCTGAAAAGCAAATCATTGCACCTTTCTCAAACAAAGATGAACAAAGCACTACCTTTATTTAGGAGGAAAAAAGCGAAGGCAGTTGGAATAGATCTGATTAGTTCATTCACTGTTTAGATAGATAGAAATTTTTTCTGCTTTACTAAAGCCTCATCTTCCCTATCTCAAAAATACAAAAGAAGTCCATCATGCACTCCTACACACAGCCCTTCCTTTAAATCGGATCAGTCCTTGATGTTGTGTGTATTTTGCATCTTCACCAGGATTTTCACTCAGCTTCCTTGCTAGTTTGGATATCCAAGGGTCATTACTGTAACTTTGCTTAAGCTCTACAACCCCTTGAGGAAGTAATTAGGTTACAGCCATTAATTCACTTTTATTCACCCCAACTTCTTCAATATGTTCTTCCCTCCTTGAAAGTGCATCAGCCACTTTGTTATCTACTCCTCTCTGAAATTCGATTTTTTAATCGAATCCCAACAGTTTGCATAGCCCCTTGTGCTGCAGAACATGGTGTATTCTTTTTTCCAGTAAATGTTTCAACCTCCTTTGGGCAGTTTTAATTCAAAATTTACCACCCATTAAGTAAAGCTTACACTTGTGAACGGCTGTCAACAAAGCCAGAAACTCCTTTTCATAAGTGGATAACCCCAAACTCTTAACTCCTAGCTTTTTGCTCAAAAATGCAATGGGTCTCTTTTATTGCATTAACACTGCCCCTAGACCTTTATCACAGGCATCTGTCTCAACTCAAAAATGCTTTGATTCGTCGGGCAATGTAAACACTGGTGCTTTAGTCATGGCATCCTTTATAAAAAGAAATGCCTTCTCTGTCTCATGGCCCTATTTGAAAGCATTTTTCCTTAATAGCTCGGTTAAGGGTCTACCGATTATGCCATCCATAGTTTCTTCTTAATTTTATGTATATCCGGTTAATCCCAGAAATCCTCGCGCATGCCGGCCCTTAAATTTGTGGGTGTTGGCCACTGAACCATAGCTTCAATCTTCTTTTCTCTATTTTACTAAATACAGCATAGAGGACGTAGCTTATCGTAGACCACCCTCAACCTTACGGTTGAGCCTGTGATCGTGGACCACCCTTCACACCGTTTTTAAGTACCCTTTTATTTACCCTATTTCACTTTCGGGTCACAAGAGAAGTCTTTTTCTTTCCTTGAAACTCCTTTCCCTTATTCTCTTATAGAATCAGATGATAAGCTTACATCTTCTATTGTATTAGTCTCTCTTTCTTCCAACCAAAGTAAGTAAATTCTGCAAATGCTCAGGTGGCTCTACACTAAATACAAAGCTCGCTTGTTGAAAGCTGGGCTACTAGTTTGGAAAATTAAGTTCACTCAACAACTGCAACAGCTCTTATATGTGACTCGCTTGTTTCAACAAATTATACTTACTTGTTTTGCAAATGCAAAAGCTAGGGTTCGTTATCCGGTTCAAAAGTCAATAAATCAAGCCACCCAGTCGGAAGGGAAGATAGCTTTATGCGGTGAAACCTGGAGTCAAGGTTTCCCTTTTAAAGTAGGATCTATCACAAGGAAATACTGCTCCTTCAATATCCAAATTACCTTGCTCAAAATGCTAAGCTATGAAACTTTTCCTTGCAATTTATGTTCCATAAACCGATTCTACTGTTGGTGAAAAAGAAAGTGCATTTCTACGTTCATTGATTTTTGCTGAATCCAGTAAGTAAAGCGTATCGGGAACACTGGCGCAACACTAAGAGTGCTATTTACTAAGATTCCCTACGAAAGAGTGCTATTTACTAAGATTCCTATATATATATAGATAGAGGGTGCCGGGTCTAAAGTAACTACAGCGGGTGGGTCTAAAGCACAGAGAAAAAGGGCTGATCTGTGAATAGGAAAAAGAGCACTTTCATTCAAAGTCATCGTAGATTAAGTGGTTTCAGTGGGTGTATACGACATTTATTGTGTGTATTTGTTCTTTCCAAAAGCCTCCTTGGATAGGAAAGGTTCTACTATTTCACCTAGATTCTCTATATAAGCTCTCATAGAAATAGCAACAACTTTTGCCATTGAAGAATCTGGGGAACGTATCTTATCTCTAATCAGTGAATGCAATTCTTCGAGGAAGGTGCCCCTCAGACATCCATCTTTATGGCTGACATAAATAGCAGACCCTAGAGTGAAACTTAGATTAGGTGAATTAGGCATTAATACATCATATGAAATAGTAAGCTTAGCAACGCTATCGCTATTAAGTGAAGGAAAAAATATAAGTAAGAAAAGCTTTATGGCACTCTATAAACAAGGTACTACTACATCCAGCTCCTAGAGAGTGCACGGAAAGAACCTAGCATTAGTCCTTGGCTTATCCTTCTTCCTCGAAGTCGAAAGCGAATGGGATCAGTCAAGACAATAGTAAAAGAGTGTTCTCTACTTATGAGTTAGGCGCTTAAAGAATAGGAATCGAGTGAATTTCTTCTTCACTAAAAAAGAGATCGTTGTTCAAATGTGTTTGCTTGCCATTTTGACTATGCTTTCTGTGGTGAAATTTTGCCTACTCTTCACTCTTGCTTTAGTGGTCAGTCGAACAACAGAAGTCCTCCTGATTCTATGGCAAGCTTTCTATCGAGAAAAGAAGATAATAAATGGAAAATGAACTTATCTGCGGATAAGATTCCTCTCAGCTTCCTCTTGAGCCAGTCTCTATTTATATTATTTAAAAAAACTATGCACATCACGCATGTAAATGCTTTTCACGTGATTCCATCGTTTGACCTGTTCGAGGAAATTCCCCTCCAAAAACATCTGACCCTAGATTGCACCAGAGGTACCATTTTGACAATAAGCTTCGTAAGCTTCTAGGAGCAGCATTGCAATGAGTTTTCCAGGGTTTCTCCTTTGAAGAATTGAGTGAGGGTAAATCCAAGATCGACTTAAAGAGATGACTATCAATCGCTTTCCCGGATTGATCATAAAACGCTTTTTGATAAAAGCTCTTCACATTTGCCACATTTGTATCATCAGCAAAGAAGATCCCCATATAACCATTCCTATTCATTAGAGTATTTTATTTTACACTATAATGAATCAGGTTATCATAAATCAGTCTGTTTATTATATAGATAGGTGGTTTCAGAGAAGAAAAGGCCAAGCTATAATATTTGGCAATGTCTCGTGCATGCTAAACAGTTGCTAGAAAGTTTTCGTGCACTGTGTAGATAGGTATATTAGACATTATACAAAGGTTAATGACATAGCAAGCTATAGCAGCATCCTTCTTTCTGGTGTATGAAATTGGCAAAGGTGGACGGACCTCTTAGTATTTGCGCGATACCTTGGTACAATCAATGTAATTTTCTTTCTCTTCTTTCTCCGCCACATAAATATGTATTTTGTGAATCAGGGAATCCTGTTGGTCAAATAATGATTTGGAGAACGGACTGGTTTATTAAAGTCGGAAGCAACCCTCGTTTACTACTGTCATCAAATGGTTGATGGCTGGGAATCTATTCTCTCAGAACAACTTGATGAATATATTAGCTATCTTGTACCTTTCATTCTTTTTGAGACTGAAGCCAAGTGCATTTATTATATCTGATGTTGCACTTTGTTTTGTTTTACCATACACTAGAGGAGTATATACTTTGGACACATAAAACCCATCTAAGTAGCAAAGCCCGTGTTAAATGTACTAGTTTACCTATAAATTGATTCCGCGCACTAACCATAGGAATTGCTTTTATAGGTCAGTGTTTCAGTGATAGGGAACGATCAAGAGCACTGGCAGTTTTATAGCAGGCCATGCATAGGTATCAACAGATGTGGCGTTCGAGCGCATCAAAGTGCTTCAACATGGAAAAATATATTCATCTGAGAAGGGGTGTGCGAAGGTTAGTAGTTTCCTTCATACCTACCCCCCCGCACCCTCGACCTACTCAAGTTGTCTACTTTCATCGCTTACAACTCGAATCATGACTACTATTCCGAATTCCAATTTCAAGTCCTCCATTCTGTCTTTTATAGCCGGTTGAGATTGCTTCATGCGACCCCCTTCAGAGGTGCTTCAACTGGTCATTTCTCCCACCTTGGAGGCCTATTCTATATTATTAGATATTTCGGCCATTTCTTACTAAACGATGAAGTACCCTCACATCCCCGGGCAAGCAAGTCTATCAACTCGCTTCGTTCGCTGCTAGTTCAACTAAAAATACGCCTTCTTCTTCAGCCAAGTATACAAATATGAGGGCAAAGGATTCCACTTCAACGAGAAGTGGTCAAGCCAGTAATAATCTATCTGGATCGGATTCTTCAATACTTAATCTTCGGTTCTGCTGACCTTTAGCTGTCAATTCATAATAAGCCGTGTCTCCAATCAGTTCGTGATCAGTCTTCCACTCACTTCAAATTCACCAATCTATTTTTTTACTTTATAGGATCAGACGCTTATCACTAATTGATCCAACGGAAACAATGCAACAGTCTTTCATGAAAGCGCCCTTAATATAATGGGGCCGCTTCCCTGCTGTGCACTCTGGGATTTTCCAGTAGTTTCATATGGATGGTGGGGCTCTTCCGAGATTAAAGCATTTCTTTTTTCAAAGGAGTTTCTGGAACTTTGCATTTGGTTTTCACCAGGAAGATCGCTTTCTTTCCTCTCCCGTTGGTCGAGCGACTGACTTTTCGTTCCATAAAGAAGATTGGGAGAGTAACGTATAATGTGTCCTTTGTTCGCAACATGCCGTAGTTGCTCACTGAGTGGAAAAGAGTAGTTGCTCACTGAACAAAGAAGCCATTCTCGGACACCTACATTCCCAGCTAGGGCAAATACATGAAGTCGGAGTGATTCCAGCGCGATCCACTTTAGAGGGAATAGGTCCCGATCTTTCTAGTCTCTCTTATTGCCTTTCCTTATCCAAGTCATCCAGCCAGTGTGTTCTTATTTTCAGTGCCATTCTGCGTGGAAAAGAGGTTATCGCTGCGCCCCTCTGGTGTCCGCCGTATAATATCCGTTCAGTCGTGGAACGCTCCGCGCCTTTTGTCAATTTTCAAACTGGCCGCTTGGGTACCTCTCTATTTTTGGGAGAAGGTGTATCCTGGCAAGTACTTTAATAAGTATGCTGTGCTTGGTAATGATGTGTGCATTGTCGATAAGCAGGTTGTGGCTCTGTATCGTGAAAGAGTTTCAAAGCTGGCAACTTGACTCAAACAGTTTGTGTGCCGGGTTTGTGCATTGCCCTTGTACATCAGATGATAGAAGATGATGGAAAAGAGGTCTCCCCACGGGATAGCTTGGCTTCTGGAAGATTAGAAGTCCTTAGCTGGTAGAGCTTCAGGTGGCTATAGGGCGGATATTATCTACAACTACAGCGGGAAATGAGTATGCAAGCAGGAAAGACAAAAAGAAACTATATGCTTCACACATTCTATACGGTCCTACCTACCGGGAAGCCTAGAGGTCACTTTAGCCTACCTATGTGCTTCATCGTCAAAAGAGAAAATAGTTAGTTATGTATGGCGGAAATAGAAGAAAAGATGACTTAGCCAAAGCACACCTAATCTTATCAACCCAAGCCGAAATTGAAAGTGAAGTTAGAACCCAGGTTGTTCGACAAAAGCCCAATTGAATCAATATGTAATCAACACGAGCAGAAAAGAGGCAAATATCAATAGCATATGGACAGATGTTCAGTTATCGAAGTTGATCTGCTAGTCTTACCATCTGTGGAGTGCAGAACCCGACCACTACATAGGTAGAAAATAACAAACTATATATGATATATAGGGAGGAAAGAGAAGAAACAACTATAGACGATATAGATTCGTAGCTCTCGTCGTCCGTTACTCGCTCTAGAAATAGGTGGAACCGATGATCAGGAACTTAAGCTCATAGAAACGGAATGTTACATGGAAGGTAAGGTCAGTGCCTTGTGCTATAGAGTGAAAAGAGCCGGACGTAGGCAGCTCTATAAATACGTCACTCGAACAACCAGCGTAAGTTCATTCTCAAAGGTTCTGTCTGCGTAGAGTGAAGGAGTTAGGAAGTAAAAGATCTGAGGCTCCGAAGGAGGATTCCCACCTTTGTTTAACGTCGTGCCACGAGGCAGGCTATGAGATACTAAATGGGTAGAAGCAGCACGTGAATATCCTAACTTGCCTCGCAGTGCCTAATAAAATAAGAAGAATTCGTGGACAAACTGACAACGAAGCGAGGGAGAGAACAAAGAGAACGATGCCAACCACTCAATCGGCGTTAGCCTAGGACATCTATTAATTCATCGCCTTTGGTTTACCTTGCCCGTTCGATTCCTCTCTTCCGTAGAGAGAAGAGACTCATCTCACTCGCCCGCTCGTATTATCTATCCCATAGAGTGAATAGATAACACTCGCTACTCACAAAGGGCAGAGCGATTACTCCCCCTTAAGCGGCATGACTTCGGAAACAACAGGAAATGCATCATCCCTTATACCCTACCTACCTAACAAACCTACCCACACATTCAGAATACAGCCACCCTACTTACATAAAAGACACAGCCCTTACTTACATACAACAGAAAAGAAACACCTACTTGAAGATATAAAAAAAAAGAAAGAAAAGGAAGATATAAAAAACAAAGAAAAGGAAGATATAAAAAACAAAGAAAAGGAAGACAAAAAGAAGAGCAGCACATAAAAAGACACCACTCATCGATACCACTACTCAAAAAAGCAGAGACTCTTTTCTCGTATAATGATCATCGAAAACACACAAACAGCTACCGGCAACCATCATGGATGCCACACCGAAATGGAAGTAGTCAGATCCGGGCTGCACCAGGGACAGCGACTCAATGCCTTTTGGTGGACATGGACAAGCTTATTAAGTGTACGGGAAGGCGGTGATTGAGGAAAACATAGCGTAGTGTAGCTCGAGGACCCACACACAGAGGCCCGACCAAGGACAGGATCAGCTACGACTCCTCGTCTTGATAAGAAGGAAGTCGGTTAAGGGATTTGAGACTGTCTAGCTCCTAGAGAGCAAGCTGCAATAAGTATAACCTTTTAGCTTCTTAGAGCAGTGAAAGTTTGGTGGCCCTAGGACGGACAGCGACACTTTTCAAGGCAAGCGGGCGTCAGGCCGATCTAGTTAGGCCCGGCGTATAGAATGGCTCCATACTGGAAGGTGCCCCTTCGGGGGTTAGGAGGGAGAACGGACTTGAAAGAGAAGGAGATAAAGACTTGAGAAACCAAGTAATGCGTTCCGATCAACCTTGAGAATTAACTTTCCTTTCCTTTAATGTCAGAATTAATAGTATTCTCTATTAAACCAAGCGTGCGTAGGTGTATTTATATCATTGTCAGAAGAATGTCAGCGATGATGTTCATGACATTTAAAGCTGGAATGTGTTTTTACCCAGAAGAGTCAAGCTGAATAGGCCAGTATGGGTTTACCCCAACAAGCAAACACGATGAAGACATGTGAAGGAAATGGACGCCCATCACACCCCATAACCTTGAAATAGCAGTAGAGTCTCCAATACCCTCAAACAGCAAATAGAGGTATTTAGCCCCGGTCAAAGGCCACCTTTACCCAAAGGAATAAATAATCCAGGTACAGGAATAAACAATCCAAGCGAGCTACGGTGTCCAAGCGTGCTACTGTGTCTAGACTTCCTAGTACTCTCTATTAAACCAAGCGAGCTACGGTGTCCAAGCGTGCTACGGTGTCCAGTAGGGGCGTGCGTAGGTGTCCAAGCGTGCGTAGGTGGACAGTAGGGGCGTGCGTAGGTGGATTTCTATCATTGGCAATATATTCGGTACTAAATCCGGAGTCAAATATCCTTAACTGAAGCTTAAGGTAAGTACAGCTATTGAGAGAAAACATCCACATGTTACGTACCTAGCCAGCACGAAGATGAAAGCAGAGTCAAAACCCCACGCCACCGTCGAGAGTCGTGCCGAATAGCCCCTGAGCAAGTCAGAGGAAGACGAAGAAGACATGTGAAGTGTCCCAATAAGCAGACCAGTATATCGATTATTTTCCCTAGAAGGGGTCAAAAAGTGTAACCAGTGAGTAACTACTAATGTTACGAACAAAGAAGCTCTCTATTTGAAATTGGTTAATTTGACTCAGCTGACATAGGGAATGTGTGCATTTTGTCTCTATAAGGGGGCAAAATGTGTAACATTCCTCTCTATTTGACATGAACCAATTTAACTCAGCTGACTTAGGGAATGTGTCCATTTTTTCTCTATAAGGGGGATAAATGTGTAACCTTCCACCGGTAATTCACCATTGATGCATGACACAAACCCTAACCAACTTTTTGAATTCCTTATTTGATTTATTCTGACTTGATTGATTCAAAAATCCATAATCAGATTGAGTTCAAAAATTATAGTTAAAGGAAAAAATGAATATGTTTTCGTTTTAATATTAAGTAAAGAATAGTGAAATCTCAAAAATACAAGATTTTTCTAACATTTCATCAGAATTTGCCTTATAAAGATTATTGAACATCATAATTCTTTATGATGTAACATAATATCTAACATTTCCAACTCAAATAGAGTTTCCGTTTTTTTTTCTAAAGCAAAGCTTTTCTCGTGTCTTGAAGGATGTACACATTTTTTCAATCCAGTACCAATAGGTAAAATCCTTCCCAGAACAACGTTTTCTTTCAGGCCTTTCAACCAATCAATACGACCTCGCAGAGCAGCTTTTGCTAAAACTCGAGCAGTTTCTTGAAAACTTGCTTCGGATATGAAACTTTGAGTATTCAGAGAGGCCTTTGTTACTCCCAATAAGATTGCCCGATAAAAGATTGATTCATCCAGAGCACGTCCTGCTCGTTCTGCTCGTAATAACCCAATTAACTCTCTAGGCAAAAAGACATTAGACATCCCATCTTCTGAAACCAACACTTTTGATGTTACTTGACGTACAATAATCTCGATATGTCTATTATGGATATGTACCCCTTGGGATCGATAAACTTTTTGAATCTTATTAACCAAAGAAATACGACTTTGGGCTATGGTTAGTTCAGCTCCAATGAAGAAAACCCAAGGTACTCCAAGAATTCTTGGTATACATTCATTCCAGGTTTCAACCCTCCTTTTGAGATTTTTCGATATTAAAGCAATCGAACGCACTTCGAAAATTTGTTCTACTTTTGGAAGACCTTGCGTTATATCGCTAGATCTTGATTTTTCATATAGAAATGTAACTAATACATCTCCTTTATAAAAGATTTTTCCATAATGACCATGAACGGTTGCGCCTGAAGTGAGCAAATAGGGCTTAGCTGACCTTATAACTAAAGAATCCAAATTAAGAATTACAATCTGACCAGATTTTTGGACGTATGGTTTGTCTTGAAATATACATACATTTTCGCAAATAAATTGTCCAAGACTTATTGTTGTCGATGTGTCTTCCCAACTATCGTCATGAAAGTTGGGGTACCAATTCCAATCGAATGGGTTTAAAAAAAAGCCATCGGGATTGTAAATTCTTCTATTCTCATCTATTAAACAGTATTCAGCTAGTTCAAGTTGAACTATTCTACATCTATTATAGATTTGATTCAATACTTCGACAGTCTGCTCCAAAAGAGAAGGTCTTACAATTAAACATGAATCAAATGTAGAATTTTCTATATCTATAGAAAAGATGTTCAGTAGAAGAAAAACCTCTTTCAAATTGTCAAAAAAATCAAACCCATTGTCAAAATAGGCAGAGAAAAAATATTTATTTAATAAGATCTCATTATGAGTTACTAAATTAGTAAATGAATAAAAATTCGTTATTTTAGGTAAAATAGTGCCTAACTGACAAAAAATACATAGGGGATTCCTATTTATTGGAATCGTATTCTTTTTGAATCGATCCATTCGAGAACAATTGGACGATGACAAGATTATCAAAGATTGGTATTCCTTATTTCGATTTAACAAAGTGCCCATAGTTCCTTGCCGTTGACTAAATGATTCAATCTTTGTCTTAGAGTCAAAAGGATTGATATTGGTACGATCTAATCGATTTTCAGAAATCGATCCTGAACTTGCTCTTTCATATCTTTTTTCCAATATATGAAATAGTAGGCTTAAGTAACTCAATTTTTATGAAATTGCGAATTAAATAACTTGTCTTTATCTCAACAAATACAGCATGAACCTCTTCTTCTATAGAAGAACTATTTTTTTCTTGGTCCCAATTCAATACTAAACAAGCCCGAACTAATTGAATACTTTTGAGACAAATTATTCGAATTGACTTGTTATCCCCAAAAGGAACATTAGTAGTTACTCACTGGGTAAGAAAACTTTTTTGCTTCTAAAAGGTATTCTTGTATATGTGCTCGATTCGTAAGGTAGTATATGTGATGAAGAAAAAAGAGAAAAGGTATTCTCGTACATCTGCTCGAATAGAGCGAAGATAGCGTTAAAGCTTTTCTTATCTTGCGTCTATAAGATAGAAAGGCAGGCGCGGAGCGAAGAAAAGAATGAAACTTATCACTAAGAAAAATTATCTATACTACTAGCTTCTTCATAGACTCATCAAATAGATAAATAATCTTCACTGAATAGAACAAGTTCCTCCTCGCCGCGGGTGAAGCTGGACACACACATATATAGCGGGTGAAGCCGGACACAAACTTCCATAGCGGTGTACATAAGAATCCAACTTTTAGTGGGAGTACTCATTTTACTTTCTTTTCCTTAGACTTTTTTCTCTTAAAACAGAAGAAAGCATAAGCTAAAGCTGGATCTGTTGATGCGGGAGTCGGCTGGGCAGGTGAACTTATGTGGCTGGCCTCACTTTCGCGGAGGTACAGTTCGACTTCTGAAAGCACAATAGCTCGGACTCTTACTCTTAATACTAAATATGGGCCTCCAAAACCTCTAATTAACTCCTCTCATTAAGAATGCTTTCTCAGAGATTCTACTCAAGGCTTCGCTTTCTATTAATCGACTTTTATTAGCAAGTAGTAAAGCGCTCTACCTCCCTTCTTTTCTCCGGTATACTTATTTCTAGTTTGAAAGAGAAAGAGTACTATAGATTTATTGAGAGCTTTATACTCTTGGTGATGCAGCTTCAACTGTAAAAGAGAAAAGTCTTAGCTGGAGCAGTATCAAGCAGTGCACGGCCGGATTACCTTTTTATTTCCGGATTACCAAAATGCTCTTTCATTATATTGTCTTTAATACTTACTATGTTGGTAGAGTTTGACACAAGAGAAAATTTGATTTTCTTCTGGTCGACTTCTTAGTCTAGTCTGATCCGACTGAAGGAATTAGTAAAATAAGGTAAATGAACTATTCACTGCTTCAATGGCATTTCCCACCTGCTTAGGAAAGAAGGAGTAGCGGAGTTCTGCTTTTGCTTTATAGTTTGAATGAAGAAAAACTTGCTAAAAGCAGACGAATGTTGCTTGCATCGATCGGGCATCCACTAGGAACAGCCCACTAGGTATAATTAGTAACGAAAGCACGAAAGTGTTTAAGCTTCGGCAACATAATGTTCCAGTCGGGGAAAGAAATGCTAAGCGCAGTTGGGGAGAAAGGTAACTCAAAGTAGGGCTGGTTGGAGTTGGCTAAGTTACCAAAAGATGTTTGCTCCGATCTTTCAGCCAAGTAGTGAGGCGAAGCCATAAAGATAAATATAAAAGTAAGGATTAGAAAATCCGGATGTGATTAAAGCTTTCATTCACATTTTAACATGAAGATTCCTGTGATACCTCATGCCCGCCCACTGCTCTTCATCTTTCTATTATTACCTTGTCTCTGTCCATCAATTGTCTTGCTCTCCTCTCCTCAGTTACCTGTGTTCGTTCCTTCTTGAAACAAGACCAGCTATCGCTTTATTTCGTCGAATCGAGGGAGAGTATTAATTTAAATCCGATCGCCAGTCACAAGAATAAGATGTCGATCTGGTAAAGATTGAATAGAGGGGCCTGCCTTGATTTCCCCATTCGCGATAGATGTCTCCCCGGGATAAGAGATCCGAGAGGCGGATTTATAACCCTTCATCAGCCATCAACCCAAGCCCTTATAAACTAAATAAATTCCAACCTTTCGCCCGGTCGCTAACCTACTCCGCTTTGGCTGCTTATGCTATCCTCTCAACTTACTTTAGGTAGCCTGTCTTCTCCGACTGAAGAGAATACCAAGTCAGGTCAGGAATGCGGTGGTACAGTAATAGTATCGTCCAATTGCCTAGCGTAGGCTTAATGCACTTCCCTATCTCGGTCCCCGCTCTCACAACGCAAACGGTAGTCGGGGAGTCAAGCAAAGAAGCAAAGAGACCGCTGCGCGCCTTATGCTGAAAAAAATTCTCATTCCTATCTGGATCTCTTGTTTCGTGAGAAAGAGAATATTTTGGTACCGTCGTGGAATTGTCCGTTGGAAAAGAATATGTCAGCTAATCGGCTGTCGCTTTCTATTCTCGATCACTTCCTGCCTCACCCATAATCAATGCGCATTAAAAGCGCTTCTAATGGCCTTCTCGAGTGAGAGTTCAGCAGCTGACTTCGCCCCAAGAGACTGGGACAAAGACAGATGAGAGTCAAAAGCCGACGTCCCTTTCCCGCAAATACGTTGCCCTAGCTCTAGTCCCAAATGTCCGACTTTCCTGAGTTACAAGATAAGAGAAGAAAGGGGTAAGTCCCTTTACCTGCATTATCGAATTCGTTGACATTCAAAGCAAAAACGCTAGATATGATAAGAGTATAGAACGAGACTCTACTTCTGCTTAATTCCCTACCAATGCCGTATTTTGTTACTGAATGCCCTCTCAATGTCTATGTCCTAGTTCCACCAAGTAATACCCTTCTTTCCCTCGCAACTACTATAGCATCCGTTCTACCATGCACACCCACGCGTTACAATACGTGTAGTGATGTTCATGCCCAACAAATCCCATCAATTGCGATCCATCACCAACAAGTATTGATGCAAATAAGAAGAACTCTCATGCAAGTAATGAAAATGCTATACGTACACAATGTAGCTACACATGCGTGCGAAAGCTACCAATCAAGAAGAATAAAATCCAAAATTTCATTTTGACATGCATAAACAATGAAAATCTACTTCTTACTCCTTGCACAGGTAATGAACAGGCACCCAAGGAGCAAGCACCAACGTTGCCAGGTCATGTGGTCCCAACAGAACTACACGAAGGTCTGACCCACCTTTAGCACACTCTCTTCACAGTTGTGCTTAAAACTTAAGTACATGTACCCGGTTTCTTAACAACATTACGTTAATCGCCAATTGGTAACAGTAGTTATTTACGAGTTTTTCTTTATGTGGAAAAAGAAATACCGGACGGCCCAGCACCGACCGTTAACAACAACCAGCAACCAATTAGCAACAACTAATGGATACTCATAACCAGTGAATTAATAGCAGATTCTCACTCATCCAACATGCGAGAAATACAGCCTTTGTCACAAGCACCCTCATCATACATTGATGCTTCAAGCATTCAACTTTTACCAAGGAAAGGACAGTAGCTTACACTAGGGTGCTTTCTCTTTGCACAGGTAGCAAAAACCAACCCACGGCAGCAGCGGGGCATCACCCTGCGGGGCCACCAAACCTACATGGAGGTATTGCCCATTGCCGAAGCACTTGCTTGAGTGCTTTAATCTACTGTTTGTTAACAACAATTATTCACTTGTTAATGTTCCCAGCTAGTGCTAACAGTCAGTCTTACTAGTGTTGCGGCGGAAATGAACTTTCAATATTTTACATTTCTACTCTATATACCAGCTTTCACTTATCCTTGTTTGCCCCCTTCCACTATCCGGACCTACATCAGATGAAAATATAGAAAAACCCATCAACCCCGCGCATGTTGAGTGCAACCAGAAAGAAGACTCCTCTTTCCAACAGAACTCTCTCATAGCCAGCCTATTAAGGATGTATAGAAGGCTGCTCAAGCAAACAAATGACACTGAAGAGAAGCCTAAAGGGTGATAGTCCATATTGGTGATCAACATATCCTAACACTCTTTTCTTTCGACCACTTTCTTAGTACTAAAATTCTGAGGATAAAAGCACCCCTTCAAACTGAACTAGATTAGTAGCTTTCTTCATAAGTAAGAAAGGTTATTAGCCTACCGGTGACCGGCTAAACCCCCGGGCACTTCAGTTATAAGGTTTCTCGATCATAAATGATGACACAAATCGCTCAACTTCAACCAAATGATCCGCGTTTCCCTAAGAAAACGAACGGAATGAGAAGCTGGTCACGGCTTCAATTCAAGGGATTCTTAGGGTCTTCAAAATCGAGCTTTTTTCGTTCATCTGTTATGCCGAATCGGCGCTTTCTAGTTCATCCTCTGGCTTCTGCAAATGAGCTCCACCGCACACAGTCTGGCAATAGTTCTCGTAACAACTAACAGTATCAGTTATCTTTTGACTCCATAGGATAGGACTCTCTCAGTATTACTTAAATCCTTAGGCGTGAGGGAATCCAAAATGGATCTCAGATTTGAACTAGGAATAGGATCTTCTACCCCGGCAGAATAAGTGCTTGGGTGCTTCGACAACTGCTCTTCTATGAAGCGGACATCATAAGCCTTATCTTCTGGTGAGTCTCACTTACAGGACAGGAAAATAAGATTAAGGTGAATAAACTCATTGATTCTTTTCAGTGGTGCACCTATATTTAAAAAGACATCTGTATGTATTTGAGGAGCATATCTTGCGCCCAGAACCGTGGTGATGAAATTCTCGTGTACCGTGTACACAGGCGCTCCTCCTGTAATTAGAATAAGTGCCTATACCACTTTCTTAGCAATATAGGCATCTTTCTGATGAATAAAGTTTGCGCAGGTAGAGATTCGCGCCTTACGACTATCCCTATCATCTGTAGGAACTCGGAGAGTAACCCTATGTCTCTTATTGGTCAACCTATCATAAACCCAGATATATGCATCTTTGCTACACATATAGTCCTGCACTGTGGTTATGTAAGGAGTACTATAAAAAAAAGGGTTATTTAAATTGGAACAAAACCAAGCGATTAGGTTAAGCAGCTTCATCAAATTGACTATATCAGGATATTTATTGCAAAAAAAATTCTAGCAATGTACAGCGAGGTCATAGCAGTCCTTAGGAGTTAGCAATGATCGCTCCATTTTCAGTTTTTCTTATATCCTGCGCCATGCTATACACCGTATTACCATATACAAGTGGCATAAACAATCCTTTGACGAAGTTTCTGGTTAACATAGAAAGTCAGAGTTTGTGCTTATACTTACTAACATTCAATCTGGTACCCAAGAATTTCGTAAGATCATCCAACAAGCACAGCATGAAGAATGGGTTATCAGACGTATTTGATCGAAGCAATACTATTTTCCCGTCCTACTCACTCTACTTTCTTTCTGAACCAGCTTTTTATATAGGCTATGCAACGTTGGATTTTATTGCACCACCACTAGTTGACCACCAATAGCAGTTGTTAAACCAGTAGCTCTAGATTGATAGAGCCCTACAGGACTTGCTTCATTAGTGAAATATCCTTTTCCTGAAAGAACTCCAGAAGGTGAAGATCCTGCAGGAGGTGTTAGCCTTTCTTATGAAAAAGATAAAGCAAGCTGTGTTCCAGGCAGGGTTCTTCTTTAGAAGAAACATTCCCAGGGCTACGATCTTGATTGACCGGAAAATAAGCAAGTCTATGTCACAAGCAGGGTTTGATTTCACCCGCTACTCTTCCAAATCTGATGAATAATGTGTTAAATTCGTTGCTGAGGAAGGGGTTTTAGCACCAGCTGCTAGATTCATCAGCTGATCAGTGGAAACATCTTCCTTTGTCTCCGGGTTAATACAACAAGTGTTAATTACCCAAGCATATGAGAAAGTTCAGCTTGTTGGCGTTTTCTAATTAGCGTAAGCAGAGCAAGCAAGGATAAGCATAGTAGAATGAGAATAAGATAGAATATAGGCTGTTTCCACGAGTTTTCAAATAGAAGTGTGGGTATGAAAACAGGAGAAGACACCTCGCGTCATCTCTTAAAACAGTTCGGTTCCTCGTGTGTTATCTCTCTCAATTGTCCTTGGTCTAGTGGTGTCTGATTCCCTCCCATATAGATACTCGTTTTGAATTGCTATACCCTAAGAAGGAGAGTAGAATGTATAGAATAGCGCAACTGGTCATTGTGTTTATTCTGCATTTTCATCGCAATTATAGCTCCTATTCCATGATGAAGAAAGTAAGCATCATGCAAAGAGAAGGTGTGTAGTGTATGTTCCGGGGCGCAGCTGATAAGTATTACGACTATAAAGAGAAGTCTGAATCGTTTATATCTGTCTGTCTTTTCTGTCTTCTTCTGGTGCATAAGAACTGCTCCTCGATCTTTCAGTGAATAGCGCATAGTAATTGATATAATTTGCATTTTTGTCTCCGATGCTGAACGCCCATATGTTCATTCTTTCTTTGCTTCTCATGTTTCCATGCTCCTTTGGGGGTCAGGGTCTCCTCACAAGTCACTGCTTCAGAACAGAGTCCAGAAAGGGATTCCCAGCCTTTATCTCTATTGAACAACACACTTTTTACGAGAAAAAAGAAATGAAAACAAAAGAAAGAATTTAGGAATGGATAAACCAAAAGAAAGGTGGGCCCTCCATTTAGGCTTCCTAGTAACACAAACGAAACCAAACTATAGCCAAAAAATCTCTAACTATTTCATAAATGCACCTTGTTTTTTATTCTTTTTTTAGGGGTGCAATGCTTCGTGCAACAAGATAAAATTTAACCGCATAGCTGCGACGCGCGGGAGCGCCACTAGTAGATTATTGGCAGTTCAAACTCTGGAACTAGAGAATCTTGCTTGCAAACTCTGAACTTGGGTTGGGGAAGTGAAGAAAGCAACGCGTAGATAAGTAAGTAAGCAGCTAAGTTAAGGCTAAGTAAAGACACCTTGTATTGCAAATTTGAAAGAAACCCACTCCTAAAATACGGATTTCAAAGACTTTCATGGTTTTCGGGGATTTGTTGCGCGTACTTTGGTTGGAGGTTCGCCACACCGGAATGCAACGAGTAGCAAAGATGCAGTTCACCGAAGCACTCTATACGATATTATGATGATGTTTCAAATAAGACATGAAGAAAACAGGTGCACTCCCTAGCTCATGCTTTTCTACTTTACTCGACTATTCCTAACAATGCTAACAAGTTCATACCTGTCTCTGAAGACTGTTCATCCCTTTCACAATGGGCCTCTTCCTTTTATACCTATAACGCATAGAAAAAATCCGCCTCTCTCTAAACCTTTACCGGTGCACAAACCAACTATGCATCTCTTGTTCTTTCTAAAAACCGTGAAAACTCGTTTCAAGCAAGCCATGCCTTCTTTTATCCGAAATCAATTCCTAAACGTATACGCTTCTCCCTGTACCTGTGCCTACTTGTTATAAACAATATTTATAGTAGCTAACCCGTAAAGCTATGACACATAAACAGGTACTTCTACCTATCCCTAACATGCCTACTCTCTATCTCTACTACATGTGACTGATCTACGAAACCTATACTTGTTGAGCTAACCCAAGCTACTTTGACAGGGGTTTTCCACGGGGAATCAATCGGTCGAATCCCAATTTGATCTAGTAGCACCCACGACATAATTTCCGGAATAGAAATCTTTTTGGGGGCGGAGGCACGCACGTGTGCTAAAAAAAAGAAACTTCGAAATGCCATAATAAATCAAAATAAGTAATACGCCAGCGTAGGACCTTTCTAAAAATCCATTTTGAGGGCCTGCCTTAAGAGAAGTCTGTCTCGGATCAGGACTTTTTTCAATAGCCTTGGCAGGCATAATGGAGACAAATCAACGGTTGGTGTGCAGGATTGACCACGTTGCTATCCAAGTGACGTAAAAGACACATTTTTTTCATGAGGGCTTTTAATCCAAAACTTTCTTTCTGAAGCAAATACTGGAAGTCCAAGAAGGTGGTTTGGCCCACCCAAGAGGACAACCGATCCACGCTCTCTGCCCTTGGGAAGGATTAATTTGAAATAGAAATCCAGAAATTTATAAGTAGTAGCCGGATTGCCTAACAATTGCATTTCTATGGTTCAACCCTGCGAGTGACAGCGTTCGCGAGGAAGTTCGTGAATTATACCGAAGCCAACGTCATGAAAACCCCGAATTAGCCCTAGCTGGATAGATGGATGGATCTATCAAGCCCTGACCTGATACAGATGTAATTATTAAAGAATACCCGGCAGGTTCTCTTTCGAAAAAGAAAGCGCTTAGACACGGAGTAAGTCAAGTCATAAAAAGAAAGATCCTCCTCAGTATGTATAACGATCTTCTGCGGAAGCATGCATCCAAACAAACTATTCCGGTGCTGACTTTACTTAGCTATCTTTCCCTGCGGCCTTGGTTGCTGGCTCCTACTTGAATATTTAGGGTGATGACTCATACAACCATTGGTCAGGGGAATCCTTTTATTCTTCCATTAGGAAACCCCTATTTAAGTACCGAACTATTTCAGTACCGAAAAACGAAGTCTAGTTTTGGGGGAGTGGGTCCCATCTTTATCAGAAATCTATTTGGAAAACGAAAGCAATAGGGGGATGTGATCCTTGTTTTTTATCCCAGTGAGTAACTACTAACGTTACGAGCGAAAAGGGCGAGTGCAGATCTTTCCCACATTTTCCCTTCTAACTAATGAAATCAGTGAACTAAAGTTTAAGTTGCCTTCTACTGAATCAGCTACTGAATTAGCTACCTTCTAATACCCCCTCCCTTATTGGTTTAATAGGCCGCCTAGTACACTAGCCCTTAAAGAAGAAGCAAAACCATCTTCTATGCATTTGTTTGCTATAAGTTAATCCAAGATTAAAGAAGAGAAAAAAACAATGGACTCTGATACCAATTGGTATCAGCGCCTGGTTCTAAAGCAATGGCTAGTGACGATGAAGATCAATCGAAGAGACTTGCGGTTGTCAAGTCGACAACAAGAGGAGCCACAATCCCGATTCAATATCCCATGTTAAGCGAAACAAACTACGGCATATGGGCTTTCAAGATGAAGATAATTTTGCGTTCGCTAGGGGTATGGTTAGTAATTGATGATGGAGACACTGACGATGACAAAGATCAAGGCGCCATGGTTGCCATCTCTCAAGCTGTGCCAGATGACGTTATGATGGCAATCGCAGAGAAGGAGACGGCAAAGGACGCTTGGGACGCTCTCAGGGAGATGCGGGTTGGTGAAGATCGTGTCAAGAAGGCACGTGTACAGGTGCTGAAACGGCAACTGAACAATATGCACATGGAGAACTCAGAGACAATAAATAAGTATGCCATGAAACTTACCACGCTGGTGGGTGAGATCCGCTCGCTCGGCACGAAGCTTGACGACAGTGAAATTGTGGAAAAACTATTCAGTTCAGTTCCAGATAAATTCCTCCCAATTATTGGAACGATTGAGCAGTTTGGCGATGTTGAGAGTATGTCGGTCTCAGAGGCGATAGGCCGTCTCAGAACCTTCGAAGAAGGGCTTAAGGGGCGGCTGCACTCAAAAGACGGGGGAGAACAGCTTCTCCTCACCCAAGCCGAGTGGGAGGCAAGATGCGCAAAGGGAAAGAAAGACGAGGGCTCAGCCAAAGAAAGAGAATCCTTATAGGAAGGATAACCCGAAGGGAGAGAATAGGAAAGATTTTAGAAGGCAGGTGAGTGACAAGAAAGAACTCTCGCCGGCGTACGAATAGAGTGTTTTCAATGAGTCGGTCCTCTTCTCATGAGTTCGGAATGGGGTGAATAACTGCTCACATGACTCCCGGTCCGGATTGATCCCTTGATCAGTTTCACCACCAGAAGTTCAACCTAACGAAGAAGTCATTTTATTCGAGTATAAATTCAATGAAAAAAGTAGAAAGAACACTGAATGGAGTAAGCCTTCGTAACCAAGATCAAAGCAAAGAAAAAAGAAATAAATAGAGCCCTTCAAAGAACATAGAAAGCGAAGACCACAACCTTCAGGGAATTATCCTCGGCTGTTTACTCTTGTAGAAACCTTGGTTTACTTTGAGTGCTCCTCTGCCTTAGTAATTATATTCATGTTAGGGCTCGACGAGGCCAGGCCCCTGATAGCCATAGCTTGGCTGAAAGGGTGCGCCTTAGGGTATCTAAGAAAGCAGCTAAGCATAAGCTTGTTCTCAAGTATGTGCGTAAAGCGGCTAGCTCTCTAGTATGGTAGGAGAGTGAGTAAGTGTTAAGCATAAAGAAGTGCAACGAAGTGTTTGATTGGCTAATGCAGGGGAGTGCGCTGATAAAGATGTGACTTGTTTTCTAGGTGAGAATACGCGTAAGCTAATTGGAAAGATGCTCTGTTAAGCAGAAGGCTTTGTTGTAGGAGCATAGTAGGATCCGCACCTAGCTACACTTATACTTGGTGCATAAACAAGCCACTTCTGGTATGATATGCTTTCACATATATGTAGATAGAACAAGAAAGAAGAGTTCATCAGAGCGAGAAAGAGAAAAGGAAAGTTTACGATTCGTAATGGAACGAATAGAAGAAAGTCAAGAAAGTATAGCTAGCTCTAGCGACAGACAGGGAAGAAGGCATAGGTAAGTATATAACGAAAGCAAATTGGCCCTTTCTTTTCCATTTGTAACGTTGCTCCAATATGGTTCTGATTTGATGCCTTTTCTTCTTTTATGAATTATTTAACCATTTTTGACACCCGTTTTTCGAATGCCTGGCGCATTCATTCAAACACTTTTTTGGATCAAATAAAGACAGAGACTCACCGCATGGTATCTACTGCCTTTCGTTTCGGAAGATCTAGTCGGATGCGCTCACTTTTGGACATTATCGCGCGAGCGTGGACATAACCATAAACTCCGCGCTTCTATGGTGCATGGGATTCCCGGAACGTTTTGCAGCAGGAGTGTTGCCAGCGGCGTCGAAGTTGACTGTACTGACGTCGACACCATTATCAAAACCCGCGGAGACCGGCTCGCTCGACTTGGACTCCGATATGTTGTTCTGAGTCACATCAGAGCAAGAAGTAGCAGGTAGAGACTCATGGATATTTGAGGTTTATGATCTTCCCGACAAGATTGGGCATAGCATTCCTACCATAGATTTGGTTTGTATCGTGAGTTGGAAGATGGTTGTAAGGCTCGGATAAACCATCAACCAGTACCTCTACGGATGTCTCGGACTTCGAAAAGCAACTCGCATACAACTACCCCTGGAAGTTAAGCCCACAGTTGATGAGTCAGACGCCGTTAAGAGGTCCCGTAAATTCCACCTGTTCTCAGATTGCAGGTACACAAGATGGGTGTGGTCGTAAGCCCCGTACCATTATTATCCAAACAGGTTGTGTTCCAGGTCATGGTCAAGCCTCGCTACTGAGCTTTATTGTCTGTCCTCCGGTTTAGATAGTACAAAAGGGATTGCTCAGAGCATGGGTTCGTAAATTAAAAACTTCCATTCTGCTTGGCCCACAAACTATATTGATCCAGACTATTCTTATTGGGTGGACTTACTTGCTTGGGTCTAATAGAGTCTTTTCGTTCTACACATTATACGTTACTCACTGGCCGCAGGATTGACTCTTTCACTAAATGGCTAGACAGCGGAGACAAGAACCACTTATTTGAATTAGAACTCTTAGGTCTTATCTCTACTTCTTTGGCTACCATTCGATCCAGACTTCGACTCTTCCACTGCTATATGAACCATCCTCCCATTCTTATTCTTCTATATAAGTATATCCTTGTGATTAAAGAAATTCCATGTTTCGTTCTCTATTCAAATATGTGTGAAATGGCTTCCCCTCGAGCTAGTAGAGTAGGTACACAGAAGCGAGAAATTGCTTATTTAGTTAGAAGAAGGATAGCCGAGGCATAAAAAAAGACTTTGATCAAGATTATCGATCAAGAAAAAGATTAAAGAAAAATTCTTATTACTAGGCTGCTTTTTTACTTATACACGGAGTTTCGCTGCCCGCCGCGTTATTTATTTGAAAAAAGACACGGGTCTGCTTTAAACATTTCATTTCGTCTTGGGTGCCCGGCCCATGTATAAATAGTCGAAGGGTTCTTGCTTTCCCAGATGCGGATACTTATGTTCTCGCTTTCATTACCAGCCTAAGTAAGATCGGGTCGGACCTGAATTAAGAAGGCTGGTGGATAAAGGGTGAGCCGGGGTATCTTAAGACTTTTTTGTAAGTTCCCCTTCCAATGAAGTAAGAGAGCCACTCAAGGACTGACTATTGATTTCGCTTTAGCTATTGACCTACAGCCTTAAACTTACTTAGGCTCCGGAGGCAGATGGTTTCACTCTAGCGGCTAGAACCGCTAGCCGTGATTCTTGGTCGGGGGAAGGACTTGTCTTTCATTACCTGAGCAGGCACCTTTTTAGTAGTTGTTAGTGACCAGTCTCCTGAGCAGCTTGGCCATAAAAGCCCTGCAGGCCAAGACAAGATTTTAACTCATATACCACCTTCTTCTGACTATTGATTGGGGAAAATTACCCCAACATTATGCTATTTATTTTTTAAAGTAGAAAGCTTTGTTTTTCGATGTCTAATATCGACATGTCCAAAGATTTTAAGTTGAAGCTTTGGAAGCTAGTAAATGGAAATCGGTAGATCAGGGATCTGTAGAATGGTAGGCTTTACCGAACGATCTTACCGAGATTCTCTTTTCTCTCCCTTACGCACCGGATTTACTAATAATGCTTATTGTTTCAGGAGGCTAGAAAGGCAAGTGGACCCAGGAAAGAATCTCTCTCACTCTTCAACTTTATGTCAATTCATAGAGAAACTCTGAACATTAGATAAATTATATATATAACGACCTGTTGGTTTGTCGAAGTCCAAAGATCTGAACCGACATGAACAATAGCCGCCTTATATTTAGAACTTAAAGCTCTATCATCAAATAAAGGAAGTCGATCTCAATCAGTAGATCAAATGTCAATCCAATGAATAGATGGGCGTCAAGGAAAGACTTGTACTAAAGAGCCGGTCCCTTTTGCTATTGCTATATGATATATATCTATAAGCTGAAATAGAAAGTCAGTAGTAAACTCAATGCGCGAAAGAAGTATTCTAGGGTAGTATAAGGATGGATCCATCGAAATGCAAAGATCCGAACCAAAAGCCTCTCTTAGGGGGCAGGCACTCTCTTAAATTGATAAGGATAAGGAGAAGTACAGCAAGTCCCATCTACGCTGTAAAGAGCCGAACTACCCTCCTACATAGCCAGGACTTCCTACCTGCTCTTATTTTGTACGAAAGTTGGAGTGAGAAGGAGAAGGCAATGCGTGAAAGATAGGGGGAGCTTCTTCACCGCCTGCTGTCTGCGAACCACATATACATTATTCAACAATATCACTTTACTTCAAATCGAATCGGGACTCCTGTGCGATCCCCTGCTTGCTTAGTATCGACTCCTTGCTCACTCTTCCCTTCCTTCTCAACCTTGGTCTACTGCGCCTCTGCTTTTTGACTTGACTTCGGGTTAAAGTCATTCGTCGTATATAAAGAAAAGAAGAAAGAATACACAGGTCTACCTTTTTGAATAACAACTAGGGAAGCTTTTTGAATTAATAGAGGGATGGAGCGAGCCTAGAACACTGGTAAGAGAGTATTTTTTCCAACATTTCTTTCTTCTTCGATTCGCTAGTTCCAGTAAGTGTTGACGCACTTTTTTTTTTCTCCCAGCCCTATTTCCAACCAAAGTGCTCGCAATCCCATATTGAATCGGAAAAGGAGAAAGGACTTGTTTTTCCTTCTTTGGATTGGAATTTATATTTGTTGGCTGAAACAAATATGCCCTATTTTCCGAAACCAGGATCAAAATAATAACCCTTCTACAAGTACTGCTCAAAATTCAACGAATATTCCTTCACCTCTTGAGGAAACAGGTAGCTCATTCTGGGATTGGGTAGTCCAATATCTACCTAATTGGATCAGAGAAGATATTGCTAGTCGTCTTCCTAGCTCTACAGAAGTGGATATGGGGCACTTCAATATCCTATTTATCCAAACGAACATTTATTTTTATTTTATGGTAATTTATTTTATCTGTGTTATTATTTATGTACTACTTGTTTGTATGTTCAAATACGTAAAAGATAATAGAGAGTATCTTATGGCAAAAGTATCTCCTAAATTTCTAACTAAGCTGATTCCATCAGAAAGTACACTATCTACTCTAATTCTAGTTAACAAACTAGGTGCTGCGACAAACTTTCTTGCACTCGGTGTGGCACTTACTTTTCTTTATATGAATCCTATTCCTGGTGATATTGGAAAAATTTGTGATGCTGCGATGGCCCACAATATTGTTTGAGTAGAGATTCTTTAGTAAGTGTTAATTTCTAAATTTAAGCTTTGTAATCAATTAAGTAATGGGTTCCGTGAAATGTAAAGATCAATTATTTTAGTAGGATTTAGCATATATTCTTATAATGCGGTATAAAATTAGAAAAATCCGTACGTTATTATAGTTATTAGGTTAATATCTACCGTTCTTTATAGGATAAGAGGTAGAGAATTTCTATACTTGTAATTACTACTCTCTTTTATGTTTATTATCTGCTGCTTTTTCTTTATAGTTGAGAATATATTTATTATAAAGAGCTATAATTTATAGGACTCTTTTTTTTAAAGAAGCTCATTTAAAAGCCTACTTTCTTAGTAGAATGAATTACTTAAGATGTAGAGTTAGTAAAGCTATATTATTTATTTATGAAAATTTCCCATGTTTAATCTATTTCCATTTTTTAATAAAGCCATTTTTAACGATGCACCACAACCTTGGCAACTAGGATTCCAAGATGGTGCCTCACCAACACACGAAGGTATTACAGAACTACATGATTCTATCTTCTTTTATCTAGTAATTATCTGTTTTGGAGTACTATGGGTGCTCTCATCTGTTATTATTAACTTTAACAGTATTAAATCACAACTTTTTTACAAATATGCTAACCACGGAACTATTATTGAGTTTATTTGGACAATTACACCAGCTCTAGTACTTATCGCTATTGCTTTTCCTAGTTTTCAACTACTTTATCTTATGGATGAAGTGATTAGTCCATCTATGACAGTGAAAGTAGCTGGACATCAATGGTACTGGAGTGCAGAATACTCCGATTTTATCAATGAAGATGGTGAGAGTATCGAATTCGATTCTTACATGGTACCAGAAACAGATCTAGAAGATGGGCAACTACGACTTCTTGAAGTAGATAACCGAATGGTAGTACCTATTGATACAAATATTCGATTTATTGTAAAAGGAGCTGATGTTATTCATGATTTTGCAGTTCCATCTATAGACTAAAACTAGATGCTATTCCTGGACGTCTTAACCAGACTTCAGTACTAGTAGAACGAGAGGGAGTGTTCTATGGACAATGTAGTGAGATTTGTGGAGTATACCACGGATTTATGCCAGTAGTTATCGAAGCTGTTACACCAGAAAAATACCTAGCTTGGATTGATCCCTTTTCTACCGAAGTACACTTGAATGTGGAAGAGTGTCTTCTTCTAAAGCATTTTTTCCTAGTGAACAAAATCGTCTTATACAGAACAGTTTACTACAAAACAATACCGTTCTGTACTAGAAAGAAACTTCTAGTTATAGGTCGTATTTATGAATTGGTTCACAATTGGCTTTCAATTGTAGTCGGACTCAATTTGTAGTTAGTCGGTGGTTCGAATAGAATATTATATTACCCTAATTTTAATGCGTAAAGTACTAATTATGATTATTGTAAACTTCTACTCATTTGGTGTCGTTATTTTTCTAGTACTAATAGTTCTAGAGCTAGTAAATAAATAGTATGGAAGGTTTAATGGAAAGATGGAAAATTCCGTAATTTTTTTTATAGGTGTTACTAAGGTACTTATTCTTTTTTATGTCATAGATTTCTTTCTATTATTTATTAACCTATATGAGCTTACTGATAATATTTTATATTTAAAAATTTCTATACGAATTTTTTACTACTAAACTTACTGATACTATTTTTCATGAAAAATAGAAGAAAAAAATCGGTGTTTTACTTTGGATTTTTCTAAAAAGAAAAAAAGAGAAATGACTTTTTATTGATTGTTATACCACCAAAAATCAAAGATGGCCCAATTTAATAACCCGAAAATAAAGAAAGAAAAGTGGTTTTTCTAAGGTTAAACCCTGTTTATACACTTTTAACTTTATTCTTAACAAGGATTAAAATCAAAGATTTTCAAAGCGCGATTCATTCTTGATATAACCTTTATCAAAAGGGGAAATCTATTTATTAGAAAAGGGGTATAAGAAAGAGATCAATTAAAAAAAGAATATTGTAGTTATAGACTTATTTACGTGCGTAAAGAGATTTTGCTATTCTTACTTCTTAAAGTTTTGAGTTGCCATTTTTTTAGATTTGTAAATTTCGATTCGATAAGAAAAACTAAACGCAGGCAAAAATAAAAAAAAAAAAATGTTTTCAATTCTATATAATCTACTTGAAATTATAGTTTTACTAGTTCCTATCCTTCTAAGTGTTGCTTTTATGACAGTAATTGAACGAAAAGTTATGGGGTCTATGCAACGACGAATTGGACCTAATGTTGTTGGTTACTATGCTCTACTACAGCCGTTCCATCCAATTTATCTAGCGAGCGGTTTCATTTCGTAAGAAATGAATGAAAACAGAACTATATGCTGGGAACTTCTAATGCCAACCAGTACGTAAGTGTCAAATCTGTCGGATGTAACAATGAATTATCAGCAGGGAATAAAATAGCATTGAGTGCTATGGTAAATCCTCAGAGATTATGCGTTCTGTATCCTTCTAAAAGGATAATGAAATAATCCACTTTTTAGTCGTTTCTCTTATTATTATTATCTGGTACCATTCTAAAGCGATAGCGTGTGATAGCCCTACTTCCTTTTCTGGCTGGCTATGGTAAACTTTACCAGTTCGCTACGGCCTACTATTCAACGTTTTAAAAAACATAAGGCAGTAGATCATTGTAATAATGTACCTAAAAATCTGGGGACGTAAATGGAAAGGACTAAAATTCCGTTTACATACTATGGATCTTCTTCTGATCTTGGTATGCGGTTTAAATACCATTACTATAACGGAGCTACTAAAACAAACGGTCACGAGTATTTGGATGGGCTAACTTTTCAATTACAGTAGTCGTAAGGATCTAATTCTACGTGAAAACTGGTATCTATCTCAATTTAAGCCAATGTACTAAAGAGTGCCGGTGTACAACCTATTGGTGTTTCACTACTAACACGGTCAAGAATTAGTGCAGCGGTCGAAAAGACTCACAATCTACTCGAATGAAAAAAAGAAAAGCACAAAGGTATTAAAGCTCTAGATAAAGCTGCTGAAATGAAAGGTATTAAGGTATACACTTACAGCGCGGATAGTTTCATACTTGTAAACGTTAAACCCTTTCGTAGTGTACGTTCTACATCGATCTCACCAATGACTCTTACATCTAAACTAGATACAGGTAACCCATTTAAAGGGTACTATTACTTTACAACTCCACAAGTAAGTAAGTAAACCATATAATAAATTCTAAGGAATTCAATAGAGATTTAATTTGAGTCGCGGATGCTCTAAAACTAGTAATTAAAGAGCAAGTTATTCCATCACAAGCTACAAAAAGCCTTTTTTTTCTAGCTCCAATGATTACCCTAATTTTTAGTCTACTAGGATGGGGTGTAATTCCTCTTGGTCCTGGTCTAGCACTAAGTGCTTTTTCACTAGGTATTCTATATTCACTAGCTCTATCAAGTATTGGTGTTTATGGTATTCTATTTGCAGGATGGTCTGCTAATTCTAAATATGCTTTCCTTGGGTCTCTACGGTCTACAGCTCAGATGATTAGTTATGAACTAATTTATAGTGCTGCCGTGCTAACTGTTATTCTACTTTGTGGAACTTTTACTATTACCGAAATTATTGAAGCACAACAAAGTGTATGGTATATTGTACCTCTGCTACCTCTTTTTATTCTATTCTTTATTTCAGCACTGGCTGAAACAAACCGTACGCCTTTTGATCTGCCGGAGGCCGAATCAGAACTAGTGGCGGGATTCATGACAGAACACTCTGGTATGATTTTTGTATTTTTCTTTCTTGCGGAATATGGAAGTATTTTTATAATGTCCACATTTACAGCAATTCTATTCCTTGGTGGATACAATATGTCACCACTCGCGGAGCGGGTGCTATTTGCTGAAGATTCTTTCATTAATCTACAAAGTATTGCACTAGCTGTTAAAGCAGTGTTCTTTATGTTCCTTTTTGTATGGGTACGGGCTACTCTGCCTCGTATGCGGTATGATTCTATTATGGTATTTTGCTGGACTGGACTTCTACCTATTGCCATTGCTCTTCTTATTCTAGTACCTAGTCTTCTAATTGCTTTTGATATTGCTCCTTATTAATAACTATAGTATTGTTTAGAAATTTCCCTTTATAGAAAAGTTACAAAAAGAATCAATGAAATTCTATACCAAGTTTTCGCGCGTAGCACTATCTAAAAGTATAGAAATTCATTATAGTAGATAACATTATAAAGGAATAACAGATAATGAAAAAAAACAATATAGCGGCATAGTATAGTTGGTCAGTATACTTCCTTTGCTTTCTCCTTTTCTAATAAATAGTAAAATTGAAAATCCAATTTTGTAATCGAATATATGTTTGTGGGGCGATCGTATAACTGGTAGTATACCTCCTTTGCAAGGAGGCTGGTGCAGGTTCAAGTCCTTTTCTCTCCGGTTCTACACTCTCAAAAATTGAGTAAGTCATTGTTCTACTATAGTATAATAATTCCAATCAAAAAATAAAAAATGTTCAAATTTCTAATCAGAAATATTTGGAAAATTTAAGCCATTTCTGTTTTCTCCTACCGAATTACCCTTATTGATTTTGTTGTATGCGTAATTCTTATTTATATTGCTCTACAAATGTATCAAGGTATCTTTATGTTTCTGGCTTCCGATATAAATAGTACGACACAACAAATATTGCGTCCTATCTAACATCTACAACTAGTAGTGGTATTGCTAACTGTATGTCTATTCCACGAAAGATTACACCTGAAATTCTGAAAGAACAGCAAGAACTGATGAAAATCTTTAATTCAATAGATAAACAAAGTAAGACCCTAGAAAAGCATTGTCGACATCTTCTAGAACCTCTAGAAGGCTCTACGGATTTTCCACAAGATATGTTTTCTGAGAACTCTCTAATCTTTCATATTGAAAAGAAAATTGTAGCAAAAGCAATTGGAGATAAATTTCTTGGTAAATCTATGGGTATTTACATGTTCTGTATGGGTGATAAAGCACTATCCACAATGTATATTGGTAGTAGTCGTTCACTAACAACGCGTCCTCTACATCATTTTATTGCATCAATGAAGCCGAATGCTTCTGGTCCTTTTTATCTATTTGTTAAATCGGTATCCATAATATGCAATATCGTGTACTTTATTTTGCACCTAGTTACATAGATATTTGGTATAACGAAAATGGTGTTTACCCAAACCAGCTTACCTAATTCAATTCTCATGGCCTTTTCTAGTTTTCATGTAGGAATTCTAGAGCACTATCTAAGTTCGGGCTAACTAAGTCAAAAGTAGTTGTCATTGGACTACTAAATACAATGTTGTTCCACTATATTATAATGATATTCGATTAAAGTCTTTTATTATTGTAAAGAATAATACAAATTTGGATTTTTCAATGTACTATGATTACTGCGAATGGAAAGGTATTGAGCCACTATCTGTAGATTGGCTAGAATAAATTTTGGGATTCTGTGAAGCTCGAGGATGTTGGGTTAAGCGTTGAAATAAAGATAGTCTAGAATTAAGTATGAAAGAAATGGAATATCTTAAGATTCTTAGTGATATTATAGTACTTTCAACAATTCTAAATGAAGAGTACAATCGTCTAACGATTACTAGCGATCTAGAAGTATTTTATATTATTTTTCTACCCATCTACTTACTAATCGATTTCTACTACCAACAATTGTTATTTCTTATTTCTGAGAACTATGTAAAAGGTATTTTTACACTTGATAGTGGATATTCGATGCTATACTTCACTATTATTAGTAATACTTCTGTTAAGGGTATTAATGGACGTCCCGTAGTAAAAATTACTTCTTCTTCTAATGATAAGGATATTCCATCTCTATTTTCATTTAGTCGTATTTCAAGTAAAGAACCTCATATCGTACAATTTACTAGTGTAAAAGCAGCACTATCTATTATAGAATATCTTAAACGTTATCCACTTCGTAGTAAATATGATATTCAAGTAGGGTTTAAAGATATTCTTCAGCGGATGCAACTTGGAGAACCGGCTAATTCTAGCATTATCCAATCTCTTAAAAATCGAATGAAAAATCGGATATTTTTATTTAAGAAATCTTACATAGAAAACTACTATACATCTTTTTAATAGAATAGGTAGAGTAATAAATATTTAGAGAATCTGTAGTTATAATAGTAAAATTTCCATTTTAGCGCTTTATAGGGAATGTAAACTATTATGGAAAGAAAAGTTGATTGATATTTACTATAGGATAAAAGAGAGATAAAGGATGAGAGACAGGTTCGAGTCCGCGCTTAGCGTGCCTCCATAGAAAATCGTGTTATTAGTAAAATAAGTCGAAGGATTTTTTACCACTTTTGAGGTTATTAAAACAAATAAAGTAATAATAAGTACACTAAGGTATTTGTATTTCTATTTAGGGACCTAGTGGACATTTATCTAATATAGCCTCAATAGCTTAGATGGTAGAGCGTAGAACTTAAGCTTCGTTCGGATTGGTTCGATTCCAGTTTGAGGCATCTTTAATCATGACTAATTACCTGTCTATATACTTTATTACAGAATGTCTAAAAAATATTAATATAAAAGTAATATCTTTATTAGTGGTATCTTTTTATCTTTTTACGATCGCTAGCTTTTCTCTCTTTTTTTATTCAAATACATTTTTTTTTTTTAAGAATGTAGCTAATTTTATATCTTTCTGTATAAGAATAGTCTCAAGATAAAAATACTTTCTATTCATTTATACAGATATGCTCTATTGGTTGGGGCGGTGCTCTGTAAAAGCATTGGCTATATGCCGTGGTGAGTTCGAATCTCACATCTGTAATTATCCTAAAACTATCTTAAAGATAGTAGACTTTTTACTTTATTGCCATTTGTTAAAGTATTAACATAATATAGCAGTAAAGGGATATATTATGTCTATAAAAGTTCTTTAACATAACTATTTTCATTATAATACGTTGAAAAGTGCGGACGCGAGGAGATTCGAACTCCTGGTTCTCGGGTGAGAACTCCTAGACTCAAGCCAGGTACATTAAACCACTCTGTCACACGTCCTTATTAAAAAAAAGAAAGAAATTCTTTTACTAGTGAAAATACCCATCAAAATATTCGTAAATATCTTTTTATATACCTGCATTGATATTATCTATAGAATTCATTACTTTCATTATATACTATATTTTTCTTCACAATAATAAACCACTACATAAATAAGAAAGTTTCTTGTAATTGTGCTCTTTTTTTTGTATTTATTTCTTCTTTTTCTAGGTTCTATATTTTATAGATATTCCAGATTTCCTATATACAATACCATCTGTATAGGAATAGGTAAGCGTAATTCCATTTATATACTGTATATACCGCACTCTTAGCTTTTTTTTCTTATAGAAAAAGAAGTTAGGTTTAGTGGTTTGAATGTAATATATTGGTATATTCGTAATTTTCTTGCCTCATTAAGCAATCAACTCTTTATTACCCGAGTTATTACCAGCTATTCATTAGCCAGAAAAAAGTAATATATACACTTTACTTTTTTTGATTGTACAATTTTCTTTATTCTATTAGAATTCTTCATAAAAGGTTACTTAGTATAAGACCTTTTCAAAGAGCCGAAGGCTTCTATAAATAATCACAATTAAATAAATACTATAATAAATAAATATAGAAAAGAAAAGTAAAAAAATTTCTACTATTATTTTATTTTCCATATTCGTTTTTGATCTGTTCGTATTCACTATTTTATGTAAAGAAAGATGGTATCGATACTTTGTATGGTTTGTTTAAATCTAATTTGCTTAATATATACAATATATTAAAAACCTTATTTACTATAAGCTTATATAGTATATAGTATATATACATATTTTGAAGGAATTTTGAATTAAAGAACGAAATGTTTTTATACTAGCTAGAATACTACTAAAAAATAGAGGTTGTTTAATGAACACATTGTTCTATCCTTTCACTTTCTTGTTTACTATAATTTTATAGTTGGCTAATCTCTTTATTGATTAAATAGGTATATGAAAAGAAAGAATCTTCAAAATAGTAAGAAAAATTCATTTATAATCTATCTATACAAAGAAGATTTTTTCTTATTATACATTAACTTTATAAATGAACATCCTATTTTCTAATATAACATATAAATAATAATGAACACACAAAATAAAACACTAAAAACACTACCACGAACACAGTTTTAATTTAAACCATTTCATCTGGTTACGCCTAGTCCATGGCCACTACTAACATAATTTGCACTTCTGATTCTAACATCCGCGGCTGTAATGTACTTTAACGGTTATGCAAACTCAGGAGCTCTACTTCTAGGTATCGGTCTAGCAACAACTATTGCTGCAATGGCTCTATGGTTCCGAGACGTAGTTGCAGAAGGAAAATTTCTAGGTGACCATACATTCCTAGTAAAAAAAATAATTACTATGGGTGTCGCTCTATTTATTATAAGTGAAGTATTTTTTTTAATTTCAGTATTCTGGGCATTTTTCCATTCTAGTCTGGCACCAACAGTAGAACTAGGTGCTCAATGGCCACCTTCCAACAATTAATCCGTTTGAACTACCTCTACTAAATACTATTCTACTACTGTCTTCAGGAACTACAGTTACATATGCTCATCACTCTCTAATCCAAGGTAGCCGACGAGGAGCTATTCTAGGTACACTAATGACACTTTTATTTGCAATTCTATTTACTATTTGTCAAGGTATTGAGTATCTAAATGCTGGATTCACTATTGCTGATGGTATTTACGGGTCAACATTTTTCTTCTCAACCGGTTTCCACGGACTTCATGTTATTATTGGTACTACTTTTATTGCAGTAGCATTCTTCCGAATGATCAGCTACCATCTTACTGATCACCACCATCTAGGATTTGAGGCATCAATTCTATATTGGCACTTTGTTGATGTGGTTTGGCTATTCCTATTCATTTCTGTATACTGGTGGGGAAGCTAGTAAATAAACACCCCCTTATACACCCTTTTCTTAAAAGTAATAGATCTTAGCTAAGAAATTTTTTTAGTAGTTCTTTATTATTAGATAAGGATAGGATAAAATTATTGTCCTTAATTCAACGGTTAGAATGTGTTTCCGATAAAGACATTATAGAGGTTCGATTCCTCTAGGACAAAAAGAATTTAACAGTTCTTTAGTTCCCCTTTGATTGGAGTAGAGATAATTTTCCATTTTATGTGTTTAACAGAATATTACTAAAGAGTTACATAGTCATAAAAAAGAGAAAAGAAAGTTTTTTCTTTTATTAATTAGAATTATACAGGTGTTGATAGAATTGATAAGTACTTTCCAATTTGGTAACTTAATTACAAATTGGAAAAAAGAAGGTTTCATTTATAATGCAAGGTAATAGTAAGAGACTGTTGATATATAGTATATTTATAGAAAAACACTAACTTTAATTAGGATTTCAAGTGCTAAACGGAAAATTTACTATAAAAAGGAAAAAAGAGAGGAAAATAGTAAATAAATACTTTCTCATAATATAATTTAATCTAGTAATTAAACATAATTTATGTTACATGATAAGTAAAAAAGAAAATTGGATTTATGCGACTACTAAAATCACATCCTATTCTAGGACTCGCTAATAGTTATCTAGTAGATAGTCCACAACCTGCTACTATTTCATATATGTGGAACTTTGGATCACTACTAGGGGCTTGTCTTATGATTAAAATTCTAACTGGAGTATTTATAGCTATGCATTATACGCCTTCGGTAGATCTAGCATTTATTAGTGTAGAGCATATTTACAAATCTATTAATGTGTTCATTAAACTTCGCTATATGCTGGAACTTCTATTAAGCCTAAAGTACTAAATAAAAAGAAGTAGTGATAAACTAAAGGATCATAAGGAAATATCCGCAAGAAACGAATAGTAAAGTTTTTTAATTAACGGTTCCTCAGAGACTATATGCGGAGCTTTTATTTACTACTAAAATAAAAGATGAGATAGTCCCAATAATGATCACACATCTTAGCACGTCAGGTGTAATGCTTTCGCTATATAATAAAGAGAAGAATAATTTTACTAAAGAAGAATTTAAGCCGGAAACTTTCCAGTTTTTTTTTTATCGAGTTATGTTTAGAATTAATCTACATATTGATGATGTAGAGATTCTTTACCAAATTAAGGAATTTGGTTACTCTTGAAAAAACTTCCGCAGTTTTTGTTATTAGTAGCGATCTTATTAACGTACTATTTCCAGTTCTAGATAAATATAAGCTTCTTACCATCTCGATTATCTATATTTTTGTAAAGTAGTAAAAAAGCGAAGAATAGTTCAGTATTCATCGATAATGATCTAACATGGCTAAAAAATTGCATTCAGAATATGAATTCAGGTCGAAAGGTAATTAATTTGGACCATTTTTGCTTCTAGGTTTTATTGAGGGAGAAGGAACATTTGGCTTGAAAAACCTGGTTCCTTCCTTTTGGAAAAAATGTTCGAAATACTCATGTACTTACTGCTATTACTAAGTTTCTAAGCTCACTGCCCACAGAATTTCCATTTAGTAAATATTCTCTAAAAGAGAATAGTACTCTTAACAAACGTACTAACGTACTTGTTATTTAATATAGCAATATCAATTCTATACATGATATTCTTGCTCTAACGAAGGTGAACGCTAGTTCAATTTCCATTTCAAACACGAAAAGGAGTGGATTTTGAGTATTGGTGCATCGTACTGTATATGCACAAATTTGGTTATATTTATCTTACAGAGGGTCGAAAGCTAGCTGTAGCTATTTCTAATTTTTTAAATAAATCACGATACAGTACTTCTATTAAACCCTTTATTGATATAACTATATTTAGTGCCACTTAGTCCGACTCATCGCCTTTGCAAAAAGCAATAAAACACTAAAAAAAATAGAATATTTTTGTAAGTGTTTGGGTTTATGACGGTCCTTTTAGTAGTAATGCTGACGCGGACTAAATCGTACAACACGAATTGTAGCACGGGGAAATCATATCTTTTCCGATATGAGTTTACAACAAGTAAATAGTGGCCTCTTAAAGGAGGAGGTGAAGAAGATTAGAATATTTTACTATGTGTTTCATTCTTTTATTATGCGAGATGTAAACTACGGATGGCTAATCCGATTCCATAAGATCCGTCTTTCTACTTTTTTGCTTTTCATTTCTTTTTCTTTGGTTTTTATCATCAACTAGTGTATTTGTTTTCATTTCATTAAACTCTTAAATATATAGTGTACTTTGGTTTGATTTTCTAAGGTTTTTTTTGAGGTTTTCAAAATCCACGATTCATTCAGTTTGCTTATAACTTCATATATTAATTTCATAACTTGATATATATATGCCATAAAAAGGGGTGCTTTTTTGGCAGCAAATACCGGGTTGGTTGGTGGATTTGGTTCGAAACCATATGCTCTACTCTTGTTCCCAACTTCAAAGCTATACTTACCTATAAACCCATATGCTTTGACTATAAACCCCTCCCATATTACCAATTCTAAAAAAGTGCCTCTTAATACACTCAACTACCGCCAACCTGAGCCTATTCCCAACCTGCTATCACTGTCCTACTATCCGTATTCCCTCCTAAAAGCTATACTTAGCAATACGATGAAAAGTAGGAGTCAAGGGAAAAGTACGAGTAAATACCGCAATATTCAAAGAAATTCTGACTTCTGAGAACACCCACTACGTTGTATTCAAACTTACATCACCTACGACTTCAACCATTCTAGTGTAATAAATAACCGTAGCCTATGCGCCCTATTAAAACTTATCCTCAGAGAAAGCTCTACTTAAATTCAAAGAGTTTATTTCCTACCCCGTGTCTAGTTATACTCCTCTAGTGGCCCCCTTTCTTGCTTTTTCTCCATATTAACTATCACTGCTCCTGCTTGTCCTGCTGGCATACTAGGCATGCGCATAAGACTCCACGTCATCCCGTAGCTGTGGCCAATAGTATGTTGTCTCCGGCAAAGCTCTTGTGCGCCGTTGCCCTTCTTTATCTCCGCTTTCTTTGCAGGAGGGCCGTCTCTTGGGTGGGTCGGTTCTATGAAGAGATTCGGCAATGAGTCGAGTCTTCGCTGCTATTAAACTAAAAGTGCATTTTCCAAATAGGGTCTCGTGTTAGTTAAGAAAAGATAAGAAATGAATGATTTTACAATGCTTCTTATTTGGAGAACTTCTGCCTAAGGTTTTCTCGGGCTTCCCCTGCTTAAGTATTTATTTATCATTGAACATCCCCAATTCGTTGATATTTTGAAAAGGCCTTTCTTACTGAAGAAGCAAGCCGGCGCTTGCGGCGGGCGGATCAGGTTGGAGTTATTTTATATTAAATATAAAGACAGGATAGGCACGGCTACCATCCCTTTTTAATTAAAAAAGTAACTACCTTCCTTTTCGAGTTCTCTAACCTAAAAAATGCTCATGTTTTATAGCTTTGAAGCTGCTTTTATGGAATTTCTATGTACCTTTTTCGCTTGTTTCATAAAGTTGCAAAGTTTTTCTTATGAGAGTAATGCTCCCAGGATTTATAAACTCTGGCGCGTCGAAGCAATGTGTTAGAATGTTGTGGAAAAGAAATAAAAACAATAGACAATTCTAACGATTATGAAAATGAAGAGCTTGTGCTCTGTGCTGGATTGGATACCGTCGAAGACTTTCCTTCGTTTGCTTTGGTCAGCGCTGACATTCCTTATGAAAGAAATCCTGTGCTTTTCTCGGGGCGCGGACTCCACTTTCTAGTTGACGGATCTTCTTTTGCTGGCGCTATTTCTTCAAGGCAATCGGCCGTCCTGAAAGAAAATTAGGTAGGGCTCCGTGCTTTTTTGAACAGACTCTTGCTATGATGAAGAGTGCAAAAATCATCAACGCCTTTCTTAATAGCTACTTAAATGGAGTTAATTTCTCATATCTTTGGACACCTCCTCATCATTATGACTTGAAATCACTGCTGCTACTACTATTTTATACTATAAACATCACCATAATTAAGAACCCTAATACGTTTTTAGCATTTTGGAAAACGTTCCATGACTCAAAACTTCATGCTGTAATTTACACCAAGAACAGAGATCCTCGAAAGAAGTAGGTCCCCTTACATGATGGAGAAGTAAACGCAAGAAGTATCTATCGCTCACCTTCCGCAGGATTAGCGGGGACCTGTCGCCCGGCGATGGAAGGTCGATTGGGTTCCTTGAAAAAGCCAAAATGCAAAGTAGAAAGAACAGAACGTGTACTAGGCTCGGGGCACACCAAATTTAAAGAGTGAGTTTCAATCTCAATTTTCTCATAGATAAAGAAGTTATATGAATTCTCAAATCAAAAACTAGAAAATTAAATGTAAATATTATGACACAATAGCATATATGCCAGTCAGGTCCAAGTAGCCTTACCAGACAGGATGTGAAGTAACCCTTCACCTAAGCCAAATTATCTCTATTTCTATGTATAGAACGTGTAAAATTTCAGTGAAATTCTCGTTTCGTTTCCCTTCTTATTGGCTGCCATCAACTGTTGAACATGAGCTTCTTTTCGTTTCTATTGTGCCCTTTGTACTAGTATTTTATTCTTCACCCAATTGTCATTGCCTAAAATATAATCCTCGTGGTTATTAAACTTCATGCATGCTATGTCTTATTAGATAGTGCTTTTCTGGCAATATTCTTGACCATGAAAGGTTGTGATAAGGTAATCGCGCACTAAAATGAGGAACTAGAATATGAAAGTCAAAAGAGAAAAAAGAAATGAATAATAGCTGAGGTTTCTTTCTTTTGCGCTGGCAAAGATCTGAGTGCGAGCCATGGATCAATGCTTCCCCGAGCATTCTCATGGATTTTGGCCGATAAAAGGAACTCTTTCATTTATGCGAGCTGCAAAGACATGGCCTGCCTTGGAAAGGTTCATACAGATATAACGAAATGCTTCGATCGGATTCCACACGATCTCCTACTTTCTTGGAAGAAGCTCTGGGGAAGGAAAAGCAAGGAATAGTTGATCTCATCAAAGGCTTTCTTCGTACTCCTGGGTTGTAAGAGCTTTATTTTTGAGGACCGGCAAATTCTCTTTAACCGTTACTATTGGCTTCGTCGAGCATAGCTTAGTCACGTTCTTCGTCACGACCTATATATATGTATACATGTAAAAACCTTTGAATGGAGACCTGCGGTAAAAAAGACACTAAAGAGCACCAATCCCTCAAGGAGCGAGCGAAGCTCCGACAGAAGATGGTTGCCCGTCGAGGGCAATCTTCTTAAAAGAGTTGACTCACTTCAGTTTAAGTTCTTCTTTTCTCTATCGCCAGAGGCTTTTCGTTCGTAACGTTAGTAGTTACTCACTGGTCTCAAACTTGAATTTCATGGGCGTTTTATGGCAGAAGAAAAAGGACGCTCGTGAGGGCTCGTTTTTCTTCCATTCCACCAGAAAAACTCGCAGGGAGGAATTCGAGGATTTTGCAAAAAGTCTTTTTATCATTCCCACTCAAAGGGTCTTCCAAGGACAACGATAGGACTCACAGGTTTCTTCAAAAGAAGTGAGGGGCTGCTGATTTGGTTTCACGCTCTGTAGGATTTGAACCCACGACATCGGGTTTTGGAGACCCGCGTTCTACCGAGCTGAACTAAGAGCGCTTTCTTACGACAGGAGATAAAGCAGTAAGTAAATAGATGATTTCTTTTCCGCATGTATGTATATAGTCTAATCCCACTCCGACATTTTTTTCCATATCGCTAGTTTTTCTTCCTTGTTTATATAATATATTTTTTTTTTATATATATTAATTATGCCGCCATTTTTTTCTTTTTGGTCTCACTCTCTCTCTCTTCTTTTTTTATTATTCATTATTATATATAAATACTCATCATCCCGATCCCCATTATCCATTCCCATCCACGTAGCCGAGTACTTAACTGCCTTCATCTCCGGATTCTTCCCACCTGTTCGAAAGGTGAATTCACGAGGGTGGGTCTTTCTTTTACTTCGAAAGCAAAAACCCACCGCAAGCGCCTTACTTTCTCTATTGAAATTGGCTCGATAAGCAAAACATGAAATGCAGGAAGGAGAACGCTTATCCCGTCCGAGCGGACAGCACTTGGTTTAGTTATTTGCCTTTTCCCTCTATTGCCCGGGGCTAGGCCACCCACCTTCTGGGCCGATCAATTGGTTGGCTTACCCCAATCTTCTTCCTCAAGGACTGGCTGAGACAAAGAAAACAGAAAAGAAAAAGCAATTCAAAGTGCTATCGATATTTATTGTTTTTTAGGGATATCTCATGTTTTTAAGAGACTTTACAAGTGCAGAACAAGATTTTGGCCCAGTGAGTAACTACCCTTTTCAGTGATACACTACGGCATGAGAGATACACGTAGGCACGTGTCCTTTGTTCGCAACATGCCGTAGTTGCTCACTGCTCCTAACAAAAGAGAACCAAAAGAAGTAGTAGTTACTCTTCTTTGTAGAACAAAAAGTGATAATTCTCCGTTTTTTTTTACAATGTTAATGAACATTCAGTTCTATATTTTGATATGTGACATCATAATGAAATTGACCGACTTTGGCTTATCAATCAGCTCCAACGCAGCTTTACTCCTGCTTTCATGCGAACAAATAGCCGGTCAACGCTGCTTTACTCATATCGGAATAAGTTGTGAAAGAGCCGATTCCCACCGCGTGCTAAGAAGCAGGGGCGTTAAGGAAGGCTTTTATATAATAATATTCCTAAATTTCCAAATATCTGGCCCCTTACACTGGAACAAATTGAGCAAGGCTGATTGGATGCCCGTAGTCAAAAAGATTGAGAATAGAAAGCGGAGTTGGAAGAGGAGACTGTTGTCCGGGCAGATTGGTCCTCTTTTTATCAGTAGTATCGGCTATTCCCCTCTATATGATGTCAATGTTTCAATGAAAAGGAACAAGATGAGTGATCTTACCTCGATTATATACTGAGCTGCGGCCGTGCGATTGTTTAGCGCAGCCCATTGAAGCGCGTGGTAACCGTTCCCATCTGCCACCACCGATTGCCCTTATACCTCTCCATCTGAACAATCTATAACCTTATTATAACCTTTTGAACCTAGCTACAGCTTCCTCTCTCCGCTCCGTCCAGTTAAATAAAAGTTACTAGGAGCTTGCCGGAGAGACGCCCGAATAAGCTTTGAATTGGCTTTCTATCAGTACTTATAAATAAGGTTCAATCGTCTTTGCAGCGTAAACTCTGAAATGAATGCCTTTAAGGGATTTAGAACTTATGGAAAAGAAGTCTTTTAAGAGTACCGACTACCCTTGGGCAAAGAGGCACTTAGTGACCCAAGAAAGACTACTACTAGCCTGGCAGAATTATGATCTATTCATTTCTATTTGAATGGTGTCTGCTTCGTTTTGGTTTGGAAAAAGTGTAAGGAGAACCGAATTCGAACTTCTAATACTGTCCTAGTGCGGAGGACCTACCTAATAAAATACACCTGGGAACTCTCGTCAGGATAGCCTTCCCCCTGCGCTCCGTGGTAAGATCCCTTTTCTATTCATATATCGGGTTAAACGAGTCTCTTTGAAAGAAGAAAGCACTACTTCCAATCAGTCTCAAGTTAACACTTGTGCCTCAGGACCATAGGAGGGACGAGAGAGCTGTGCTGTAAGTTCCTTAATAGTATACTTGGGATTTGAGTTCTTTCCTAAGACCTAACACTTTTTTTGGATTACTTTTTTCAGAGGCTTTTCCCGAGCCCGCCAACCAGAATTCGGAATGAAAAGCAAGCAATAGGAACAGGTACATACATAAGCACAAGCAATCGGATCTACTCGGGTCAGCACACCTGCTGTAAAGCCATCTTGAATAGGAAAGCAAGAACGGAATAATGTAAATCTTGTCTTTGCATCTTTCGTTATCGCCCTTTCTTCTACAACAGACAGGCCCAAGAAAAATATAATTCTACAAAGGCAGCTATGAAGGTCCTGAACCTGGTAAAGCAATGGTAAAGAAAGGGAGAAGGAAGGAAAGGGGGCGGAATTCAACCGTTCACGGGGAAGTCAAAGTGGATATGCTGCAGGCATAGAACCCTACCTTGCTATTATGAAGAGTGTGATACTGTAGGGGGTACTCTCGTCTAGTCTCGTTCTAAGCCTGAACCTCTTTGATTGGAAAAAGCCAATGAGATTGGTTCTACAGCGACTGTTGGTACAGAAGTGAGCACTTAGGAAAGGAAAAGGCCAATGGATGGGTTCAGCGAGATGAAGAAAGAGCTTTTCCAAAATACCCTTAAGTAAGGTATTTCGCACTTTATCACCCCCCCAGGCAAGTGCTAAGTTGAAGATAAGTGAAGAAAAGACAAGCTGCGACGATACGATAGACCAAAAATAAAAGTCTCTTCTCATGTTCCATTTTCCATTTACTTCAAACTATTCGTCTACTATAACTAACTCTATAGTTTTATCTACTCATACATCAACAACTAACTCCTCACTATTTGCTGTGTTAAGAAGACGTTATTAAAAGCTCCAATAAAACATGCTTATCACCGCCCTTTCTTTGAACCTTGTAAATGATCGAAGTTACAGATATGAACTGAGTGCCATTTGATGAGTAAGATCGAATATGGGAGAGGGGTATGGAAAGGATGAAGTAATGAAAGAGGAAGTCATTGCTAGTAGTAACGACTTTTCACGATCCATTGGTTCATATAGAATCCATGTCCTAGGTTTATCAAAAAACATTCTTTTCACTAAGCGTATATAATAAAAACAACCTATCACGCTAGTCACTACTCCCACTAAGGCTAGGAAGTAAGCCCCACAACCCAAAGCGGCGAAGAACAAATAGAATTTGCTACAAAAGCCGGCTAACGGGGGTATTCCTGCGTATGAAAACATTGTCATGGAGAAGGTAATAGCCAAAATAGGATTCGTTTTGGCTAGAGCGCCCAAATCCGCTATATATTTGACACGGGTTTGGCGTAATGCTAAAACTATGGCGAATGCATCTATCGTCATTGATGCATAAATAAATATACCAATGAGTAGTGATTGAATTCCTTCTATGGTTCCACATGATAAACCAATACAAATATAACCTACATGTCCAATCGAACTATAAGCTAGAAGTCTTTTGACTTTCGTTTGGGCCATGGCGGCCAGTGCTCCTAAGATCATAGAAGCAATGCTGCAGAAAAAGAAGATTTGTTGCAATGTACCTCCATAGGAAGCAACAATAAAAACACGTAACATATTTGCCAAAATAGAGATTTTAGGCGCAATAGAAAGGAATGCTGTCACCGGGGTGGGTGAACCCTCGTAGATATCAGGTGCCCACATATATAGAGTCAAAAGAGAGATTGAGTCCGAGGGAGGGGGAGGGGGTGTGATTTTTTGGGGGCTCGAGAGATTGAATAGGTAGGGCCCCACAAGTTTTTAATTCGCCGCGGAGGAATTCACACAAAAGGGAAGGAGTTTTTCTCGACGAAAAAAGTGCTCTCTGAACCGAACGTGAAAGTTTTTTTCCATCAGACGGCTGTTCACGTAACTCCACTCTTGGCTTGGATTATATATCCATTTGATCCGCTCTCGGCCATTCCACACGCTGCCTAGCAGAGACGTGGTTATCTGACTGAAATGGATGCTCTCTTTTTTAGTAGATGCCGAACCTGCTGCTCCGTGGGCGGACGCAGCAGCTACATGGACCCCTTCCTTTATGTTGTTGCCAGCGCTTTCCCGGGCCAAGCCGGAATTCTAAATGTTCAGGCAAAGCCCGAAGGCGGCGGGACCCTCGGCCTTCTTCGTTTTCGATGAAAAAGAAATCGACATCTCCAAAAGCGTTTTCCTTACCCAGTGAGTAACTACCCTTTTCAGTGATACACTACGGCATGAGAGATACACGTAGGCACGTGTCCTTTGTTCGCAACATTAGTTGTTGCTCACTGAGTTCAAAGAGTAGTTTATCACTGGGAGCAGCATTTTATTCTCTTCTAGAGAACTTCAGGATTGGGGAAGCATTCGGGAGGGGCGAGGCCTTCATTTCGTTGGTAGAAGCAGAAAGGATCCAATCCATTCGGCGGGAAAAAAAATGAACAACTCTATTTACTTGATTCATAGATAGACAAGATATAGATGAGATTTCTTTCTAGCCTGAATTTAGACATCCTTTTATTTTACGTCGAGATGTCCATGTATCTATTATTTCATCCCGATTCTCTTTTATTTGATTAAGATAGTTCGCACTGCTCATTCTCTCGAAATTGCATCTAATAAAATGGAGAAAGCGCAGATGGAGCCTATCCCCTTATCTTCTATATAGAACACTCATTCCTATTTCTTGATAGAAAGATCTTCGTCACGGACGAAGGAAGCCTTTTTTCTTTTTTGATATGGAAGGAATTCCTCCCAAGGCAGCAGCTTCCCACAAAGACCCCACCCATACGACTATGTCGCCTTTTGAATCGGCAGTAGATTAGGCTTCATAGCAACTTTCATTCTAAAGGAAAGCGAATATTAGTCAAGAGGCTTCTTTCTTGAAGTAACAAACATATTCATTTTTTCCGGGCTCCGCGCACCTTTGGTACTTCAGGCAAGCAGTTTGATAGTGACCAACTATTAGAGGCTCGCTCCTGTAGCTCGCGGGCTCGTTCATTCACTCGTTGGGCGGCGAAGACTTACAATTCCGGAAAGGTCATAGGGTATTTGAAGCTAAAGCGACAGTTGTGGAAAGCCGAAAAAGCGAAAGCTTGCTCGAACGAAAGGGACTATACCCTAAACCTCGGACGCGAAGACGCAAAGCGTCACTTACTTTTCAAAAGTCAGAAATGAGGCTGACTGAATCTATCCATCAAACCGTCAAGGAAAGGAAGTGCGTTCCAACAAGCAACGGATTGAGCTGCCCTGCGCGTCGTTGCGCTTTCGCGCATCCGTTTTCTTGCAACGAGTAACTACTAATGTCTAGAGTGAAAAGGGTAAGATAGGCGAAGCACTTCTTCAGCTTTGCCTTAGACTGACGGAAGAAAACGAAGAAGTAGGCTGAATGGAAAAAAGGAAGGGACAAGGGCGGTCGGCGCTTGGCGCGAAGGCTGCTGGTTCGGTACGGTACTAAAAGTCCTCGGACTTCCAGGCGGTTTTTCTTTTGGGCAGCTGTGAACCCTTGGATCTCGCCAATACAGCCTCCTATGGTTTTCGTTACCGAGATATCTTTTCTTTTTTCCCAGGGATTTTTGGGGTCATCAGCTCCCATGCTGCAAACAGTAAAATCTTAACCTTGTCGCTCTTCTTTCCTCGTGGGCAGGAAGCACACCAGCAGCGTGCGTTGCGTGATTCCACTGTGTGTGTTTTTTTTTTTTTCACTTGACTGGGTGTACAGTTGACCGGAAGAGAACTTCGATTCGCCCGGCCAGCAGGCGGGCTAGTGCTTATCTTGTGTGACAACACTACAGAGCGAGTAGCTCTTCTAGTCGGGCAGCTGTGTGAAAACACTCCAGAGAAAGCAGTGCTTTTGTGTAACATGCTAAGGTCTCTTAGCTCTGACGAGGTAGTGATGAGTTTCACGCGCTCTAAGCCCGGCCCGCGCGCAGTTAGGAAGATTGGCCGCAATCTGAGCGGTACCACCCATCCTACCCTACTACCTATAGGGGGCCGTCCATCCATCAGCCGCCCGAAGAGGAACTGCAGTGATCTTGAATAGGAATCCTACAGCTATAAAGAGAATCCCCATCAAAATACCACTAGATGGAGCACCTGTGATTTCGTATCCGGTCAAAATCTTGGCTAATTGATCGAAGTGGGTAGCTCCAGTAGACCCATAGATCATGGAACAAATAGGGTGGGTAGGCCCAACCACCACACTACACGTATAGACAGACGCGAACCCCCCTCCTTACCGTACGTGCGACTCTCACCGCATACGGCTCGCACAAAGACTCTCAAATCCATCCCGAGCTTTTTCTTCCACCTCTCCAATCCAATCCTCAATCAAACTAGCCTTCCCCAGTGGCTGCGAACGGCTTTTGTCGAACAACCTTGCGTGTTCGGGTGCTTCTTGCTTCAAAACTGAAGGACTAAAGCAGCACTCCAGCTTCGAAGCTGGAGTTTTATTCAAAACGAAAAGGCGCGCGCCCTCCTGCAGGCAGGGTGGGCCCTTCCTTCGTCTATCGTATGTCTCGCTTGGCTTCGTCCCGAACCAAGGAGGCATGATGGCGGGCGCGTGTGCCGACTGCAGAAACTACAAGCCGACGCCGGAAGCGACTCGCTCCTATTCTCGTCTCGTTGGGATTGGATATCGGTGGGGAATCCAAAACTAGAGATCGTCTTTTTTCGACAACCTCTCTAAAACGCATACGAGACAATTGAATGAACTTCACGGCACGGAAAAAAGACAGAGCTTCGCTCGGGTTGCCCCCCGGCGGCTTCCGCCTACTTTCTATTCTATGAAGTCTACAACAAGTGGGAGAGGCAGGATTCGAACCTTCTTTCTTCAGAAGAATCAAGGGGTGCTTCTTAACGCGGGACACTCTTCCCACCCGCGCACCACTCGTTTTGAAATCGTTGGAAAAGCGTGGCTTCGCCACCATCGCGCAGAACCGCGCTCAATTGAGTATTAAACTGAGAAGCTGCCTCTTCCCCAGCAGGCACCTTCTGGGCCTCGGATTCTAGGAATTTCTTCAGCTCCTCCATAAGAAATTGATTCCTTTCTGCAGGCGATGAGATTTCCCAGTTACGAATCACACGCGCCTTTTCCCCCATTTGATTCCCCAACTTAAAGCACCGAGCCATTCTGTTCACAATATAAACATGGACCCGTTTGGTCTGTGGGTCCCAATATTGGGGAACGGCCACTTCACGGGCTTCGCCGCCCCCGTGCGGCGGTTCCTCCACAGGTGCGTGGGTGGGGTGCAGCCCCCTGCTCGCCCGCAGGAGGATTTTCTTCCGGGCCTAAGTCGACATCGATGAAGTCATCGGCTGAACGAAGCCTTGGCGGCCCCTCTATTTGGAGCGGTGGAACCGCTCCCCGCGCGGGCTGATCCACCGCACCCGAATCTCCGTCGAGCGGAGGGATTTAAGCTATAGGAAGAAGGGGGCCCCAGGTGCCTTCGGATGTATCGCCTCCTCCTGCATCCATTAAAAGCGGACCGCCCGACCCCTCTAAACCGAGTGTGAACAAAAGCTGTACCCAGCTCAGTATCGAAAGGAGTCCCCCCTTAACCAGTTCATTCAGGAAACACGAAAAGGTCGAAGAGGGTCGCGCGTATAAGATCGATAAAACGACAACGGTGACTAAAACCGTAATCGACAGCCCAACCATACTTAATTTTAGGGGACTAATATTTTGAGGGGAGTGAAAACCCGTGACTATATCGTCCTGAAGACGGATGCGGCGTTGTATTTTAGAAAGTTCTCTGTTCCAAACATTTCCTGGAAGTAGACGACACGTTTTAAATCTTAATGAAGGCATATAAATAAAAGAAATTCTGCCTTTTACCACCCCTTGCCCGAAATCCTGCTTTGGTGGGAATAAAAAGAGACTTAGTAGAGATCAGTCCCCGCCCTTGTCCTATTCGTAAGTACCACCCGTTGAACGTTGACAGTCACTCCCAACCTTTCGATTCAACTTCAACCAAAATACACTATATATGATCAAATTGAAACAAAAAATAGACACTATTTATGAGTTTAATGAAATGCAAAAAAAAGACACTATTGTAGAGAAAACCAATTCTATCCCTTACGCTACGATCTCGTCCTATTTACGAGAAAACTCTGATCGTAGAACCCGCAACTGAGAGAATTCCTAAAATTGCATTGGTGGATCGATCAGACGGACATGGTAGTCATAAAAATAACTCAGCCGGAAAAAGGAACGAGTCCTTTAGGGATACACAGCCAACTACTACCAATGTCACATCAGATTACCTATGATATTCCTCGCGAATGGATAAGCCGATGAACTAACTGGACAACGGAATCAATAGCGAGTTTTGACTACCGAAACAATTGCTTCTCCAGCAGATATTCTGCGATTCGCCCTTTTCCTCGCAACTCTCTCCTAAGGGATTCGAACACAAGCTCTTTCGTATGCAAAAGTATGTATTAGACGGTCCCATGCTGAACCATGTCCTTTTTTAGCAAGGCCCAGACACAGATAAGATGCAAAGATCAGACTCTGAAGGCCACTGGTAGAATGCTAATTTCACGTACTACTATATAGGATAGTGTAGGTGAATTTCTCAACCTAAAAAGTCTACCACATAGGGTCGAGGTGCCTTTCTTTACTGAAAGCAGCTTGATGCGCCTTCTACCAGGGGAAGATCACCACCCTCTTTCTTGCGTATTTTTCCTCTTCTTTTTATTAAGAAAAAAAAGATACTCCCTGAGATATAAAGTTCTTAGGTTCTGAGTTATATATATGTAATTCCGATTGCCAATAGCTGCGCCTTCACCTATTAAAACTCCGTTACGTTAGTGGAGTGAGTGGTTCCGAAAACTCAACACAAAGAGGGGGTGCCGCCTACTACCCCAGAAATAGACTACGTACAGGGTAAGATCGCCGCGTAAACAAGAGAAAAGGCAACGAGTAACTACTAATATAATGTTGCGAGTTCAAAGGGGAGGGAGGTACATAGATATGGGAGTTGAGCGTGGCTATGTATTTCTCTCGGCTTCATCAAAATGGGGCCTGCTTCACGATTAACACATCAAACTTGAGTACTAATCTACTCCGGCGGAGGATTGAAGCACTCAGTTAGTATTCTTCGTTGCGCACCATCTCCTTGGACAGATGGGCAGATTGGTTTTGGCACGCTTGCACAGCCACCACGGGAGGGTTCAGAATGGCTGGAGTGCCTTAATTGGTCTTACGTAACGTTCTCTTATTCTCTTTAAGAAGGACTCACTCTTGCTTCATCTAAGGAGTGATAATAAGAGGAGTCTGCTAAGGCTTACTTTATAGCATCACAGCACTCGCACACCAGATCTTGACTCAGTTCTCTAGCCATAAGATGTGAAAGAAGCCATTACCAGTAAGTACTAAACAAGAGACAGCTCTAGAAAAGGTACTGCACGGATGAGACGCATGATCTAGTGACTAGGGAGTGTTTCATTCCTTCTTCTATCTATTGGCATAGTAGAAAGGGAGGAGTTTTACGCATCCGGAAGGCGCGCGCGATGAAATTTATAGAAAGAAGGTGAGGTACAAATAACTAAGCGAAAAAGATCTAAACTGACTAAACACCTTGGAAAGATATGACCTAGAGCTGTTATGTCTTCGTGCTATATCTGTAGTATTCTCAGATGTGGCTTCATCCTCTCTTGTTCGAAGATCAGCTTTCTGAAGTCTACTACAGAAGAATATGGGATTAATGTATCCTCGAAAAGGTGCCCTTATTAAGAATGATGGTGTCAGTGTGGGGTTAAAGGGTTTTTTTGAAATGCTGGATCAATTGGATGAAATAGAAAGAGGGTTTGAATCAGTTTAGTTTCCACAGCGAAAAAACGTAATTAGTAGTCAAGTTGGATTGACCATAGCATCTGATTTACTTGAGTTTCTGGTGATCCTTCAGGGTAGTGTCTATATTAGAAGGGCAATCTGGTGAAGCGCAGAAAGTTGGTGTCGAAGGTCATGTAGTCAAGTCTCCATCATATGTAGAACCTTTATTCCATGTGGAATCATTACCACAAGCAAGTTGCCTATTGTATGCGTTCCTGTTGGGTGGGGCGTTGAGGGTGCAGAGTCTAAGAAGTTTTGACCTCGTGTTAGGGAAGGAGTTGGCGGATATCTCCATCCTGGCACATATAACATGTCTCTTCCATTCCCATTACTCACAAAAAAGGATGCGAATCACTATTATTATAATTGGTCTACTATAGAATCATACGAGCCTTTATGTTGTACACTTACAAGCCTCCAAAGTGTTGGCTTACAAATCAACAGTGAGTTTGTAGGATTTCTATAAGAATCTCCGGAGCATTTAGTTTAAGCTGGTCTACTTATGCCCCCATTTAAGTCTCGGGTGAATATTTCCATGCTGCGAAGAGCGTTCTTAAAGGAAAAGGTTTCAGTATAATTGCAGCTTTCTAGGCTGTAGACTATTTGCGGCGCGTGTTCAACAAACACGATATGAAATATTTTTATTGTAACTAGCGTCAGCATACGACGGTTATACGTTATACTTCCCAGCGTTCATGGATTCTAGTAGGTAGAAGAAATTCTCGTTCTGGTATTCTTCACTTTCATGAAAGAGATCTTGTAAGGAGTATGATCAACTTTTCAAAGCCTAAAGATGCTGTGAGTTTCGATTATGAAAAAACATATCGTACTGAAGGTGTAGGTTCTCATCATAAGTCATTTGCAAATCGAATGGATGCTGTAGGTTGGACTAAACAGACCTATAATCGATTGAAATGAAAGGAATGGGGATTCCGCTTCAGCCAAAGAGAAAATACCATAGCATAGGGGACTACTCTGACTCTTTGAATCGGGGACTGGCGCATTAGGGTCTCCCTCTACCTAAAAAAAGAAAAGATCATTACGCTCGCTGGACAGAAAGGATTGAAAGGAGAAAGAGGACCGGCACAGAATAAGCATTAACATAATCTTCAGTAATAGTAAGTGGTCAAAGGGTAGGCTGGAAGAGGCTAGATACTCGTGCAAGAGGCAGGTAACTTCAAAACATACTATTGGCTGGCCGTGGTAAATAAAGAAAAGGGTCCGCGAGATAAAAAGAAGATGGTCAGCGTTCATAAAATGACATGGCTGTTTTCGGGTCAAAAAATTGACTCCACAGAAAGGGAAACCGCTCTGTTTTCCCACACAATGAGCATTTAGTAAATCACCTGGCTCATAAGCTACCGCTTCCTTTCGTTATCTTGAAACATAAACACAACACGCCCTTTCAATTAGAGCTTAGTGCGCAAGCGGAGGTGACTGACTCTTCTCATCGGGACCGGCTCTGCTGGTCTAGTTTTTAGTGCTTGTTTGCAGCTACTCGATCGATCTACTCTTTACACTAGAGTCGGAAACTTGGTAAGGCAGGCTGGTCACATTTGTAAACAATAGAATCGCCGTCCTCAAAAAGAATTTTAGCATTGGATGGTCGGGACTTAGAAATGAATGTGAAACTGGCAGCAGGCGCATCACAGAAAGAAATCTGAGAGGGGAGGTGGACTCGCTTCAAAGAGTTTAATGACCACTGGGATGGGACACCTACTAGCGAATCACAAACACTATTAAGTAGAAGAGGAAAGATTGAATTAACGCCTCACTATACTCATGAAAAAAATAAAATAGAATGGGATCATCGAAAACTGGCTTTAGCTAGCTTGGAAACAAAAGGTCGCAGGCACATCGTTTTTCAATTCAAAGAAGCTCGCCGCTACTAAGCTATACTATAGGCTATAAAGGTCTTACTTTACTGAAAGAGTACTCCTATTATGGGTGGAAACGCTCTACGTAATGAAGCTGAATTGGATAGCAGGACTTGACCAACTAGTCCAGGCGGGAGTGACGGTTGCCGGAAAATGCAAACAAAGAGAAAGGGAAGGGCGGACTGATTGAAACGATACGTATTGTCAAGTAGTCAGCGCCACCACACGAGACAAGCCAAACCAGGGTTTCCAACGATTGGTGCCGATCAGCATCTTCGATTGTCGTAGATAGACAGATCTTGCTTTTCTTTTGGAAGACAGTAGCGGTACCAAGGTAATCCAATGAAGAGGTAGACGCTATATGCTGAAAGGAAGTCTCACTTCGTTCGTTTTTTGTTCAGGTAGCTCAGTTGGTTAGAGCAAAGGACTGAAAATCCTTGTGTCAGTGGTTCGAATCCACTTCTGAGCGGGTCCACCGGGAGCGAGCCTACTGAAGGACGAAATGAGAGTGTGGGCCTGGGTTGAACTGAAAGAACTCGTTGGGTTGTTGGCTTCTTTCCAAAAAGCGGGGGGTGGTTCTCGCCTCCCAGTGCCCAAAGCAGGGGGCGATTTCGCGGTCGGGTCTTTATGGGTGGATCCTGGTTGAGACGAGGTGTAGCGCAGTCTGGTCAGCGCATCTGTTTTGGGTACAGAGGGCCATAGGTTCGAATCCTGTCACCTTGATGTGGTATTAAAGGGGGCCGAAATGAAAAGGAAGCAGTCACATTCTACCGGACGGAGTCTACCGTTGGTGTTAAAGGGAGAACTGCGAAGGAGAGCAAAGAAAAGAAGTTTGGAAAAGAACCCGAGGAAACCTTAATTGCACCCGGGTAAACAGGAAGATAGGGATCAAAAGGATGAGAGTAAGCTGAGTGACTTTAGCCTTCGAAGCTCAAGGAAGCTTGACCCTACTTTGAGTCTAATGAGCTAGAGTGTGTATACGAAAGAAAATTGGCTTTTCCGCTTTACTCTACTTGCTTACGTAACAGGAGTGTAGGGCACGTTGTTGTTGTACAATTTGACTCACTCGATCGACGACCTACCTACGTCAGTGTGGGTTTAAAAGGGACTGCACTTTATTAGGTTATTAGTTTGATTTTGATCTTCCATCATAGATGTTGTGGATGAGACCATGTGTTGTTGGAAGCACTTGTTGAGGCTGAAGGCGTGAGAGGAGAATGCGAGCCAGGGTTAGTATAAACAGTTGAAGCGACTTAGCAGGCAGCCGAGACAGGATCTCTATCACCAGATCGCTCGTCTGGGAGTGTGAAACTGCAGCTCGCTTTACTCTTTGATTCAGGAGTAGAAGCTCTTTTATATTATTTTAAAATAACTAAACTAATGAATTGAACCCACGGTGCTTTATGGTTTTGTATAAGTTGACATGCCAGTTTGCCCAAAAAAGCATAATTTGAAGCTCTCTTACTAAGGGCACCCAAACCAAGCACCATAGGCCTTTGGTTTACATAAAAGATCCCAGACCAGAAGAGAAGTTAGAATCCAATGCCTCGTTTCCCCCTGAAAGACAGGTAAGAACTACTTACCTGGATAGAGAAAAGAAACTCAAGCAGTAAGAGGACAAGAAGACCCACCCGGTATATTGGAAAGAAATGCCAATGAGTAGGAAGAACTTTACTTACTTTCTTACCGAGTAACCGTAGCTCACAAGAAGTCTCTGCTAAAAAGCCTACTTTGCCACCTTCTTCAATCCAGCTTTTTACTCCTGAGATTGTGACAGGAGCAAGCAGTTCTTTCTATGAAGCCGACTACCCTCTCATTTTGGAACCCGACGTCAGGCTTTCTCATAAAGTAGCTCCTTTTCTTTTCATTTCAAGTATGCCACCAATCGAGCTCCTTCCTAATTAGGGGGGTTATTCTTGTGAATTCCATAAGAGAAAGGCTTTTGGCTTTGCTCCTGGTTAGGTCTTTTTCTATAATCATTTCCTGACACTCATCTGTCTTAAAAAGTTTTTTTCTGATGGGCATTATTTTTTTTATCCTTATTTTTGATTTATCTTCTTCACTTATGTTCTGAGAAAGGGGCAGGAGGAATTTCATCTGCGCTTTGCGTTTGTGTCGTCTTTCTCAATGGAAACTTGATGTGTACCAAAGCGTGTAGGAGTGCTTTACTTCCCAAGGACAGACGTGCTTTTCTAGTTCCTTTAATACATTAACTGGCTAGCTAAAATCGCATACTACGCTTTTTCTGGTCAAATAAGTCCTTCCTTTGCTTCTTTGCTTTCAAGATTGACTACTCATGTAACTAAAGTAACCACTTATAACTCAATGACACACCTGGTGTAGAGAGTATGGTAGAAGAATGACTTCATAGAATTTTCTTAATCAAATACCTTTCTTATGTCTTAGAGTAAAGTACATGAGAATAATGCTAATATAAGTAGAGTATTATATTTACATATTGACTAAATTTCATTATATCTCTCTCATAAGTCTTTTGACTGGTAGAGTAGTCGGCAGAACTAGGCTTCAGGCTGCAAAGCGAGTAGTCGTGTACAGTGTGTGCCTTCCACAGAGCTAAGTAATTTCCTACCTATTTTATGGGCTTTCTATCTTTTCACTTACTTCACACGGCTCTTATTCATAGAAAAAAGAGACTGCTTAGCGCCCTTGTGTTGAAATCATATTCTAGATTCTTTCTGCATCTAGAATCTGATTTCATAAAACCAAATATATTGGAAAAAAACGAGATATTCGTCGGTTCAAAAGAGAAGAAAGAAAAACTACAATGTAGCAGCTACAGAAGTTTGAGTTGAAGTCCAGGTCAGATTAACATGAAATGCCAACATCTCAAAATCTGGTTTTCATACTCCATGCCACTGCTTCTCCCTTGGTCTATTCTCTAATGCACCTGGTTTATCTTCCAACTGCGACGAGTTTAAAATTGATTCCATTTTTCATTTTTCATATTCCTATTTTATCCCTTGTCCTCTAACAGTTTTCGCATCATGCTTCTAGAACCCTTCTTATCTTTTTTTTCTTATCTGTTTCATACCTCAGCAGAAGTTTGCTCTTTTTGATAATCTGGTCTGTCGATTTTAATCTTCTCATCATCCAACGGCTCAGATTTTCCTCAATTATTTAAAATACTGGTGCTCTTTCACACCTTCTTCTTCGTGCCAGTTACTCATTTCATCTCTTTCTCCTTTGCGAGTAATTTCCGCCTCAATCCTCATTTCCTCTTTTCTACTTAGCTGAATGCTATCTCCCATCTAACATCATATCTTTTCATACTTCATGTTTCGATTTATTATTCCGGCATTGTGATTTATAATCTGAGATGCTTTAAAGCACCTTTTATTTCTATTCCTCCATGCTTCTTGTTTTTGCTAACCTCCGGTTTTTTCATTCCAGGTTCTGATATTTGTGAAAACATCCATTCCGGTATTAACTTTATTCCTTTGATTAAATGTTAGACGTTTTTTTATTATCTGCATTTTGACATTTTTTATTCATTACTGTAGGCATGCTACTGGCACGGCTGCTCTGATTCTACCTTTACCTTCAGGTATTTGCTTTATCGTTATGATACGTTTTCATGTTGGCTCAACTGCTAGGTAGACTTAATCTGATCTATTTTTCACCCTATCCTATTTTGGCTCAATTTATCCCTGACTACTGTTAATTACCCATCTAAAAGCTTATTTATCCTTGAACTCATATCATAGTAAGGTTATTACCCTGTATTGAGATAAACTTATCTTTTCTCTTTTATAAATAGATCTCAAAGCTCTTGATTCCTCGATACTGATTTAGGATATACTTGCCCTTTGTGTGCTTTCTCCTTCTCTAAGCTTTCCAGAATCGTGTTGCTGGCACGGCTTTTGCTTTTGCCCTCTCTTCCTGGTATTTACCGCACTCTCTTAATATTATTTTCATGTAGGAGAACTTGTATGTTGCACATATGTTGAACGGATCTGGCTTGATCTGATTCTCTCTTTCTTCTATTTGTTTTGCTGAATGTACAAGTCAGTATTGGTTGATATTATATTCAAACTAAACTTTATCAGCTTTGTCTTTTTTCAAAATAGGTCTCAGGGCTCTTGACGCCTCACTGTGCATTCATCATCTCTGGGTATTCAATTTCTTCATACATTAAACACATTTGCCTTTCGTATGCTTTCTTATTTTATTATATTTATTTGAATTTGACTGGCACATCACTTGTACTGGTTTTGATGATTGAAACCCCATCTAATATACTTGCCAACTCATGCTTGCCAGTTCCTACATGTTTGCCAACTCTTCCTGGTTTTCACTTATTCTAAGCATCCCTGCAATTGCATATATTTGATTACATTCAGCAATTGCCTCCAAGCACCTTTATTCTGTAATTGCATGCTTTTCTGATTACATTCAGCAATTGCCTCCAAGCACCCCTGCGATTGCCTACAAACACTTCTGCAACCACATATCTTTTTTTTATTTCTTTTTTACATTGCATCTTTCTTAGTAGATATGTATTTATGGTGCCAATTTGTAGGTAGCTTAGAGAGATTGCTACCATCCTTCTCCTCTGACTTCGGCTCTTTCAGGTATTACCATTTTTCTTGCTTATTTAAAGTGGCTTTCCTGAGTTATCAAATGCATCCATATCTCGGCTCATATAAGTCACCTTGCCGTTTTAACCCAACTGAACCCGCAAATGCTATTAGTAATATTTACCTTCTCTTTTACATCAGTCTTTTTCCGGTAACAATGCAGCTCGTTGTTTTCTCATATGGTCTCTATTATCTCATCTCCTTTATAATTTTGAATGCATTTTCAAGCTTCTAGGAGCTGTTTTGTTTTTTCTTTTTTGTGCTAATTCAACCATAGCAAACTACTCTGCATTTTATCATATTACGTGTATTTCTTTTGGTTTCAGTTCAGGAGAAGAGCCGACCAACCAATAAGGATAGGCGGTTAGAGCCAAGCGAACGGTAAGAGTGAGCCTCAGTAAATAATAAATGTCCGGAAGAGCATGTGTGTGCGCATATAGTTAGCGTCCCTTCCTCTTAAATGATAATATGTTGGCTGTTGGTTCCATTCACTAGATACTTGAAGTCGGCTTATGTGATATACTTAATAAGCAATTCCCCTCGCTTTGACTCTTAGGCTGATAGAATTCCTCTAAACCTTGGAAATTTCATAACAGAAGCAAGATCGTAGCATAGACAGTCTTGCTTACTATCTCCTCCATCTAAGTAAGATGGGGTTGAAGGTAGTAGCCTAAGCGCGTTGAAGCTGAAATCATGCTACTTCAACTATATGCTTAACAACTATATGCTTAATAGGTCGATAAGCTTTGATTTGAAAAGGGGCTGATTCCACTAAGTCCCATATTGAATTTTTTATTTATTAGTGTGAATATATTTACTCCCCCTTTTCCGAATGAATATCATAGATAGCGCATTTGCAGTGCGGGAATTACTTGTCAATGACTTTATCTTTCCCACTTGAATACCCGTTCATAGATGGAGGAATCTCCAACTCTTACGTAAGTGAGTGTGGACTGACTCTTTTACATATTGCCTGAGGTCCCAGAAACAAGGTTCATTAACCGGCTAACCTATTTATGTGTGTGAATTACCTGGCATTTAACAACATCGGACTCCATTATTATAGATTGGCTTATTTTCAGAAGTGGTTAGGGCCCGCCCGGACTTAGTTCATTGGGATTTATTTCCTAGGCCAGTTCATTACTGGAATAGCACTATTGTATGGGTGGAAGATAATCTCCTTTCACATAGAATCAGAGTCAGTACATTGAAGTTTGTTCCGCTCTCATTGAACGAATGAATTACCCAGGGTGCCCCGCCGCCCGGTTTATATAATTCTAAGTGAGTGACCTCTAAACTCCGAGGCGAGTATTTATTAGAACGCCGTGTTCATCTCAACTATATTCTATAGCCTGTCTTTGTGTTAATTTCCTGGCTGCTTTTAGTAGTTCATCACCTGACTGACTGAAATAATCTCCTGGCCGGTGGATGAGTGCCTTTTATTTAGTCATTTCCTTCCAGGGTATAACTTCTCATTCCACTCTAGTTCATTTGATAGGGGAGACCTGGCATTTAACATTTTCTCTTAAGTGACTTACCTGGTATTTCTGTAACTTCGAGGGAATAGACAAGCTAGAAAGGGGCCCGGCTTTTTTATCTAGCATTTCCTCACCCACGGATTAGGTAGCGTTTCCTCACTCACGGGTTAGGTGATCGTGTATGTTAATTACAAGAATTGCTGCCGAGTGACTTGCTTGCAAAAAGGCCTATCTTGTATGTAAGCTGCTAGAAATCCTTCCGCGCCTCTTTCTTTTGTTATATAGAAAAGCGCACATTCCCATTGTATGGATTGCACAACTCGGATTGCTATTAGTAAAACTCTGTGCTTAAAAGCGAGTTTCAGTATAAAAAAGTCCCGAGCAAGAGAAAAACCCATTCGTTCTCGTACCTGGCTGGCTGTGTTATTTTTCACGCTGTTACATATTTGAACATGCTCATTTCAAGCTCCTCTAGGAATTGCATTGCTTTGGCTGGCATATTGCCCTAATTCCCAGACTTATATATAGTAGAAAGCCCTAGCCCACTTGGAAATGCCCCGAATCGTTTAGCATCTACCCCTCCCTATAGAATTGAACTGAGCCCGGGGTTGGGTGGGTGCGTGTTCATTTTCTCACCTATTTGTTTGTTTGACTAGATTCCCTTGCGCTTGGCATATGGACTGAAGTACATTTCCACCAACCAGGATTTCCCGCCCGTTCCACCTAGCTTGCCAAATTACTTCATATAAAATTCTACCTCCTGAGCTTTGCTAGCAATGGCAGTGGTTTCTTTTCCAATAGATAGGAAAAGCACCACCCAACCCACGACTGATGAACTGGAGAACAACATGACTGGAGAAGATAAGCCTCGGGATTCCGTGCGCAAGCCAATGGTCCGTCCATCCTGCAAAAGAACAGAGGCGCTACGCGGGGTAAGTAACAGAAACTTCTGCTTTCTCTTTTTATAAGTCGAACTCTAGACCAGGCAAAGTCCTTTCCTTTCTTGTAGCAGGGCTCCGTCCTACCTAATTGATTGCTTCATGCTCTTTCGGGTGGAGGCGCCTCTAATGGTTTCTTTGTCCAGAGGAAGGAGGACTTTCACAGAAAAGGAAAGCGGACGGGCTGGCATCATGTTGGTCAAACTTGACCTTGGCCTATGATAAGCTGTAGTGGAAGCGGCACAGGCTTGTCCCTTCGATCAATCTTGTGGAATTTACCTTAGTCTCTCTGCTCCAAAAGCCCCATACATATTGGGATGAATAGATTCAATAGCACAGGATAAAGCTGAGAAAGAGCGGTATTGATTGAGTAGGGAGAAATTGCAAAGCAGCCATAGGTTAGTTAGTAAACTCAGAAGCAAGCATAGGCGCGCAGCGACAAAGAAGTCATGTATGATATAAAAGGAGGGCATGCCTTTCTTTAGTAAAGATCTACTTTCTTCTTACCAAAGAGAAAGCCTACCGCCTTTAATGAAACTTTCCCTTCTAAGATAAGCATTGATGCGCCCACAAGCACAAGTCGAGGAGCAGCCCGCCCGTCCGTTCGACCCACCATGCAATCAAAACTCTCTGGCTACCCGCATGGAAGGTTGGACTAGGAGGAAGCGCAACAACAACAGGGAATACACCAACCGCACTTTTACCCACACACCCGGTTAGACAATCTCCGTATTGTATTGCCAACGGACAAGCTCGATCACTCATACCGGTTCCTCTGTTCTCCCCTCTCTTAACCGGCCCATTTTGCTCAAAAATGTGTCACTTTTCCCGCATGTTGCCAAACCTATCTTAAGCGTTGCCCTATTAACTAAAGACAATGATGTTATTGTTGAGTTGAACCCCTCTTCTTGTTTCGGTAAGGGAGGACCCGGGAGATCCTTATCAAGGGCACGCCGAAAGAGGGTCTATACTTTCGCTCTTTATTCTCACTCTGCTTTCCTTGGTGCTTAGGCGCCTGTATCAGTAGTGATAGGGCCTCGTGTAAAGTAATAGTGCCTCTTGTACCATACCAGCCTTAGAGTCAAATGAAAAATAAAAAGTGAAGAGACCTTGCAAGATCTTGAGAATTCTTGCTGCTTTTACTTAGGTAAAGTTAATCTATTTCCCCGGGCTATAGTTCTATGAGAGCACTTTAGAGAAGATGCCTTAGTGGGTGCTTACAAAGGAATAAGGAGTAGGTGTCAAATAGATAATATATTAATTTCCCTGGGCAGCATTGCATTGACTGCTGACTTCATCCTATTGCGCGGATCAAATCCCATCCCTCCCTGGTCTTTTCACCGTACTTCTAATACAGTAAAGCAAGCACCAAGCGGGTGCCTTTCTGCTTCTTTCAGCTTCGTCCCAATGGATATCAACGTGTGGAAAGAAGGATTCCCATTCTCAAGCTATGAACCTCGAGCACTCAATGAGTACTCTTCCACGAGATTGGGGAGTTTTTTATCTGCTTTTTCTGAGAATCGAACCTCAAAGACCTAACGATGGACGGTCTCTTAGCCCCTGAAGTATACGGGGTACCCATACCGCATGCTTGAAAAGTCCCCCACCCAGGCCCGAAGACTCCAATTCCATTCTTGAACCTTTGTGTAAAAAGGAAGGCTAGCTATCCACCTAAGAAAGATCCCACTCATTCCCACTGCTTTCTTGCTCCTCAGCCTCTCTTTCTGACATCTCGCGGGCATATGTTCGTGTCTCTCTAGCATCGCCTATACATAGACATAGATGTAGATAGGGATATGCATGCTGATTAAGAAACTTCTCGCAGAAAAACCTGCTGTATGTTATGCTATAGGTGGTGGCGTTCTTTCTCTTCTCATAGATCTCATGGCATCATTGATCTGAATTTCATATAAGTTTCTTATCTTGGCATTGACCTCATTAAAGTGCAATCGCCTCCTATGCTTAACGAGACCTTGAGTGCGTCAAACATGTACATCAGCATTGTCTCCCCAGCACTGGTGGTAAATCGACCATCAGTCTACTTAAGAAGATGGGCAAGATGCAATTCGAGGTTGATGGGGAAAGAGTGCTGATACCTACACCAGAAAAAACACAAGTGCCAGGTTCATGACTGATATCACTGAGGGGAAGAACAGTAAGGAGCGTTTTGGCGAATGGATGCAAGTCAAACCTTTATAGAAGAAGGGCTGGCCCTTCAAACGTTAGTAAGTAGGTGGATAATATACATGTGAAAGAGGAGGCCCATAAAAAACCCAAGAAGACAGAGCCATAAGAATAAGGAGCGCCTCTAATTCTCTTTCCCGGTTAGCAGATTGACTTAAGATTTGCTTTCTTCATTTAAGTATTAGGCTTTCTCTGTCGTATAAGTCGTAGTTGTTTATAAGGTTTCAGGTGCAGCCATAAGATGTAAACTCACTTATCAGCTCGCTTCGTCGTATCAGCTTACTAGTTTCTATGGTATTGCCAAGCTAGCTATGAGTTAGAAAGTCGGCGGCGAAGAGTGCAAGGCGCAGGGATTCATTCTTCTTTCTATCTATTCTTGATTCAACACACTCCCACTGTATTGTTCGAGTCGATCCTGCCTCCTTATTTTATTGCTTCTACACCAGTATTTCTCTCATTTCTGCTTCTTCTTTCGTTGACCGCACGCAGGCAGCACCTATTGCCGAAAGCTCATACCTCTTAGGATCCGTTCATAGACAGAGTGCAATGGAGTGGTATGTAGGCTGGCTGAGGTTGTTTTGGTACGTACTTTTTAACTAGGTCTATTATGGATTGAGGAAGCGGCTGCTACAAAGCAAACAAGTGAACCCTCCTTCTTCGTACTCTTCTTTATGAGTTTCAGTCTGTCTTGCTGATAAAGAGAATCTCAAGAGGTAATGAAAACTACGTAACCGAATACCCAATTGCTAATCTTATTCGCTGGCTTTTATTGTTCCTCTTGGCTTGCAATCTTATTCCGTACAACAAACCTTATAAGTAGAAGGAAATCTTGTAGCTAACTCTTATTCTTATATTATAGTTTCATTCTGACTGCCATGCTAATACCATGGAAACGCCTAAGCAATTAAGGAATCTGGCCTGAGAACTAGCTTCCTAACTGTCAATCTTGTTTGCTAATAGTGGGTATACGACAGAGAGGGCTAATTAAAGTATCGACGCGAGCCCAGCCTCAAACTATTTCTATGAATCCCGGTGCCCTACTTTCATTCTTCCTATCGAAACTTCTACTGCTTAGTCAAACTCCTAATACGGAGAAGAAGAATCACTTCTTTTAGTCTTTTAAGCGCCTCTTAAAACTGGTAACTGCTAACTCGAATTCTAGCTAAAGGGAAACGACTTGCTTGTTTGGAATCCGCAATTCACTACTTTGAACTTCAGCAAATATAATGTACTGTGGCATGAAAATATAATAGTATTGAAACTAAAAAGCAAGGATGATACGCCGAGTCAGTTCTTACTTTTATATCTTCCTTGCTAGAGCCCAATACTCTTGAGTAGAGGCATAATACTCTGTAAACGAGCTAGCAATCTTGTTACTTGGTTGCATTTTGACTCGAGCATGGTACGAAACCAGAAGCTTACTACTATTCTTATCAGTGAAAGAGGGAAGTCGGGACACTGCAAGCCTAAGACTCTAGAAACGAAAGATAAGCTTACGGCTCGCTATCTGCAAACACGAATTCAAACTGAAAGGCAACGAGCGAAGCGCCTTCCTTTGAACTGCCAATTCTTCCTTGTAAGCCTCCTATTCTTATAAGCTGCAGTCTGATATCCGACTTTCAACTCTTATGTCGGGCCTACAATCTCATAAGTGAGCTCTCGGATACCTTGCTTTGAAGCTAATAGCTGACCTTAACAACTGTACTTGCGGCTTGCTAAAAGGAGTGAAACTACAAGTCAATCGTGAAAGCCCCACTATAGAAACTGCTGGTACCGAGTCTGCTTTCTATCTGTTAACTTCAATTCTTATAGCAGAGTTGCTTATATCTTGTTTGATTCTTAGTACTTCCAGAGATACGATGGATCGGTCGGGAAGATCGAATACTTTCATTCGTACTTCTGGCCTTTAATCTGATAAGTAGAGTTACAAGTATGTAAACGAAAGCTACACTTGAGAAGATAAGAAACGAGACTTTATAACTTCACTTTGAGTCTGATAGTTGAGCTGGTAAAACAGGTAATGCCGACTCCAAATCTTCGCATTGAAAATCTTATTTCGTACAACATATCACCAATCCAATCTGGTAGCAGGCTTTCTTACTTATAGCTGATACGAGAAATGCTAAAGCCAATACGACAATTAAATCTTAACAACTGCTACGATAAGCTTATAGCAAGAAATAAATCCCATAACTGGCTTCCTAAAAGGCACGAACCTAAAGCTCTTATTTCAATTCTGCCTTGGGCTACTAAATCTTACAAACAACAGATAGAATACGAGGCCCCAACTATTAAGGTATCGAACCTTAACGACACTTACGGCTTTCGTTCAGGCTATAAACAACAACTCGAATAAGAAGATTGATCCACTATTATGATAAGCAAAAGAATGACAGGAACGAGCCTGCGAGTTGTAGTATCAAGAAACTGAAAGACGAGAACCTTCGGCCACGTCACAATAAAGCAATTAAGCGATCTAAGGTGCGCAGCAAAGAAGCTAAAATCCAATAAACAAGTGACAGATGCAGGGAAGGGGCAAGGCAATCCTGATTAAACTCATTCATCTTAAGTTCGTTCTTCTGATGCTTTTCATTAAGCGAGGTAGCGCCCACCCAGCAAAGGTGCGTGCCCTGAGGGGCGGAGTGAACGATAGCACAGTGAGCTGAATGATGACTCAGACTTTCGCTTTGGTTCTTAGTCACATAATACATTGCATTGGGGAAGTGCGGAGTGGGATTACTGAAACTCTTCTATCACAGATTAGTTCGTTCATACTAAGTAACCTAGTCACCAAAGTAGGCCGGCCAAGAGTTGCTGGATTGGAATGTCTTGGCACAGAAGAATAGGCAGGCTGTATACGAAAAGTAAAAGAAAAGAGGCGGGCTCAATTCCAAATCGGATTTCAATATATTGATATCTGGCTGGCTATAAATCATATTCTCTCTGTAGGTTATGTAATGTTGTGCTACGACATTGAATTGAGAGTGCATTTCGTGTGTTTTCGAACAAGAGAGTGCTTCAATAAGAAGTGAACTTGAGTGAGAGACAGGCATTTTTTAGTCTAGCAAGTATAGAAAGAATTCCTTTTGAGCCAAGGAAGGCGTGAAACGATGGAAAGGTCAGTCGGGATGCCTAGAAATATAACGAGTAGCGCTATAGGCAGTATAGTATAGTAGTCAGACCTGCGGCCTTTGTTCATAGATTTATGACTGTCTACCTATCACCATATAGTACCGTGTTCAGTAATTAGGGTAATCCTCGTTCAAAGCCATGGAAGTCAGACCCCTTAAGAAAGAGGGGCACTCGCTCGCAGTCGTAAAGTAGACGTGGGCAAGAAAAGACTAAAGCAAAGTATCTCACTCCAGGGTCCCCTGGACGTATAGGCTTTTATCGCTCGTAACGTTAGTAGTTACTCGCTGGCCGCTAAGGGCTTGGCAAAAAGACAATTAGATAGAAAGAAAATCGATTTAGCAAAAAGAAAAGGGATACTATAAGGAGATCAGGACAGGACCACCGGCCAACGTAATAGGGCATGAATCGGAGAAAAATGCAAACCGGGATCGTGATTTCAATCGTATTCATTTAAGTCAAGATCGTTGAATGAATGTCATCGAGTTCACTATGGGTAGTAGAATGCTTATGATTTATTTGAATTTTTCTTGTATGGTACTCGTTTGTATTTGGTTAGAGAAAGTTTTAGGTAGATAGAAGGAGAGTCAAGGGCAACTTCTATATCACGGAGGAGACGTCGAATCCAAACAGTTGAAGCAAGGGATAGGGCCTTTGATCTGTATTCTCAGAGCTTGAACGAGCGTCTCGAGTAACAGCTTTCTTTTATTTTTAGCAACTAGTTTTTGCTTCTTTCCGGAAATCCGCACGAAGGGAAACCTTGAGATATTCCCATCCCGAATCAAGGGTTTAGCTACTTCGCCCTTCCACTAATGTATCCACTTGACCGGGGAATGTTTCAAAGTAGACCTTCAAAGAAGCAACCTTTTATGTTGTAGCGTGTAGGCTTGTGGAGCCAACCGGGAAGACAAAAATACTTTTTTTTCTAGTCAGCGCGGATCCCAAAAAAGTTTCCCTGCCTAGTTCGACACCTAGTAGCAACCGAACTCAACTAAAAGGATACCAAATCCTTCCATCTTGGCAACGCTTCTTGCCTTCCTAACCTGACAACGCGCTAGCTGCACAGCTCTTTCTGCACCTTCTGAAGACGCATCACATTTCCCTATCTTCCACAAAAAGAGTGTTTGGGCGAGAATTCCTATTTTCTAGGAAAGCCATGAACGGGGATAGGCTTGGACTAGGGCATGTTGCGCTTTACGCTGCAAGAATAAGATGAAATTTCATACAAGTATCAAATCTATGCTTGTGCAATTTCGAATTACTTACCCGAAAAGAGATAACATAATTGCGGATAATATTCCCACGAAGCAAATCTCTTTCACTTCGCAGAATATAGCGAATCCATTCGACCCGGCCTGGAACATGTAAGCCGTGCTATGAACAGATGAAAGAACAGCTGCGATTTTCTTTCTTAAAGGTCAAGGGCTTCATCCTGATTGCAACTGATTCAACACCTTTGGTTATAGAAAGCAATCCGCATAGTGGAAGAGGCAGTAGTAGGTATGAACACGTGCAGGAACATTCGTACTTGGTTAAGCAAGCAAATAAGTTGGAAGTGCAATTGCCAGTAGTGCGCTCGAGGGGGTTGCGTAGTGCAATGAAGCAAGTCGGGTGGGTGTCACTAACTTGAACAGTGCGGTCTACTATTGATTTGGATTTGGAAAGTATATCTAGTTAAAATGAAATATATAGAATATAATAGAAGAATGAGTCGTTTCGTACTTCGACGACTTTCCTTGCGGAAAACACCTCGCCTTGTCCCCCTACATCTTGACCTGCTGAGTGAGCATTGCCCCTCCGGTGGCTTCTGTGGATAGAATTGGCTTTGCCATTAAATAGGAGTTGGGCTTCTGTACAATTCCAGAATTTCACATCTCCTTTCTTCATTCGATAGACCCAATTCCCTAAGTGAAGTTCAAAGTCCTTCTGTTCTTCTATTTGCCTGTGTAACTCCGGCAGCAAGTTCCTTCCTTACTAGTGAGGTCTTGCTTCTGCGTCTTTCCACACCCGGCCCCTTACTTCAATATATGGCCACACTATTCCACTCCTTCCTCGTCGATTGCCCTTTTTTCTTTTCTGATTTTTTTAGTACTCGATGGCTTTTCCACCTCGCGGTGCTTACACCTATCGCCTATCAAAGTTCTGTTCAAAAACCTCGTACGAGAACTTGTATAGAGAAGGATTTACTGCTTGCTAGAAGCAGTTCTTCCATACCAACTTAGCTGCCCTTAATAGAGCTCTAATTTGTCTAATTCCCAAAGCTAAGGATGCCATTAGAGTTCAGCAATTTAGACCCATTAGTTTGCTAAATTGCAGTTTTCAAATTTTTAATAAAGTTCTTGCTTCTAGATTAGCTTCTGTTCTTCAAAAGCTTATCTCTCCAACTCAGTTAGCTTTTCTTAAAGGTAGATATATACTGGATGGAGTAGTTGCAGCACATGAAACTCTCCATTCAGTTCATCATACTAAAGAGGAAGGTATCCTACTAAAGTTGGATTTTGAGAAGGCTTTTTATTATGTAGATTGGAATTTTCTTTTTCAATCCTTTGAACAAAGAGGTTTTTATCCCCTTTGGATTTCTTGGATCCACAAAACTCTAAGAGGAGGCCATGCCTCTGTTCTTCTCAATGGAAATAGAGGCATGTGGTTTGAGTGTCATAGAGGACTCAAACTGGGAGACCCTCTCTCTCCTTATTTATTCATTTTTGCCGCTGAAGGTTTAGTGAAATTGCTCCAGAAAGGTATGCTCTCTGGCCACTTCACTGGCCTAGGTCAAACTTGAAGTAATGGTCATCAGCTACTGTCCTTGCAGTATGCTGATGACACTTTACTTTTTATGAAAGCAATTCCCTCTATGATTGACAAACTTCAATGGGTTTTGAAGGCTTTTGAAGGGATCTCTGGTTTAAAAATAAATTCTGCAAAATCAGAATTGATAACCTTCAATATTGATCCTAATCTAGCTAACAGTCTAGCCACCTCCCTTCATTGTAAAGTTGGTTCTCTACCTTTAACTTACTTGGGTCTTCCCCTTCATTGGAAAAGACCCACTAGGGGTTGTTGGTTAGAAGTCATTAGCAAGATTCAGAACAAACTGCCTACCTGGAAGGGTAAGTTGCTTTCCTTGGGAGGAAGATTGACGCTTCTCAATTCTGTTTTGTCTGCCTTACCTCTTTACATTTTTGCTGCTTTTAAATGTCCTAAATGGGTTATTAACTCAATTGATAGAATTAGGAGGGCTTTCCTTTGGTCTGGTTCTGAAGGAAAGACTAAATATGCCCTTGCTAGCTGGCAGACCCTAACTTGAAAGAAAGATCATGGTGGATGGGGAATTATGGATTTGTTTCAGATGAATAAAGCTCTGCTGTGTAAATGGAGATGGAGATTCCTCTCCCCTGATTTTAGTGGGATTTGGAAGGACATCATCATTTCCAAATAAGGGTTTAAGATAAAATCTGAAATGTCCCCCTTCTGGAGTGATATTTGTTATAACACTGATATTGGAAGATTAGGATAGGGTGTCAACATAGGGAATGGAGCTTCTACCAATTTTTGGTATGATAATTGGCTCACCCCCCTACCTCTCTATAAAACCTTTCCTGCTTTGTTTAAAAAGTGCAAAAGAAATAATATTCTGGTTGCTGAGGCCTGGAGAAATAATAGGCTCAACCTACCCCTTAAAAGAGGGGTCTCTAGAGAGCTTAGACAAGAGAAGATTTATATTTTTAATCTTCTACAGAATACTACCTTTTCTCATACTGCTGATGTTTTTATTTGGCATTGGGATAAATTAGACTTTTATGTTTCTTCTATGTACAATTTCTTCAATTTCAGGGGGGTGTCTGTTAGAAAACATGATACCATTTGGCCCCTTAAAATTCCTTTCAAAGTCAAGCTTTTTACTTGGCTGGCTTTGCATAATAAGATTCTTACCAGGGACAACCTTCTCCATAGGGGTTGGCATGGAGACTCTCATTGTGTGTTTTGTGGTTCACAAGAGACAGTAGATCACCTTTTTTTACATTGTAATTATATTTATGGTTTCTGGAATTTTGGAAATTCCACAAGAACTTGTCAAATTAATCTCACCTCTTTAGATTCAGTTTGGAAGCAGTGTACCACTTCTAGTGGGGTAGATAAGGAAAATAGTTGTGTCCTTTTTGCTACTATTCTTTGGACTGTGTGGAATGAGAGGAATAAATTCATTTTTCAAGATTATGTCATGAAACCTTCTTTTAGCACTTATGTTACCATCTTGGCACTTTTGCATTTCTGGACAGGGAGACCAGCTGCTTTTGCAGATCAATTGAGAAATGCGCAGCTGATAGTGGTGCCTGCTGTTGTTTCCTCAGAAGATGAAGTAGGTACTGTTGGGGAAAATGCAAGAGATGATGGGGTTTAAACAGCTGCTACTGAAGAGGTGGTAGTCAATGAGGTGGTTGCAAGCACTTATGCAGAAGATGAAGATCTTCTGAGTCCCTGCTGATCTTTATTTTCAATCTTATAGTTTTAGAACAGCTGTCGTTTGGTTATACAGTTTTAAATCTTTGTTTGTTTTGCTCAGCTGGTGATGCTTGGTTGGGTTTAGGCCAAGTATTTTTCTGGGACGGCTGTGCTTTAGTTTTGTCATAGCTTTCTGGTTTTTCTTCGCTCCTGTAAATACTTTGTTCAGTTTAATAATTTATCTCGAGGATTCCCTTCTTGGGAATCTGTTGCTAAAAAAAAAACCTAGAAAATAAATAGTCTTTCCTCTAAAGCATCGGGTCTTGACTACGCACTTTTCGTCCTTTCCTTATCATACGCCCAAGCCCCCCCTATAATAAAATAAATAACAAGGCCCTTGCCCCTTGACAGCAGAGTGCAATTGCCAAAGGACATTGATTCCGTTATGAGCTTCTCTTCAGACAAGATTTTGGACGAGGTTTCATTAATCGTTATTGCCCTTTTTTCTCCTCCTATCGTTCAAGGAATATATTGGGAGCCCATCTGGAAGGTAGTGCCTAATGGTTGGATCCCTAAGGATGCCTAAGTCTCATTCGAACCCGATTAAGCCTCTTTCTTAGGGCTTCAAGAAAGAGCGTTACTCTTCTTTATATTATAGAATCCATTTTCAGTCTAGTTCACCGCAAGGCATGCTAGCCTATTAGCTATTCTAGCCAGGGAAAGCTGTCCAATTGAATGCATTAAGCAACATCGACTACCGCGCTTTGTTTGATCTACTATAGCCTGGGACAGATAGTAATAGTTTGGAAAGCAAGCGGAATCGGACAAAGTGAGTTTCTTTCTTTATGGATTTCGGTGTTTGAAATGCAAACGCCTTACCTTAATCTCGACAAACAGAATACCTATGAAAGCATACCAAAAAACCGTACAGACAGGAGCGCACAGTCACAGGCCACGCCGGAGGTAAGGAGCGATAAGGCCGCCTTTTTTGTTCGTAACATTATACGTTACTCACTGGATAAACTTCTTTTCTTTGTTCGTAACATTATACGTTACAGAAAGGAAGAATGAGAAGAAGAGAAAAAATACATTCACAGAGAAGGCATCCAGTACACACATTTGATTCATATTACAAGCAAAGAAAGGAATAGATAGCGACGTAGAGTGAAGGTATCTCACACCTGCTTTCCATACTCATTCCCTATTGCCTATCGTTACTATTTTCAAGAAACTCACTCACTACTAGTCATATCATATCTAGTAGAGTAAAAATATCATAAATATCTAGTAGAGTGAGAAGAAAGTTGATGCCAATTCCCTTATAACTAACTAATTGTCAGGATGGGATTGGAATCAGCTGGATGGCCTAAACAATGTGGATCTTTGGAAGAGTCGATCAGAACCTACTGGCTGCTCCAAGTTACAGGAGAAAGCGAGCAACGAAGAAAGAGGAGTACCTCTTTTTACCGAATGCTGATTCTTCTCATCACAAAAGAAATAATAAATCTCATATTATCACATATTAACATATAGAGTGTATAGGTATCAGTGTGTGTGTAGTTTACATTACTGTGCGCTCACCGCTTTTTCCGCAATGGAGGCATGAAGAACCTGGTTCGCTTTCTATCTTCACCTTATGATAAACAGATCGATCCTCTACAGCGATGAGGAAGGTCTAGGAGCTTCTCGTGATTTTTAGGGTAAATGGGTGGGAACATGGGTGCCCATTTGGCTTTTCCTTACAACAAAAGGAGCCTGCTGCATCCTCTCTTAGCGTAGGGGTTACTTACCTTCCACTCTACCACGGACGGATGCGGTTCCCCACTAGTTTTTGTCGTTAATGCTTAAGCGCTCACGCACTATAGGCCTATTCAGCTGTGCGCTTCTTCTTGATGCGCACCTGGGTAGTACGTAACTAGTGGTCATGAGGTTTAATTCTTGCGTTCTCTAGCCCAGCTCGGGACATCTAACACTTGCTACCATAGGTTTTATAAAAAATACTTACTGAGATGAGCAAGCTGAGTTAACCTGAGTACGCCAAATAAAGTCCCTCCCTTATGACACACAGATAAAACTCTATGAGAAAACACAAGGGAATGAACGCTTAGCTTGATGCTCATTTATTTTATCTGGGCGCGATTAGTTTTCTATCTTTTTTCGTTACCCGTTGCACACGCTATGGGCGACGATTACGTACCAGTTGAATACTGGCTCAAAACGCCGTCACAATCCGACGACAACCAGTTCCTACCCCCAGCTGGACCAGCTGAACCATCCAATCCTCCGGCGGCTCCACCGACGGCCAGCTCAGACGGATCCACCTACCCATATTCATGGATGCCACCACTAAGGAGTCGGATACCAAGTAAGGAGGGGTCTTGCTTGCTGTTCAACTAGTAAGGAACACACAAGATGCTGCTTCTAAGGTTCACCTTAGGCCATGCATGATCTCTTATGGTAAGGTTGTTGCACACTCTTAATGCCGATTTTAGCAAATACTGACAAACAGAGGCAGGAGAGGTAAACTGAGTATAGAACGATAATTTCTCTGAATCAAAAAGATAAATCACAAAGGGGCATGAACAACATATTATTAAATAATTCACTGAATGGTACTACACTATCAAGAGGTGAACTGAAAAGAGAAAGGTGAACTTTATTAGTAGGAATGGAGATATCTAGGTGCTCAGTTAGGAGAATTTTACTAAAAAGCGCTGGAGACGGATTGACTTTTCTACCGTTCTTGAACTATGCTAGCACAAGTTGAATGCATGGAATTTGAGCTAATATATAATATATGCTATATTGATCAGAAATTCTTGTGTGGAGAATGGCAGTTCTGAATCGAAAGAAAGTATGTGTTCCGCGGCTAGTGAGCCCTAGATACTACCACCAGACTTGCGTATATTCGAGAATTCAGTGAACTGAAGCCTTCAAGCACGCTGCCAAAGAAGAGTCCGCCTAAACCTAAAAACCCCCGCCGGGCAAAGGTAACGTTCCCTAGGTTCCCCTCTTCCCGTCTTTTTCCCTTCCTTCAAGGCTCGTCATGCTACTAGGTCCTTGCGGATTTTAATCCAAAGCGGTGTGGACAAGAAAGTTACAGAAAGTACTTGTATGGGTATCTGCCTTCCTGCTGCACGAACCTTTGTCCATGTAGTAATGCAGGGAAGGGGTCCATCTATCTCAAAGCTGCACGAGTAGGTCCATTAATTCTTCTATAGCATAGCTCGTATGTATGCCTTTTCCGACCAAAGCAACCTTTTTCTTCGTTATTAATCTTGCAACCTTCGGCCTTTCTTGTTCCCGATTTGATTTACTGAACTTACTAAAACAGATTGGATCAACCGTTGATGAGAAATGGAGCGCTTTACGAGTTTACTGTTTCATTATAGCAAGTCTAAAAAGATGATATTTTATTTGTGGCCTGTGGATGATCTGATTTTTCTTGGAAATAAAAGAGACATGATTAATAAGTTGAAGTTGGAAATGACAAAGGAGTTTTAGATGCCCGATTTGGGTCTCATGTCTTATTTTTGGGGGTTAGAAGTGAGGCAGGACACATCTGGAATTTTTGTGGCACAAGAAGCATATGCAAAGGAGGTTTTCAAGAAGTTGAAAATGGAGGACTGTAATCCAGTAAGCACCCCCGTTGAGAGTGGTACAAAACTGTCTCGATATGATGAAGGCAAGGCAGTTGATGCAACACTGCACAGAAGTTGAGTTGGAAGTTTGCGTTATCTTACATGCACAAGGCCAGATATTGCATATGGAGTCGGCTTGGTGAGCCGGTATATGGAGGAGCCGAAAATGCCGCATTGGAAAGCCATAAAGCGAATTCTTCAATATGTAAAAGGTACATTATCTCATGGCTTATTTTCTTCTCATACTAATGAGGTGTATCTTGTGGGATATTCCGATAGTGATTGGAGTGGAGATTTGGATGATAGAAAGAGTACTTCGGGTTTGGTATTTTTCATGGGAAGCACGCCATTTACATGGTTCTCGAAGAAACAGCCGATTGTTACTTTGTAAACTTGTGAAGCGGAGTATGTTGTCGCATCATCATGCGTATGTAACTCTCTATGGCTATGCAAGTTACTGAAGGAGATGAATTTTTGGCAAGAGAAGGCAACGAAATTCGAGTGGATAATAAGTCAGCAAATGAATTAGCGAAGAACCCAGTACATCATGAAAGAAGCAAGCACATTGATGTGCGTTTTCATTTCATACGGGAGCATGTGAAGAATGGTGATGTGGAGATGACTCATGTGGCGAGTCGTGACCAAGTGGCAGACATATTTACTAAACCATTACCAGCAGAGTTGTTCAACAAATTGAAGAAGTTGCTAGGGATGCAAGTCAGAAAATAATGAAGTTTCAGAGGGGATGTTGGAAAGTGTAAACTTAATTAGTGGCTGGGTAGTTTAATGAACTAGTTAAGTCAAGGAGTAAAGTCTTCAGTCTTTCATAGGAAATATAAATTCGTATTTGGGAAACCGGGTATATTAATGAGAAGCTGAAATGTCTTTTAGTGAGAGTAGAGAGTACAGAAACGTCTTATGGGGCAATATAATGTATAGTTTTTCTTTTGATTGTAAGAGAGACTAAGATAGATAGAAAATACTCCAGTTGAATGAAATTCTCATAATTTTCAGTTAAGAGATTGTTCTCTCTTCCACTACTAAATTCCCACTAAAATTCTCAAATATTCAACAAGATCCTTACATATTCAACGTGGATTTCTCCACCTTCCCGTTAGAGGCATTGAAACTAGGAAAAACTCCTTCCGGGATCCGTGCACGTACTACTCGGAATTCAAGGGGGAGGTCAGTCAATAAGAAGCGACCCATTCCTTGCCAAGGAGCTTTTAGCTAGATGTATTCCTCTTATTTGGGACAGTTTGTCCACAATTTCACACAGTTCCAGCCAGACTCCAATTCTGGCATGATAACAGGGGCTTTGGCTTCCTTAAATAAGACTTCAGCACACTCTTCTCTTTTGTAACCAATACTTCTACTGCAGAAAGTGTGGATGGCTTTCTCTCTGACAGTAGCCTGAAACTCACCTTTGCTGCTGAATTGTCAGATGAGGCTGCAGACAGACCCACTTGCCCAGCTTAGAAAAGAGGTTCATCACATCCAGCTGGCTAACAACTCCCAATATAAAATTGAGTGGAAAGGGAAAGGTTTCCTTCGGCCTGGGTTTTTATTCTTTTTCTTTGCTTTGCTTCCGAACTCCGTAGCTTTCTTTTACTTGCTCCAGTCGTTCTCAACAGTACAGTTGCTTGGAAGGAGGACCCATTCCAAACCGGCGCAAATCTCTTTCTATTTATACACTCTCGAGGTGAACAGATGTAACCATTGGCTCTCTGACCTCAGGGGGTTCGCTATGCGTACGAGAGGTTTTAATTCTATCTACGTGAACAATGACATTGATGCGTGTGAGGCCACATTCGTACCATCATTGCCAGCATCCCCTGAATTTCTCTACAAATGTTGTGCAGCTCTTTGGGAGTTCGAGGAGAAGACGGACACTCCCTGGTAGGTTTCGGTGTCCGGATTGTTGAGCTGGACTCCGAGGTTTTGCCTTATTTGGGTCTGCAAAGGGGCTGGTGTGTTTCAAAGAAAGAATGAAACTCAAAGGAATGGAGTAAACAAAGTTTATTTCAAGGTGAGTTGCCGCTGATTGAAGGCGAGTGCGAGAGCAGAAGAAGCAGCACCACCTGAGCCAAGTGCATCGTTCCGACACCCTATGGTGACACGTACACCGGATGGGACCCATCGTGCTAACTAACTAAGGTGGTCGTCCCTACTTCACTACTCACTGCTCGGCATCCTCGCCTAGCACCAGTCATTTGTCCCTAATCTTTTGAGGCTGAGATGGGCTCTGACAGTTGTTAGTCGTTTACGAGTTATGAAGCCGCATCCGCATGAGTGTTTACTCTATTATTAAAGTTAAGTGAGTGCTTCGTGAAAATAGTGTCAAATTCATCTCTCTTTCTGTTTCGAAATATTCCCTGCTGGCTGCTTTGTTCACTGAAAGTCTCGTTATTCATAGAGGTCCTACCTTTCATATTATTTATGAATTGGATCCAAGCTCCCTGATAAAGAGTAAGATCGACAAAACATCACTGAAATAAGTATAATAAGTATGGAGTAGGAGGCCAAGATGCCTCTTGGCTGGGGATGGTGGAAGGAAGCTTGTAAAATGTAATTACGTAATTTAACGAAGATAGATAACTAAAAATGGATAAGAAAAGAATAAATAGATTATTTTGGAATGTGGAAGTTTTTTTTCGGCTGTTTGTTCGTTTCCATTTCTATGTGTTGGGGAATGGTTCAAGTTGGGAAATAAACCATGTATTTTGAACTTCTCGGCTTTGGGTGGGAATAAGTCAAAACAAATTAGATAGACACCATAGTGTGCTTTTCTTCTTTCTGGTAGGGAAGTTGTATCTAAACGTAGGTTATTATAACTTTGTTTTGAATGCTCAATTTGAACTAGAGGATTCTCGATCAAACTGGAGAATTAGTGGCTTTTTTCACCCAACTTATACTAAGGTGTGAGCCTTGGTAAGAACTTTGACAACAAACAATTTCGTAAATGATGACGTGTCGATACGTTCGATACCTCAATATAGTAAGTTAGGTTCGAGCAATGAGGGCGGCACCATGCTCTTTTAGTGGTATAGTTTATCTTTCCAGTAGACAGATGCGCGAGATTTTCACGAGGGATTGCGGGTGGTACGAGACAAAAAGGGATAGATTTTTTACATCCTCTTGTAGATTTTAGGTTGGGAAATACTAAAGGTATCGGGCAAACGCAGGCGTCCTACTACGTAGGAACAAAACTCTCGCGGCGGTAGGCGGGCGAGGAGCGGGAGTGTGGGCCTCGCCAATTTTGTTCTTCTTTGATCTGGGAAAATTCAATGTGATATTATAATATGATAAGGTGTTTCATATGATGGTGGAACTTAAAGGCAAAGGGAAGGGGGTACTTTGATTCGGGAGCAATCCCCATTAGTGATAGGGCAAAGGGGGGTAAAATTCTGAGTGCTTCTATGTGCACTGGTCTGGTGTGGACTTACACGGATATGAGTTGGAAAATTCTTTTAGGCTTTTAGAGATCAATGGGTTTTACATGATATTGGGCATGGATTGGTTGAGAAGAGTGTTAGAGATACATGTGTGAAGATAGTCTCTGACGTGTTGAGAAGAGCGTTAGAGATGTGATGAATAGCGGATGTTGCAATTAGGGTGGTTTAATTTCCGCCAATGGTCACCGAAGAATGGGTGAGTGAAGCCGATGTGAGCAATGACTCACGTGCCTGTGCAATCTCAGGAGAAGAGAACCAGTGACACAACGAGGGGGTTGCTGGAGAAAAGTTTAAGACCATGAAGATTTAGTATGGAACCACAAGAGAAGAAGCGGTGAAAAACCGCGTGTGAGTGTGGAGCGGAAGGATAAGATATGACGACCATCGAAAGCAGCAAGTTACGTCCCCGCGTGCTAGCTTGATAAGGGAAAAGAAAGATGAGATTCCGATTGAAGATGAATCATCACCGATGCAAGATTGAAGGAAAATTCAAATTAAGAAAATGGAGTGATTCAAAACTGAATTTGAATTAGGGAAAATCGTCCAAGTTAATTGCATAATGTATTTTGGTTTTATAGATGAGTTAATTGTTTAGAAACTATAGGAGCATCTTGGGTTGTGCAAGTCATGCACTTAGATTTTGGTGTGATTAAATGGTATTTCATATATTTAGGAAGTTGAGGAGCGCAGCGTTGAGTTTATATAAACAGATATAGTGGCTGGATGTATGTGTAGCAAGTCAGAAAAGAGAATAGATATAAAAGTAGCAAAGGGAAAGCGTAGTTTGGCTTCCGAGCAAGCAGAGCAAAGAAAGTATAGTCCTCTTTACGAGCCTCATAGTTGGTATAGTCAAGAAAGTAGGGCGGAGTGTAAGGCTTGGAAAGCAAGAAAGGGACCTGATTGGCCTTAAAAGAAGTAGTGCGAAGTGTCAAAGCAAAGAAAGGAGGGAGAAAGGACTCAGGAAGAACTTTTTAACGAATGCCCTCAGCTGTATGAGCCAGAGAGAGTAGGTCTTGCTTCTGTCGACTCAATAAAAGCAGAAAAATATGAATATATAGACTTCGGGCAATGCAGCACACAATCTACGGAGCCGGATGTTAGTTCAGCCGGACGGAGCTTTAATAGGCAGTTTGCAGATGGAGTTCTATGCGGACCTAAGAAGGTCGGAAAGAGAATTTCAAGTGGTAAAAGAAGTGTACCTAAAACTGAAGTCGTACCGACAAACATCGGTGGCATTGATTGAGGAAGTCGTGGAAACTAAGCTCCCGGTATTACGGGCTACCTATTTTTCTCAATTCCAAAATGATTTCTGAGACGTGCGCGAGAGACGATTTGGTCAACGATGTGCATGACGTATCCCTCTCTCGCAGTCTAGTTAAAAGAAGTTACATTTACAACGGCAGTTCATTCCTCTGTTAAATCTCAGGCTTTATAGTTAGTAAAAAGCAGTTATTTCCTCGTTAGTAGTTCTCCACTAGCTTTTCCTGATTGCATGAATTCCGAACTTTCTATTCCGCGGAGCCGAAAAAGAACAAACTGAGCTAACTAGGCATTCCAGGGAGCCTCAAAAGAATGAATGAACAGGAGTGGAGATACAAGGCTCGTCAGAGCAAATTAAAGCTGCACAGGGACTCATCCATGCATACATGGCACAGCCGAATGCTCCTCCGTCTGAGGCCCCGTAAAATCCCTGGCTCCTTATACCCGGATTTGAAAGCTCTTTCTAGCTCTCTTTTGTGGCCAGTGAGTAACGTATAATGTTACGAACCAAAGAACGGTCTGTGGTCTATGTTATTTATCTGGGTTGAGAGATAAAGTCGTGACATGTTGCGGTGAGATTAGATGATAAGGCTTTTATTTATTATTATTATTTTGGTTTTTATTTTAGATGTGGATTACGAGTAGGCTTTTGTGACTGAATCGTGGATTTAGTTATGTCATGGTTGTATTTATTCTAACTCAGGATTTCTTAGTTTTAGCGGAACCATTAAGAATTTAGGTTGCGGTGTGATCTTTATTAAGGAAGGAAGTGGCATGTACTGAAATGCAGCTACAAATTAAGCAGTGCCTTAATCGAGAGTAAGAAATACTCCATATGTGTAATTGTTGTGTTGCTTCTTAAGCAGGGCTTAAGAAATGGTTCCTTTACTTCTGAGGTATAAATTCATTCACATGAAATTCTATTAAAATGCATTGCTGTAGAGACTGGAACAAGAAACCGGAAAAAACTAAGATATGGTAACTAGTAGCTATGGAATAGGCAGTGTATCAAGTTCCTACACGGCTCTGGCTGGAGATCTGAATTTCACTAGTACCGCAATTTGTGTTTGCTCAACAAATTTAGATAAGGATCCTGTTAGGATCCAATATGAATCGGATCCGTTGACGGTTACCGAGAATTCTTTATTCTTAACCATTAGCTGATTCAATAAAAACTACTCATTACATGGTCTATCAGAAAGTGGCGATCGGAAAGAGTTTGCTGTACTGTACAGAGTATACCTTTTAGTCTTTTACTGTCTTTACTGTGCATTTGCTTATACTAAGTTTCTTAGTCTTTCCATTATGTAAATCAACTGAGTAAAATTAAAAAATCCTATAAAAATATAAGATAAAAAGTTATAAATAAAGCAGTGTCAGATAAAATAGCCTATTGCTTTCTAAGCATCATTTAATTTACCATAAAAAACCAGATATTAGATAAGCAAATATCAAACCAGCACCTGAAATGGAAGACCTTTTCCATAGTAAAGCGAGATGGGATACGGGTCTCCAGGCTTTTCTTATTCATTCTATGGAACGGGAAATAGGGACTCATCTTTGCAGCTTGCACATCCCTTTTTGGTTGAGGTTCCACACTTCTTTATGGTCTGAAAAAAATACTTAACTGATCTCTCAAAGCATCGACCACCTTGGCGATGTTCGAGGTCTAGTTTCCTCCCAGTTCATTTCGGGTACAAGCTCATATATTCCATCCAAGTCTTTCTTTCGAACGCTCGTCAAACTTGCCGGAGGAAATGGGATTCGAACCCATGATACAATCTTCTTGTATGTTGATTTAGCAAACCAATGCCTTAAGCCACTCAGCCATACCTCCAAGTTGTTTTTTTTATTTGGGGTGTGTTTGTGTGCAGTTAAAATAGATTTAGAGTTAGTAAGCTTGTTTCTTGACCTCTTTTTTACTGAGATTAGGCTCCTTTCTTCTGTCCTTGCTCTCTGGGCTCGCAATGTGATGTGACCGCAGGCAGCATGCCCAAGGTATGAGGGCCACGACGAGGAAGAGGTAGGGAATGGGCCGAGGAAGCATGCCATACCAGTAGTTCGAACTAGAGCAGCCCAGAGGGGGGCACTATATAAGTCGGTCCGTGCCGTCAGTAGGAAAATCTTGGTGTCTGACCGGAGCGAAGCTGGCTCCAACGAAGGCAAGGAGCGGTCGGTGAGAATCAATCCAGCAAGAAAACGGCTGCACCCTAAGCGCTAACGAACGCGCAGTAGTTTTCTTGCTTGCTGCACACACATCCTATTCTTGCTGGCTTGAGCGCTAGGAAAGAACTGAGCTAAACTCCGGCCAACAAGCATAAACATTTCTGAGAGTTCGTTTCAACTTACAAACGAACATTATCTTTACTTCCATATCTGAATTGGTGAAACTTACCAAGAGAAAAGTAAGGTTTAACATTGTGTTAAGCATTCGGATCTCCCAAATCCCTTATTTGCAGAGACCAAAACACAATAAAAACGTCGGGCCAAGTGGCTTACTGAAATCCTACTCGACCATAGACAGCCGCGGCACCTGCCAGTGGGCCAGACTTTCTGGCGAAAAAAAAAAATAGAACCAAAAAGCTATTGAAGTAGTGACCACCAATTGGTAACACCTACACTATCTATGAGTTTTTTGGTAGTTTCGCATTGGTGCGGAAGCATCAAAAAGTAGAGCAAAGCCCTAGGGAGACAGAAAAGAGTAGCCTTTACCAAATAGTCTTCACCTTAACCTGTCTTCTCGGACAGTGGGCATTCTCCAAACTAGTAAGCCAGTGAAACATGAAAAGCTGAACGAAGCAAGCCTCAATCTTCCAATGATATGCCCACCGGCTGGAGTGGAAAATTCGTGATAAAGTAAAGCACCTTTATAAAGAAGGTAAAAAACCGGTCCCTTTTTCAGATCTTTCAGGTGGTTACTTATCCTATGAGTTAGGTGCTTTCATGACACGCTATAGCTTGAAAGCTCGCCATGCGAGCACTTTAATATTCAATTTGTTAATGTTAATGCATGCGTTGATTACTGCCGTAGCGTTACTTATTTGCAGAATGAATCTTTCGTAATAAACGAGCCAATGAGAGAATTTCTCCACAAAAATCGAGTACATTTGGAGGAAAAAGGAATACTAATGCCCAAGTTATTGGGGGGGGAACTCAACCCACACTCTCTCTATGAAAGGCTTCGAGTAGAAGTGTCAGAGGTGAGAAATCCTAATAGCAAATTAAGTAATGTCCTGACTATCTTAGATAAGCGAGTGCAACGTGCTCGAAAGGAAAAGTTTCTCATAGAGATTTCCTCCGCTTCTCAAGGGTATGCCCTCCGGTTCCCTGTCTTCGTAGACTTCAGGGGTCGGTCGTATTTACCGCACTGGCATCATTAACTTCCATGAGAGGGATTTGGCACGAAGCCTTCTCCTCTTGAAAAAGACGACACATAGAAAGCACTGAGAGAAATAGGAAAGCCCTTGTTTTTTTCCTACTTGTCAATTTCCCTAAAGAGCGCATTCCTTTTTTATTACTTTTGGTGGAATGAAGATATAATCTACATCCAATATAATACGCCATTGTAGCAATAACTACCTCAGTGGAAGCGAGGGGTAATGAGATTTTTCTATAGACGCATCATATTAGCATCAATAGGAAGAAAAGCAAAAAGAGGTAGCTGGTAAAGGGAAAGTCGTCCTAGCTTGTCTGCACGCTCGTGAATTCAGCTTTTTAGTGTCCGCCCTTCCAACATCAATGAAAAAACCGTCTTACTATAGCTAATCATCGATCGGAAAATGCGCCAGAAATAGTTACTCTATTGATGCAATTTTTCAAGCAATCTACTTTCCTACTATTGAAGTGCTCTCCAACTAGAAGCATTTCTGGCTAGCTTTACTCTATGGGTTCAACATCAACACTTTCGGAGCGAAAGAAAATAAAAAAGGAAATGATTTGAAATGGACTAAGGAATGCCAGGAAGCTTTTGAGAAATTAAAAGAGTATTTTTCAAACCTCTAACCAGACCAGAGTCAGGAGAAGAGCTCCTCCTTTATTTATAAGCAACCCCCCTCCCTATACAGTAGGGTCAGTCTTGATTAGAGAAGGCGGAAAACTTCACCAGTATACTTTTTCAGGTCAAACTTATAAAAAATTGTGCTAGCCGTTAAAGCATTACTTCCAGTCAAATCCTATAGTGGTGACGACCAATTTACCACTAAGAACAGTGTTAGAGAAGCCAGAACTCTCAGGAAGAATTGTAAAGTGGGTCACTGAAATAAGCCAGTATGGATTTACATTTAGGCCCAGAACCGCTATTAAATCACTAGTCCTATCAGACTTTGTAGTTGAATGGACACCTCATTAGAATTCAGTTGTAAATAAATAGTAGACCCATCCGGTGATTTCCAGACCTTCGGCCTGCACCTTGTCCCCTCCCTATAACAAGGGATCCATCAAAGTTCAATATTCATGTGTGCTAGTCGGAAATTAATAAGATGAGGAGTTTGAAGAAGGGGTAATAGAAGTAAATGAAGAACTGGAAGAAGATGATGGAACTAAGGAAGGAGGTCAAGCTCGCACAACAAACTTGAAAATGGAGCAACCCAGAGCAGTGAGCAGGAAAGACAATAAAGCACTCATTCCTCTAAGTACTCGTTTCCTATAAAACAGTAGAAGTATCTCCATAGCAGCAGTAATTAGGGATTTTACTTTCTTTCCTGTACGACCAGTTGCCCATACCGTAGTGTGAGCACCGGGAATAGGAGTTTTTCGCACATAAAGGACAGCGGGGGAATACCTACAATAGGGAAGAGCCCATAGACCACAGGAATCCATACCCGGTTAGGATAAATTACAACAATGAAAAGGAAAGCGCGGATTACCGGCACGCAAAGACAGGAAAGCTTAGCCTCCTTTAGGAAGCAACTGTAGCGAGCACTAATTGACCGGCATAGGAAACTAACCGCTCTTCCTGGCGGCCTCTACTTCAGATAGCCTAATAATAAAGTATGCCTTTGAAATAAATAAGGCCGCAGGCGCGTAGCGTTGGATCTTCCTAACGGCCTTGTCTCTATAGTGAATTGTCTGGTATGCCTTTTTGACCAAGGGAGAAAGTAATTTCTTACTTTTGACCAGAGGTTTAATACGAATGTCAGATTAGAACAAGCACTTCTTAAGGGGAATTCGGGGGTATGGCATTTTGCAGTAAAACACTCAGATCTCTTTGTTATACTGAAGTCAGTAGGACAGGATGAGAAGTTTGAAGAAGGCAAGGAAGAGTTCTAAGTCTTATAGGCAGGATTTTGATACAGTAGGGTAGGAATTCAATAGTGAGGCACCAGTTGCAGTAGTTAAGTCAATAAGTTCTGTTTATTTAAGTAAAGTAGGGTATTCTTTTCGTGAAGTTAAGTCAACAGTATAGCAGGAATATTTGTAGTTAGGCTCTAGGAAAGTTTCGTCTCCGTTTCACTCAGCTCTTGGTCCTAACAACTCAACTCTTGTTGATGGCTTCAGTGTTGTTTCAGCAGTATCGGACACCTAGAGGCAATTGTAAGACGGCGGTGATATGCTCTTTCTCAAGCTCTGGTATATGCTAATCTAGTGCCAGGCAATCGGGCGGGTCAAAAAGGTAAGACGGGATATCCAAATCTTTGACCTCAGCGGCTTCGTCGGCAGCTATCGGGGAATGTACTTCCTATAGGGCAGGCAACTCGGGAACAATTCCTATAACACTACTTACTAGACCTCCGGGGGGATCTGGTAAGAAAGTCAAAGACTCGGCTACAGCTCACTACCTCCAAGCTGTCTTACTCACAGGCGAAGGTCTAAACTGAGGTAACCGTTCTTGTGCAACTATACCCATCGGTAACCAATACACTATATTGCTTAAGAGTCAGAGTTCACCTATTTCTTGTATCGGTATCGGGCATCCCATTCTCTGCCTCCGGCTCTTCGTCTGGAGAGATAATCTGATATCATTGCCGGACTTGCCTCTATCTAATCTCACATTCCGTATTCCCTTGAGTCCTTTGTTCCAGTTCCAGTCATAGTCATGACGAGGCTTTCATAGTTCGCTCTTGAAGCTCGATTCCTATTCCAGCACAGATGGTTGCTAGATAATTGGGATTGTTTACAGGATTTATAAGGAAGAGAGGAATACCCAGGAATATCAGAAGAAGAGAAAGATCCTGCTTTTTCAGGCTAAAACGCAACAACCAGACCGGCGCGACATAGATACGCTGGATCGGACTTAGGTTATCTGGTTGATAAAGCACCAAAAGGCCTTTTAGAACACTTGGTGGAACATACCCAAGGAAGTGACAAGGTTAGTCAGGCTGACTAGCACACACCCTATGACTTGGTTTAGTTATTTAGGGTTTTCCTGGGAAACTCTTCTACTTGGAACGGACAACTGCATACGTCGCGTCTACATCTTACTAGGGCAGACAGACAACATATGCTACAGTGCAAGAATCTTATAGACTAGGAGTTACTGCCCAAGATTTCTATGGTGATGTAGATCGTGAATCGAATGGTACAACCCACACTTGCGGTTAGGTCACAGGAGCTTTGTGGCAGAAATGGATTTATAGTAAAAGCTACTGCAAGAGATTTCTAATTTGGTAGAAAGAGCCTAACCTGTCAAAATCCGCAAAAGATAGCTTGCTTGGTATACCTACGAATACGATTAGATTGAAGTTTCTATTTGCGTCAGATCGGGTTCGATCTTCTTTCCTACTTCATGTTTAGATGAAAGACGTCCGGCAGATAATACCCTTGCTATTGTGGATTTCCAATTCTTTCAATTTCATTATAGTCTCTTTATGCTATTAACTGATCAATTAGAGTACTGAACCGGGGAACCATATTGATTCACTTCAACCTTAATTATACGCTTTCTCTTTGAAACCAAACTTTTGGGGAGCTACACCACACCACGCTGCTCTCCTGCCACTGAGCTTGCTACCCCCCTTATGTCTTGGATTCCATATGCTTTTGAACTTAGTATGGAGTTGCCTGGATTATATCCTCTTGGGGTTGCTTACTCGGGTACGATTCGGTTCTCGTTCAGCCACACGAAGTGCTCTTTATGTGGTGATCTCACCATCTGAATGAAGAGATCTCCCAGACTAAGAAAATGGTCGGTATGACAAGTCACTTTTCTGAAGAGGAGCCTGACCAGCAAGAAGCCTCAATTGCCAAGGTTTTCCAGCATTCTTGCCCAGACTCTTGTCAATATTTATTTTAAAATGAGAATTGGATTCCCTCTCTCTTGATTTCGATGAAAGCCTCAACACGCACATTCTAAGGGGAACCTTTTTTTACTATTTCCCTTCTTTGGCTACTCCAACTAATGTAGTAGATTGCGTTCCCGGAGGACACTTTCTCCATTTCGTCGGTACTGGGAATAACAGATCTTGGCCTCGTTCTTTTTATTGTTATTTTACTTCTTGGAATAGACTTCTTCTCATGATAGAGAGAGTCACACAAGCGAAGGAGAAGAGGATGGCGAGGGAACTATTTTTATTATATTAGAAATTGTGATTGCACGAGCAGCATAACAACATAACAGTTTTTTTTTTTAAGGAAGTAAGGAAAGACTCCTTTCTTTCTTAAAGAACCGGACTTAATTCGCCTTTCGTATATAAAAGAGAATTCGTCTCAAAGAGAGTTGACAAGGGGTTACATAAAGTTCCATTCCCAGTATGCGAAATCAGTAAACACTAATATCTGTATAAAAGACATTTCTTTTCCAATCCACAATCGGTCCAACAAGTCAACTGTCGTCAACTAGATCACTCAGGAATAAGCAATATGTCGTACCCTATCTGTCATATTTGCTTTTCGGTAAAGACACATAGACTCAGGAAGAAAGAGTGGATTATGACGAATACCACCAATACAAGGATGAGTGCGGTAGGAATGATGAACACCTTACTTTGTCATTTCCGAATAGAAAAGACATACTGTGTGGGAGCTTCCCTGCCTGGCTGCTTGCTCGTGTACCGGGGGAACCAAGGAACTCAGACTGGTAAGGACGGGGGGAGGGGGGTACTAGGTAAGTCGGTTGAGGGAACTGACTGCTCGCGAGTCGGTAGGAAGAGATAGTTGCTTGTTCTGGTACTGGCTTGTCCGGTACTGGTAGGAAAGGTTAGCTTGTCTGTCTGAGCGTAAGCGAGCTCCCCTTTGAATGTGTATAGTTCGAGCAAGTGGGCATAAAGATATGGATCGAATGTACCAAGCCTGACTTTGTACAACTCACTAGGGCTCAGTCCTTTCATAGACTCGTATCTTAAAGGAAAGATAGGGAAGGCTGACAAGATTGCCCGGGTGGATTGGTTGAGTAAAGAAGTCAAGGCTCCCCCCTCCGGAATTCCTCTCACTTCGTAACGTCATTTAGGCTTGCTACTTATATTTCATAAAACAAAAGAAAGAGATCGGAGAAATCACACTTCGGAATCCCACTTCAGTGCGCGCGTAGGTAGGCTTGGGAGCAAAGAGAAGGGCCTAGGTTAGGCCAATGCCGTTCTCTATTTATGATATAATGAATCCCGGACTCCCTTCATATATTTGAAGCGTTTAAGCTTCCGATATTGACCTAACCATCGAAGAAAAAGCCTGCCTTCTCAAATCTTTCCCAAGGAAAAACTTCTCCTTCCTTATCAATCAGTCGTCTTGGTATTGGATCTGCTCTTCTCTTAGCATGAATATGAATTGGCAATCCTACACTGAAATGCCAACTTCCCAAAAAACGCTTTGCCCATAGCAGCAGCAGCTGTAAATGCAGTAGACTCGCACCGGCATATATGAATAGCTAAATTCAATGCTTTTTTCACATCAGGAGTTGCATATCAGATCAGAGCGAAATTACTTGACTCGAAGAGCTTAGCATTAAGAAATGAATGAATCTAATACTTTTTATGCAAGTACAAAAGAAGCTGTAGCAGTTGAAGCAATAAATGAATTAATGAATCACAGGAATGCATATCAGAGCATTTAATTTAATATCATAGCGTGTCACCAGAGCATATTATCCGCTTTGAGCACTATGCCTTTTATTGTGAATTTCCAAAACTATTATTGGAATTTCATGAAGCAGTAATAACAAGAATCACAGAGCAAAGCAACTATGAATTCCGACTCGTAGAGCTTGGCATGCTAATGCAGTAAAAAGATTCGGCATATCATATCATAGCTAGTGGACTTGACTCGTCGAGCTTTGAGAGATCGCATTTGGCTTTTCTTCTCTTATTTTATTTTTATTTTATGTGATTTTCTTCATTGCATTTGAACAACTTCTTTCTGGCACATTTTCATCGCTTTGCACTCTACTATTTGCTGCACCGGCAAGGAATAACTAATGCTCAGAATGAATCAGGTTTTGATGCGCTTGACTTGACTCGCCTTTTATTCGTGGAATTACTAAACGAGTTGAAATGTTAGCTGTTAAAGATAGGTAAGAGGTTTGGTTGCTTACTTGAGAGTTGGTAGGAAATATAGCTTGTCTGACTAGAGTTGTGATGGGATGACTTGACTAGACTAGAGTTGTGATGGAAGGCAGAGCGGTTTTTTATATTTATTCAAAGGAAATGCACCTAACCAAATCTTATTTGAGAATCGAATCGCATCGCCAGAGATAAGCTAGTTGAACTAGGGCAATGCTTTGAAAGCAGCTAACCAAATATGGTCGAGCTTTTCTGCACTTTATTAAGTAATAAAGGAATATCTGCGCAAAGCATCGGCAAAGAAGCTAATGCATCTGTTTCAGCGAATGCTGTTTATGAATAGCGAAATGAAGCAGTCGATGCGAATCACCGGACAGGAATGAAGTAAGAAATTCATCTAATGGAATAGCCGTTTACTATGCCTTTTCAGTTGTCTGTTTTACTATGCCGAAGCAAGTACTTAAGCTAATTCTGTTGATGCGATTCACTTTTATGCTTTTTCTTGTCAAAGAGAAAATCCAGTAGCAGTTGATGCAGAAATTCCAGTAAAAGTTCCACTCTTATAAGCTAAGCAACTGCATATCTAAGCAAAATCACTGGAAAAAGCTAATGGAAGGAAAAGCCACTACTGCACAAGCTACATATTACTCTACTGGACAAGCTACTAAGGTCGGTCAAGCTCCTTAAAGGAAACGCTAGAAGTATAGCAGGCTAACCCGTACCACTTCAATGCAGAGTCGAAAAGAAGGAGTTTATAGTGAAAGAAGAGATACCTGAGAAGGAAAGCTCGCTATTCATTCGTAAACGTTGAAAGCACCGAACCATACATACTATTTAGTAGAATATTAAATTACTTTTATCACTATATTCTACTATCTAGTATCTTCCTTGCTTTGCTTCCTAACGCTTTCTTTTCTTAGGTCTGTCTTTTCCTACTTGGCACCTGTCTACTATGTATTAAGAAGAGGTAAATAAAAACTCCAGATAAGTTAGGACAGGTAGAGTTGCTACTGATTGTGGTCGTGCCCATCTCTATACGGCTTTTCGTTCGTAACATTAGTAGTTACTCACTGGGTAAAGTGAAGCTTCCATTCCAGTGAAAAAAGCAAGAAAACTTCTTTCAATCGAACTACTCTTAATGAGATTATGATCGATAAACTAGCTGGCAAACTGCTTATAAAACTAAATCACAAACTGCTCACTCGCCTTATAAGATATCTATCTAGAAAGGCAGGGTATTGTAGAAAGCCCAATAGATGACAAGCTATTAGCGACGGCAGGTCTATTAAGATGATAAGAGATAAGCATCTGTACATTTCTTCTTCCAATACGTTCCACTCTGCTCTTTGATCTCGTGGTTTTCAAGTCTTATTTATTTATGCCTCATTTCTTACTCGCTTTTATTCTGCTTGCCCCACGCTGACACCTTCTTCCGCACCTAGTTTCCTTGCCTTACTTCTTACTACAAGCAGGTAACGTACTGTTCGTGAGTGAGAAGATGTCTCTTGTCTTGATGCTCTATTTCTAAACAAAAGGGATTATGCCTATTCTTATGGGGCAGCTACTTATATTTATTGGACTTTCTTTGCTTTGACAGTTGTTAGGTCAAGTCATCTAGGGCATTATTATCTGGGAGCATTTCTTGTAACTAGGCTAGGTCAAGGAGGTTGGAGTTGAAGCAGCTGCCGGATTTACTGTTCTTGGGGTCTAACCCGAGTATCATCTCGCCACTCTTATTATAATATGTACCCGTCTGGGTGGAGTTGATGTATTCTCCTCCCTTAGGGCTATGGAATGGCACTTGGTACAGCGCATTGATGGTCACTTCGGTATAGCACGGGCTTACTAGGGGTAAGCAGGTAATGTAGCTAGGTATAGTTAACCAAACTAGGTATGGGTTTCTGTCTCAAAGAAAAGAGGGTCTGAGTAAATTGAAAGATACACACACGGGTAAGCAGGTCTCGAATCTGAATGTGAATGGATTCGCTTACTAGGGAAAGCTGCCGAATTGGTATTTCCGGGAGAGTCTACTAACTTTACTAGCTCACCAAACTCTATATATATATATTAGGAAATGAAGAAAGAACAATTAAAAGTGCAGAGTTAACCTAAAGAAAGAAATGTTTATTAGTAAGTAAGTTTAGTAACTATACTATATAAGTAAACATCCAAGTTGATTCTCAAAGAAAATTCGAAGTTGTAGAGGTGGTCGAATCACTTGACATGCAATGAGACAGACAGCCTCCTCCCTTTCTTAAGCAGCTTTTAGACCCGAACCACTCATCTTTCTAAAGAGAGTTTCTTCCTAAAGGACATATATAACTCTACTTTTTCGTTCACATCAATGGCAAGATTTCTGACACTCTAAACACTGGCCACGGCCCTTCCTATTCGTGGGATTTGAATGACAGGACCCCACCCCTTCCTGCCTCCCGTTTTATAACTAAAAATACAAACTTCCATAGCATACTACTTCAAACCATAAACATCAAAGCAAAGCCTAGATTCCGCCTTCAGGTTTGACCACCTTTCCCTTTGTTTCACTCTCTTCATTCTTATCCAACGTAGGCTTATCATGAATTAACTCTCTCTCGTCGCTTGCTTTCGGTCCAACCGTCGATTCTCCTGTATCGGGCAGAGCAAAATTAGCATACCCGCGTTTCCAGATTTCTTTCAACTCAAGCATACGTATTGCTTTAGCTTGTGAATAATTCCAAAAGAGATGGAGAATTGGATAAAAGAGTAAACAAGGCAGGCTACCGACTTTAGATAGGCGTGTGAAAGGAAAGCAGTCACTGGAGAGGTTGCATAAGGTTTTAAATAGGCAAATGCCAAAATAGAGAAATATTTAGTTGGTAAATAAAAGTAGTATCTCCAAAAGAAGGTACCTTTGGAGATAAGTAACTTTGTCCAATCAGACCAATCAAGTGCTAAAGAGCCTGTTAAATGCCTAGTAAACTTTATTTTCATTTTAATGTGTGACCCATCCCGTCGTCACGCACCATGGCATCCGGTTTATCAAAAAATCTAAAAAGATAATAGTTGACGTTTTATACTAATTATGATATGGCGTAAACTATTTTTTTGGTGGAAATTTTCAGCTTTAATAAATAAGAAGTCAGGTCTTTCAAAACCTCGCATAAATGCACTAGATTCCCCGCAGGTTCCCCAAGGAATCTTCCCTGCTTTACGCTACTACTTGAGGAACTCTTGTTTACCCTTTTACCTAAGTAACATAACTTACCCGTGTGAGATCCGACTTTCAAAACTGTAAGCTATAAAATCTCGTTGGAATCCACATTGATTCTCGCACAATTACAGTCTATAAGCCATTCCGCGCCAACAAAGAGAGAAGCCTGTCTCACCGATTCCGACTAGTTTTTTTATTCAACCAAATCGAATTTATCTTGTGACTTCCTTTTCCGACTACGTAAGAAATTAATACCTTTCTTGGCTACAGGAGGTGGATTAATGCCAATTTAGCAACGCTTTTTCTTGCAGACTTCGCCTATCCAGTTTGCTTTTTACTACCAGCCTATGTATGTATTCGGGAGCTTACCCATTCCTCTCAACCTCCACTTGCTTCTCCCGTGTAAAAAGCCTTTCCTGCAATACCAGCCTTTTCCGTGTAATTTCCTTCTCCAACTACACCTGCATAACGCGGCACTCCCTTTTCCAAATCAGTATATCTATACCTTGGATTTCCCCCTATATCACTCTCCAAAACCTCTTCCGCCCTTTTCCGTATGCTTATTTGAGATACTTGACTTATCTTTGCCTATTGAGTCTTTCTGAAGCTACTACTTCGAATGTAATAAAAAGCTTATCCCGAGTTAGAATTCATTTGATATTATTTACCCAATGGAATATAATAAGTGACAATCCAATATTTCTAAAGCTAATGTTCCATGTTCACTACTAGACTTTCTAGCTTAGAAGTGTACTGGTCAGCCTATACCATTGCCTCTGATACAACTATTCCAGGAAATGCGTACCTGACATATCCAGCTTTTCCATTGCTTTCTTTTGTTGTGAAAACTGAGGAATTGAAGACGTAAAGTTACATAACTTTGAATAAAAACTCTGTATTACCAAATGCCTAGACTCGAAAGACCTAGCTCGAAACCTCGACCTCCGTATGCGAAGAAGCGCAAGAAGAGAATGTTCGATCATCAAACGTTGACTCACTGAAAGCTGCCGTTCACGTCAGGCTTTGACTCCAAGGCAGAAAAGTCTGCCGAGGATACCTTCGAGTCCAGTAGTCATTGATCCGCCCACACTAGTGTATAGTATAACCAAGTCGCTGGGGATAACCGCGAGTTACTAGTTGAGAATATAAACTCTGAGTAAATGTCATTCACATAATAAAATACCTAGTATAAATTAGGGCTATCCATATATTGGATTCTTAAAGATAGGCAATTGAAGCAGGCCTATTGCTGATAGCAACAGACAGTGATGCCTTATACTGATTCGCCTTCCGGGAAACCTAGATTAATGAAGTACTCAGAGCATACTCACTTCCATTGGCAATGAATCCACTCACCAACACCTACTATAAAATGAAACACATAGCGGTCCTCCTACATTAACCGATACACAAGAGGCGCTTTGACCAAATATTAGAGCCACTTGATTATGCTCGACTTTCAAATGGGTAAACCCTTAGTGCTAGATCCATTAGAGCTACACACAACTGAGTTAGGTCACTTATAGGAAATTGGCTCCTAACAATAGGACAGATCACAGACTAAAAACTGACGACTCCCCCTAGAGGAAATACACAACATAAAGCACACCTAATTCATACACTTTTCCACTTTTCTCTATGGAAACAAAGTAAGGAACTACATAAGAAAAGAAACTCGTTTTCTTACCGCTTAATGATTTTAATGATTCAAACACATAACGACTCACTCTCACATACTAACCAATTTTTTTATATAATAATATTGGATGGTGTTGTTTTCGGTTCTCGCCATATGTACTGAAATTATTCGGGAGACATGGTGCCCGCCGATAATACAAAATAGAAATAAAAACAAAATATTAAGGAAAACCAAAAAGTATTAAAGATATTCGCCCCACTCTTTCATAATAATACATTCCATAAGAATCTTCCATAATATTCCTAAAGAAGAGCCTTTTCCTGTGAGTAATCCATTATTTGAGTTAGGACTTACTAGTATACTTTTAGTAGGTTGTTGTCTAAGGGCAGATTAAGAGTAACCGTAAATCCTGTAGTAAAGGTTTCATCTGAAATCAGTCTTTACTACCAGAAGGAGTCCAACTTGGTAGTGCCCCAAGTCATTCTCTTTGAGAAGTCAATAGAGCAAATGTGTACCCACTCTTTTCTGGTGAGAGTAAACTAAGTGACTTTAAGTCCTATTTAAGTATCTCGTTTCAAGGATGTCTCTCCCAGTTTGCGAGGGAGATCTAAGTGGAATCTCATGAGATGGAAGACATATTCAGTTTGTAGTGTTAGTATATGTGTATGTAAGTTTTAGGTTGGAATCTTTTCAGTATCTGTTTATGAGCTAAACAGTCTGTTAGTAGATCTCTCCTAATTCCTCTATCCAGCATACCCGCCATCAACATCTATCGAAAGTGTGAGGGATATTGCAAGTTGCACAATGTCTATACTTTGTATAGAAGGGAGTTCTTTGCTCCCAGTCCAGTGTATAATAGGTGATTTCATCTCAATCAATTTTTTCAGGTTTATCCCCTCCCTGTGTCTATATCATGAGACCAGCAACGGTATCACTAAGGGAAGTGAAACTTGACTCTCCTTTTAGTCGAGCTTTTAGCTTCCGCTTTCCAGTGAGTAACTACTAACGTTACGAACAAAAGAAGTGTAATCGAAGCTATAGCTACACGACTGCTCAATGAAGGAGGTAGTTTCGGAAAGCCTACTTTATAGCTCAAAAGGTTCCGGCCCAGATGAGGCCTCAAGAAAGGTAGCCAGGGACCCGGGAAGATCATTTCTCTTCACGTAATGATGAACCTATGCTTTCAACGGAAAGAGCAGCAGAGTCAATAGCAGTAGCAGCTGCGTCTGTTCTATCCTTCTTTCTATTCATATGCATATCCGTGGTTACTTACCTATTATACCTACTGCTTTACCCTACTACTTTACCTAAACAATATGCCTAGCCCAAGCCTTGTGACTGATCTGCTCAGCTTACCTTTCCCATCTCATCAGTCGCAAGGCTTCGATAGAGAATATACCTTCCTATGAAGAATGAGTTCGCTAATAAAGAGAAAAAACTTACTATTTATCAAGGAACAGAGTTGGCATGAATGAGTTGAGGTGTCAGATCAGGGAATCAGATATTGAATGTGTAGAGCATACTACCACTCTTCTTTAGACCAGAGAAGTTGCCGCCTCTTTCCCGGGCACATAGCCTGGTGGTAGGTAGTAAGTTGTGCAGGGGTGAGGTTTTCTTCGAATTTAGACGAAGTATTGCCTGCTTCCGATCGGCAAGAATATGGATGGATTCGAACAGGTCTTCGTAAAGTATCACGCCTTTCCTGCCTCAGCAAGCGGAATCGATCCCCGACCATTGGGTGCTCCTACAAGCAATGAGCCCCTACGAAGGAAGAGAGCATTGCACAACAAAAAGCCAAGTCAGGCCTAGTTATCGAGCCACACACCTACACTGCGGGGATCCAAAAAAGGAATCCTTTTTCGGGGTAGACTCACGGACGGGGTCTTACAGACTTTGCACCCAGTCTATCTCGGCGAGGCTTTCGCTACGCTCCACCAGCAGGATGCAAGAATCATGCCATTCTATTTAGAGTATGGAGAACTCACTAAGGAAGGCGTATATTTACCAAGATCTTAAGCTCCAGGATCAATATTAGACTGCTTCGCATATAGAAGAACACCCCTATGGTAAATTAGTGATTATGGAACTGGTACTGAGCTACACTTTGAGAATTAGAACTCTCGGTACTCTTCTGCACATTTATGAGAGATCAAGAGTTAAAACTTACAAACCTACGGCACTATTTACTTGGTGAAACGAAGCAAGGATCAAATAGAATTATCTTTTTTCTGTTGGTTTACCTGAGAAGACATAAAAGAAAGCACGGGCTTATTTTCAAATATTGAATTCACACCCGGAAATATCAAGAAAAAGCGGCGACACAAACCGGTGGGTCAGACCTGAGGAGGGGAGAATTTGAGTGGAATATGGTGGAATTTTCCTTTCTGACGAATAAGAAATAGATGCTTTTTTTACTAATTGGACGAACACCAATTGGTCAAAAGAAACCACCGCTATATGAGTTTATGCACATCCAAACCTTTTATGCAATTAAGAAACCCTATTCTTTTTGTAGTTTTTTTTACCACCTGTCTACACCTATTTCACCCTGGGCTTCCGGGGGGGTTGCCACAAGCCTCTTTCTTGAAGGCAGCCTTTGACCGAGGAAAATTATAAATATTCCGAACGTTGTTCTTTTTCCTTCGCTTCCTTAATCCAAAATTCTGTAGCCATCCATTTCTATTACAACACGCTTAAAGAACCTATTTATTCAATGGGATACATAGCAACAAAGAGATGTATGCGCAAGAGATGAAAGAATTGCCGGTTTAAATCAACCTTGCCTTGACTCAGTTATCAGCTTCTTACCCATCTTTTCTATTCGTGTAGTATATCCCTTTGAATGCACCTTCTCTTCTTTCTAGCCAATAAATTCCTTATCTTACCGAGCTTCTTTTAGTTAATGAAATTCACTCGGATGCATATTTCTAAAATGTATACTTATATTACTTGACTTGCTATACAAAAAACCAAATGTCTGGCTAGTTTTTTTACTTACCAAAGCAACTACCTGTTTACCTCGCCCCTTCCTTCCATCTCTCAGTGTAAGTATGGGCACCTTTCTTTATTACCTGTAGCTGAAGACGAAGCTCCAGAACTCGTTAAAGTTCATGAGTAGAATAGAGTTTACTTAAGGTTTTTCAGAGGAGACGACCACTTGGCCTTGAACTGACTCAGAGGTAAGAAGCCAGCCAAGTAGGAGCTGATCTTGCTGCGTCCATGCATCAAATGGAGGAGAGGTGAAAGCAGGCTTGGTTGGTCGGCGTGCTAGTTTAGAGTAACTGACCTATTCTTCCGCATTCCCCGCTGCGGGTAACGTTACGAAATGAGTTCTTCGCTTTGTTCTTATTGCTCTGAGTGGGTGACTGTGGTGTAAAACAAACTCCTTCAATCTTGAATGCATAACTAGGGTGGGTCCCAAGCAAGAGTGTTCTAGTAATGGGCTTTTACTTAGAAAGAAAGGGCACCTGCTGCCGCCAGCTTCGACAGTGCATCGGCGGACAAAAGCTTGTTTGCTTGGAAGCAGGAACGTATGATCGTACTTTTCCATCACTCTATCTACGATATTAATTATACCATGATTGATGTCCTACGCATCTTCTTAAAAAAGTATTCCGTAAGTGGATTCTTTCATTGCATTCAGATTCCTGGTCTTTATAGAAGATAATATGTGCCGGGATATCTCGTAAGCAGAGAAGGCACTAACTGTTGCGCGTATATGGTTAAAATACCCCCCTTCCTTTGTTAACTGTCTGTAGCTTGTGCTAGAATCCCTGTTGCCTCGTACGTGGTAAGCAGTGAAATCACGCATTCGAGAGGAGTCCTGTTGTGCTGTTTTCTTTCCCTTTGTAAAGCATCGAGCTAATCGAGTAGTAATCGCTTTTCCCTAACGATACACTACGGCTCCGCCACTCTACACATTAATTATACGTTACTCGCTGGGTGTAGTTTTTATAGATGAGTTCAAGCTGGGTAACACCACTCCACTAACTGTTGTTAATGCCAATAGGTTGCTTATTTATTCACTGAATCCACTCACTCATATATAGGCGCGGAGCGGAGGCACTTTGTCCAAATAAACTCCATTAACTAATAGTATCCAGGAAGCCAATTTACCAGAAGAGAAGAGCACAGATAACAAGAGTAGGAAGTACCTGTCTGTCCCGGCAGGCATCATAGATACAGAACTCGTTGAAAAGAAAAAAAAAAAGTAAACTCACTTATATTCTGGTTATCCTAGCCGTCCTATTGTACTTGACTTATCCCAGGTAGCTATCCGTAGGAAGAACGTTGACATCTTATAGGACAGGTAAAGAACCAAATCCAAATCTATTCCACACAGAAAGTGCTATTAAAAGAGATCCGCCTATTCTTCTGTTCCAAATCCAATGCCTATCAAAGCAAATCCAGCAGCTTAAACCAATGTTCAGTGCCTTCCTATGTGTTAAGCTTCAACTACAAGTCAGAGTCAAAGAAACGTTCTAATACCGGTCGCTTCGCGCCTTAGTTAGTGAGAAAAGAAGACAACAAACATTCAAAGAGACGATAAATTCGTTGAGAAGCAATTAAATCTTATCTATCCGAAGACCAAATTCATATTTATACATACGCTGAGTGACCTCCTTGCTACTACATTTCAAAGCAATGTTACTATCTAAAAGCAATGTTCCCATCTAAAAGCGAAGTCACTATCTATATATGATACTCTTCACTCCAACCATTTGACTAATATTAATGAGATTTTGATAAAGTAATGATATGGCCGTAGAGTAACCTCTCTTATTTCTACCTATACCCAAGCAAGGCGTAGATTACCTTACCGCTGCGCGCCTGAATTAGCAATCAATGACCTATTTTACTTGACCTAAAAAAACTCGTATATAGAGAAGGAGCAGAGATTCTATCGGCAGGTTACCCCCGGCGTACTATTACCTACTCCCTATGCCAGGCCGCAAGGAGCACCAATTTCAAAGTAGTTGTGCAAACGAATACCAATATATATTTTACACAAGACATGAAAATAAATCTTCTACTTATTTCTAACTAATATTCGACTTTGGTTAGACTTGCCTGCTCTATTGTTACTCTGATTCCAGAAAAAGGTTCGTATTATGAAGTTGAAGTGCTGTAGTGAATTTGCTTTGTCTTAAGTGATCTATGAGAAAGCTGACCTGTGAGCACCCGAAGGGTAAGAAAGATATGTTCCGTGTAGCTAACCCCAAGCAAGTCTGGTAACCTTTGAAAAGAGGTTTCTGACGTAACTCTGCCTATCATGCCAAGCTTGACGCTCTTGCTCTTGCACAGGCGGCGGTTGGATCAATTTGTGTAAACGATCGCTTTCTATGTCTCCCAATCGATGCGGTACTGCCAATCGTAGACTGGTGGGAATGAGAGCTCCATACACCATGATGAATGGAGTGCTCTTGTTTTGAGGTTGTTTGTGTATATGCCCAACTGTCGGTCGCCTATGTGACCAATCCTCACCATGGGTTTAAAAGCACTTAGTAAGCATACGTTTGAAGACAGACCGAGTGGGTTGATTTGGTCTGTGCATTCGCGGGGTTCGACTTCCTTTGAGCTATGAGAAATTAATAGATAGGGGAGTGCGTGCCTTCTGCTTTTTTTTCTGGGTGGGATCTGCTTGGCTACAAAGAGAGCTATGGAGCCTAGCTGAAAGCTTGACAAGGCTTATTTAGTGTATTCGGCCACCCAACCACTCGCAGAAAGAATGGGGCATTCAAAACCAGACAGGGATTCCTTCTCCTAGGGTTGCTCTGAGGTCACCGCTCGTCTTGATGCTGGCAGTCAAGAAGGCAAAGAGTTTACTTCGACTTCTGAAGTGTAAGCAGTTTACCTTCCTTCCCCTATCTCGGATTCTGCTACAGATTGGAACAATAGTTCACATTCGCTTGGGGTGGCATTTCACTTTCAAGGTATTTCTCTATTCCATTCTGCGGGTGGCTTAATCCAATTAAAGCATGAAAACTTATATGCTAAGAAATATCTCCAAAGATCCTAGTATCAAAAGAAAGGATGATTATGGAAACCACAGACGTGTCTCTTTAGCAAGAACAGGGCAGCATGCTAGTAGAGTAGAGCGTGCATCTAGTTGAGTGGCCCCCTCCCTCTGCAATTCATTCTTTCATGCCTTGTTTCTAACCTGAGTGGATAGACAGGAAAGTCAAGGGTTAGGGAATTCTCTCACTCTAAAGTCAGTCTGGTATGTACTACCTCTGCTCCATTGTAGATGGTATGGCCTTCTCTTGCCAGGGCGGAGAAGAACCTGTCTTTCTATAACACCCATTCGGGGTCGGGTGTCAAGCTTCAGGTAAGGGAAGTGAATGCCCCCATTCGGGGAGTTTCTCCGTAGCAAAGCTACTACCAGATCTATAGAGTGATTAGTACCCTCAAGGATCAGTTTGCCAAGACATGTTCCCCGCTTTCCGTATGAAATTCGTTGGAGCAATCTTCTTCTTCTTGATTACATTCGTGAGGGACTCGATTTTATCTTATAGAAAGTAGAGCATTTGTCAATTCTTTGATTTCAGTATCGGTCTACAGGTGGCTGGAACCGCAAGAGATACCTAGTGTGCCATGTTCCGTGGAACGGCCGTGTCTCGGTAACCCACAAGAACTCTGCTGAAACTTTACTTGAATTGATAGATGCTCCTCTGCTCAGCGCAGTGAATCTTAGATTGTGTCTGTGTTCAGTTCCCTCCTATGGACCTTGAATAGAAGGATTTCTTCAACGAAGGACGCATGAATTAATAGATTTCCACTAGGAAGCCTTTGTCACTTTCCCGAGCATGGCTTTACGAAGGATGGATCCATCGTTTTCTCATCATAGCCCGTGTTCAAAGAAAGGTGCTCTACCTCTACGGACCAAGTAGGAGTTGTTTCTGCTCTGCTGGTCCCTCCCTTCTATACTACCATCATACCCTCTGCACTCACCATCTCCCGCATATACTACTTGTTATCTTTCTTTACGTGATCGTTCTTTCCATCTGGTCTCGTGGAAGTAGGCAAGACAGGATAGTGAAGCGTAAGGAATCGAAGCAATTATTGAAGTTGTGTTGTCCGGGCATACAAGGCAAACTGGAAATGTGCCCCTTAGATACATCCGAACGGAGAATACATTGCCAAGGCTCCCCACTTCCATGCCCGGAGATTTCCTACATGCTTTTGCAGCCTTATCTAAATCCGATACGGAGCATCCGTCGTATTTAGAGCTTTGGTTCGGCGCAAATTACTATGCGCCTTTTTATTTACTTGTATAATTCTTATTTCTATAAGAGGAAGGAACACAAAAAAGGATAAAGAAGTGCTTCCTCCCTGGGGTCTGCTCTAGATAATAGGAAAGGCGGTGTAAGCAGCCTGCTACCTGATAGAAGTCTCACGCAAGCGGAAAGAGTCACTTTAGTTACTATATGATAACGACACTATATATATAGTCCTTCCTATGCAGAAGATTTAACAGTAGTACTCACTTTCAGCTTAGCACTAGCATTGGCATTGGCTTGCGTATTATCTCTCCCAAACAGTTTAATCTGCCCATTCCTGTACACAAACAGCTTCAATAACCAAAAATATACACATGAAACTCCAAATTCAGCTTAATTACTTAATCTCATTTACCTAGTCGCAATGGCGAGGATTTGCTGAATAGGGTCATAAGCGAGAATAGAAGAATCAAAAGGGATGCCATAGTGAAATGCCAGAACAGGGTTCACTTCCTATGAACGCAAGCTGTTTACAACACACCTCCAATTTGCTGAGAATTGAAAGGATGTTTTTGTTAGGAGTTCTTGAGTGTACAACTGTACAAGTGTACGTGCTCCCGTAGCACAGTGGTTGTGGCGTTCGCTTAGTAAGCGAAAGGTCGCGAGTGCAATCCTCGCCGGGAGCTTCAAATTCCTTTTTTTGTTGGTTTTCTAAGTTTCTTAAGTTAATATGAGATATTGTGTGAGTGGTTCCGCTTTTGTTTCTCCATATACTGGCCTGGGGTTAGACTTAGAAAACAGATGTCACTGTGATAAACACTTGGCAGCTCCTCAAATAACTGTGTTTC